TCTGCAGCGGTTGTCCCGCCCCCCCTTTTGCATTCCTCGTCGACCGTTGATGAAATTATGAAAATTATCAAGGACCACTTATCGATGAGAATTGGAAGGCCAGGGACCCGGGGTCGAGAAAGCAAAGCCACTCTGCGCGGCACGAGTCCCGTAGGGCAGTTTACTTTTCCGTGCGTTGCATAAACCTACCAGGGGTGCAGATTTAGGTGCTTCAGCCACAATTAATCTTTTTTTAGCTATTGCCTCGTCCATTACTATGTTTCCGTACGCAGGAATACCCCCGTTAGCTGGATTTCGTAGCAAATTCTAGTTGTTTCTCGTCGCTTTTTCGGGCGGGGGCCTACTTACTAGCCCCAATAGGAGTAATTACTATCGTTATCAGTTGTTTTTATTATATACGCTTTGTGAAAATAATGTATTTTGATACACCTAAAACAATGAAATATCCCTCAATTTTAATGCGTATTTCATCGAACAGGGCGCCGTGGGCGGAATACGCCTTGAACACATTGATCAAGAGCCGCTTGCGATCGGGCAAATTCAGTCCTATACAAATTATCCTGAACTGCTGACCTTAGTTCCTCCGCAGTCTTCCCAGGAACCTGGATCGCTACGCACTGAATTTACTGACCAGCAGTCAGATCATTCTCGCCCGAGACCCCGGTGGTCCAGTGAGTATGTATGTCCAGCGAACTCATAGAACCAACCCTTTGGCGTGGTTCTGAGAGGCTCAGAATGATCCGTATGATTGATTGGATAAAAAAAATGCTCCGGAAATAAAGATCTAGCTTATTAAACCGGTTCGAATTTACGGCCACTAACGTGATTTCGTCCAATTATGGTATTACCGCTTGGCACGAGAGATAACCAACGAGTCATTGGGGATGAACAGCCAACCGGCGGATAGACAACTGAATCTTCGAGTCGGATAGGGTCGCAGAAACAGAAATACAAGTCTTCAAGGCCATAAAATCTGTAAGCAATTTGAAGCAGCCCATGTCAGACGGGAGGGACCTTCTACGTATGATAGATCAACAACGGGTTACCTGATGGTGTGTCTGGTTCAATATCGGGTTCAAAATCCTGTCACCCGTTATCTGCTTGAGCTCTTTTTCAAAGAGGCCTCCTGTCACACTGTAAGGATAGTTGCTTCTTAAGCAAGGATGAGCTTGGAGCCAGTTATCAATCCAATATTAGACCCTCTGAAACCGAAGCTATCCCGTTGTCTGCCTCCAGTTTCAGGTGAACCACTCACTCCGTAGCCTCGTTAACCACACGCTTACCATAATACCGAGGTGAATATCCCAAACGGAATTTCTGTATACTCGCTCCCCAGTGGTCTTTCCTTGCCGACGCTTTAACCTTATTAATATTTAGATTTTCCATAGGTCGTAGGACTTTCTCTTGTTTTTTACGATAATTTATCATTCTTATGGAGTTTATAAGAGATGCGCATTATTGGACTCGAACCAATAACCAATAGGAACGGATTTTAAATCCGTCGTGTTTACCTCTTTCACCAAATGCGCGAAAGAGCGGAGACAGAAATAGATATATTGCTTTAGTCCTTTCTGTTTCTTTCGCCTCGCTGTGCGCTCGACAACATCTGCTAAAGCGTAGAGCCTTCTTTCTCTATGGCTAATACTGAGCCATATATTTCTCGAGTCCCGAAGCATTAGTCTCTCTTTCGTGATCCAACTGTAATTCGCTGACGCGAAATCAAACCGTAATTCGAGTACGGGACATTAATTAATTATTAGGTCAATTTATTATTCAATTCTTATTCTTTAATATATGATTATACATGAAAACGAGATCATCTTATCGCGAAGCAATTCCCTTAGCAATGGGCTAATGAATGGCAAAAAAAGGTGTATAGGCGATCGGAACCGACTAGACCGACTTTACTGAATCAAGGTAGGAATCGAAAAACAGACATTATTGAAAATAAAAAGTTTAAGTTATCGGTACGGCTCCGGCGAACAGAAAACATATCTTTTAGGTTTTCGATTTTACGAGCCGGAGTCCTCAACTATTTATCGCATTAGTTAAAAGTGGATAAGTAATTCCATTCGAAATTTTACTGCTGGCCGGGCACCGTCAGACGGGTAAACCCTACACGGACCGAGAGAACACTGTTTTCATAGAATAGAGCAAAGATAATACTTAGTGGCTGAGTACGAAGCCAATGTGGGGGAAGCTGAGCGAGAGACTACAAGGGATAGAAGCAACTCCATGGGAACTCGCTATATTATAAACGTAGGTTATATGAACCCCGGCCGACCCCTGAGGTTGCCTGAATCTATTCCGCGGATTAAAAGAAAAGTAGAGCCTACATAAATTGGATCCTTTTTCCATCGATAAATAAGAATGCCTTCCGGCAGGTCGGATTCGAGCAAAAAAAAAAATAGTACTTATGTATTTACTTATAGTCATTTTACCGTTGATCGGGAGTTTTGCGGCAGGGTTTTTTGGTCGTTTTCTTGGTTCAAGGGGAGTGGCTGTAGTCACAACCACGTGTGTTTCATTATCTTCTATTTTATCGTGTATTGCATTCTACGAAGTCGCGCTGTGTGCCAGTGCTTGCTATATAAGGATTGCTCCTTGGATTTTTTCGGAACTCTTTGACGCTGGTTGGGGCTTTTTATCTGACAGCCTTACAGTCATTTTATTATTGGTCGTCACAATTGTAAGTAGCTTAGTTCATATTTATTCAATTTCCTACATGTCTGGGGATCCGCATAGTCCACGTTTCTTTTGCTATTTGTCAATTTTTACTTTTTTTATGCTGATGTTGGTAACTGGAGATAATTTCATTCAGTTATTTTTAGGATGGGAGGGGGTCGGACTCGCATCATATTTATTGATAAATTTTTGGTTTACGCGCATTCAGGCGAATAAAGCGGCTATTAAAGCTATGCTCATAAATCGCGTAGGTGATTTTGGATTAGCTCTCGGGATTATGGGTTGTTTTACCATCTTTCAAACAGTTGACTTTTCTACTATTTTTGCTTGTGCCAGTGCCTTTTCCGAACCCCATCATTATTTACTTTTTTGTAACATGGAATTTCATGCCATAACTGTTATTCGTATTTTAGTGTTCATTGGCGCTGTTGGAAAATCCGCACAGATTGGATTGCATACTCGGTTACCCGATGCAATGGAGGGTTTTATAATATTTGTTTGAGGGCTCTCATGTGCCATTAGGTACATTCCAACAATCTCACTGTATGCTGGAATCGTCGTCCAAATGAGAGTCCCTATCGGAAAAATATCTCATTTCGACCAATCAGCAGGAAACCTATCAGGGGCCCACTCGGCGAAGTCAAGGCCGAAGGAGCTCTATAGGGTCCCCAGAGACTGTACGTAAGACCTCTTGTTCGAAATAGAATCTCTTCTTATCCCGAACCCGCTCTGCTGGCCCAAAGGGCACGGAGACCAGAGGAAGAGGCCCCCCCGAAGGGCGTCGTAGTACTTTTTTTTTTGTCCGACGGGGGGCCCCGGACTATTTCTGTCAGACAAGAAAGGAAAGAGAACTGAAAAAAGGGGGGGGGAAAAGGAACAAACCTGACGGACTTACGAAAAAAAATGGACGAAAAAAGAAACTGATAAGTTTTTGTAAGAATCTATATTTTTGGCGTTGAGCCCATTTATGTATGAAGGAAGAACCACATCTTAGTTCTCAATGGCACAGCGGCCACCCGTAAGATTATTGGGAGAGCCCATATTTCATAAGTGGAAGATCCAGTCCCTACTCTTGCCAGAGGTAGACTCACCAACCAATTACCCAATGCTGTGGAGAAAATATATATTTTCCGGCCTTGTGAAATCGTAAATGGTTATGCAAGAGTGGCCCACTCCAGTATCCGCTTTGATTCACGCGGCTACTATGGTAACAGCAGGCGTTTTTATGATAGCAAGGTGTTCTCCTTTATTTGAATACTCACCCAATGCTTTGATTGTTATTACTTTTGTAGGCGCTATGACGTCATTCTTCGCGGCAACCACCGGAGTATTACAAAACGATTTAAAAAGGGTTATAGCTTATTCGACTTGTAGTCAGTCAGGCTATATGATCTTTGCTTGCGGCATTTCCAACTATTCCGTTAGCGTATTTCATTTAATGAATCACGCCTGCTTCAAAGCACTGTTATTCCTGAGTGCAGGTTCAGTGATTCATGCCATGTCGGATGAGCAAGATATGCGTAAGATGGGAGGGCTTGCTTCCTTGTTACCTTTCACCTATGCCATGATGCTTATAGGTAGCTTATCCTTAATTGGTTTCCCCTTTTTAACGGGATTTTATTCAAAAGATGTTATTCCGGAACTTGCTTACACGAAATATACTATCAGTGGTAACTTCGCTTTCTGGTTGGGAAGTGTATCGGTCTTTTTCACTTCTTATTACTCTTTCCGTTTACTGTTTTTAACCTTTCTAGCACCAACTAATTCATTCAAGCGAGATTTAAGTAAATGTCATGATGCGCCCATTCTTATGGCAATACCTCTAATCCTTTTGGCTTTTGGGAGTATTTTTGTAGGATACTTGGCCAAAGATATGATGATTGGTCTAGGTACCAATTTTTGGGCTAATTCACTTTTCATATTACCCAGAAATGAAATTCTGGCCGAATCTGAGTTTGCTACTCCAACCATTATCAAACTAATTCCTATTTTGTTTAGTACTTTAGGTTCATTCGTGGCGTATAGTGTAAATTTTGTGGTGAATCCACTCATTCTCGCTCTGAAAACTAGTACTTTTGGTAATCGACTATATTGCTTTTTTAATAAGCGTTGGTTTTTCGATAAAGTTTCTAACGACTTTTTAGCTAGATCGTTTTTGCGTTTTGGATATGAAGTTTCGTTCAAAGCTTTAGACAAAGGTGCTATTGAAATCTTGGGTCCCTATGGAATTTCATACACGATTCGAAAAATGGCCCAGCAAATAAGTAAAATTCAAAGTGGATTTGTTTATCATTATGCCTTTGTTATGTTGCTCGGATTAACAATATTCATTTCCGTTATAGGCCTGTGGGATTTCATCTCTTTCTGGGTAGATAATCGATTGTATTTCATTTACATAGTTAGCTTTTTATTTATCAATATCTAAGGAAACATTGGTACGAACTAAAGGGCCACACTTCATTGTATAATATATTTAATCTTTAGGGAACGCAGGGGCAAAGCTAGCTATGAAAGACCCGGGGGTACCCCCCGGCCTCCCCGGGCGGGTAGAGCCGCCCGTTGGTTTTCGGGCTTTTTCTCTGATATAAAATAACTCTCCCGCGGGTCGAGACCTTCGGACCTCGGGAACAGAAAAAAATAACCGAAGCGATAGTTGCCCATCGGCTCTCTGACCTGACTTTTTTAGGAGCTTCACGGCGCACGCCTATTACACGTCGGTCCCCGGAAGGGCGTTTAGACTCCTGTCCCTAGTAGTATAGGTAATCCGCTCCATCTTGAACTCTACCCTTCCGCACGAGAGAGTAAGTAGAGGACAAACCATTTATGACCTGGTTGATATATACCATCAATAGGCATGGAGCGAGCAACGTACGTTCATGCGCTTCACCATTTGCAGAGCTCAGGTGCCAATGGTTAATTGCTGGTTGACAAGGACCGAAAGAGTCTCCGATTCGCCGGTACAGAACCTCATCTTAAATACAAGAGAACCGGCTTGCTCCATACCTTTGGGTTACCCCCGGCCGGCGGGGTAGGAGGTAAATGGAACCCCCTCAACAGAGCTTCTTGCACATGCTAAGGTCTCCGTGTCCGTTGCCGAACAAGGATGAGTGCAACGCCTTTGCACAGAAATGGACTTGTGCTTTTTATCGTGCGGAATCCAGACCGGTCGCCCGATGGCAATAATCAACTCGATTCTCCAAAAACGGACCGGGTCCAGGGAAACAGACAAAAAAGGGGCGGCAAAAACTTGCCTAACAAGCAGAGGCCTCCCGCCCGTAGGGCAGCGCTACGGGCCTTTTCGCAGCATATATATTCTTCGCAGCAAAAATATATATATTTTTTTCGGGATCTCTAGGAAAAAGAGTAAACGTATATGTTACAAGTTTTAGCTCCATTTTATTCCAATTTAAGTGGTCTCATTTTGCTTCCTTTGCTAGGAAGCCTTATTATTTTGGTGATCCCGAATTCGAGAGTACGTCTGATACAAGGTATCACAATTTGGACCTCTTTGATTACTTTTTTATATTCTCTTTCTTTCTGGATACGCTTCGAGAATGATACAGCCAAATTTCAGTTTGTGGAAACTATTCGATGGCTTCCGTATCCAAATATAAATTTCTATATAGGTATAGATGGTATCTCGTTATTCTTTGTGATCTTGACCACGTTTCTAACCCCTATTTGCATTCTTGTTGGCTTTTACAGCGTCGAGAGTTATAAAAAAGAGTATATGATAGCGTTTTTCATTTGTGAATCTTTCTTAATTGCTGTGTTTTGCTCACTCGATCTTTTAATATTTTACGTTTTTTTCGAAAGCGTGTTAATTCCCATGTTTATTATTATAGGTGTTTGGGGGTCCAGACAGAGGAAAATCAAAGCAGCATATCAGTTCTTCTTGTACACCTTGATGGGATCCTTGTTGTGCGCCACGTTGGTACCAGTGAGTCTCCGGGCAACAGTAAAATAAGCCGGCATGGGGTGTTCCATGTAAAGCGTCCCACTATCCTTGCGGGGAAAGCCCAAAGGGTATTGTAGCATGTGGGAAAAGGGGAACACGGCGTGAAACTGATAGCGCTAAGGAGTTCGTTCCCCGAGCTAGAAGTTCTATGGCTCGTCTTGTGAGTCTACTGGAGGTATCCCACTCAGTCTGGCTGGGAAACGGCCCAGCTATTATGTCGCCAGCGGGAACAGCGATCTTCTTCACAGCCACCGCCCTTGAACGGGGGGCTAATAAAAAGAGTGGAACGCACTTGAAGACAGCTACCGTATAGATACGGGCAAGGACTCAGAACCTAAGGGACCGATTCGACACACTAGGATGAAACGTGGGATTGTCTAAGGTTGCTCCGGGGAACTGGCTTTTTAACCTCTCTGGGGGGGGGGATGTCAGACCCGGCGGGAGAAGGGTAGGCAACGGGGGGCCCGTAATAACGGACATGATTCTGCTAAGGGGCCCAGAGAGAACAGATGATGACATTATAAGTAAAAACCTTATACTGTTCATCTTGTCTTGAGGCGAGAGGCCGAACCCAAACAAGAAGGCCCGGGCGGGGTCCGACCTCGGTTAGTTGGATTGGAATTGAGAGGGACACAGGGTATACTGAGAGCGAGGAGAGGCCAGATGGCCCTAAAAACTTCCAACCAATCTATAAACTCAAGGATCACTCGGAGAGCCGTATGCGGGGAGACTTGCACGTACGGTTCGGAGGAAGGCCATTGATACCTAATGAAGATATCACCATGACTGAGGTATAAGCCGCGCGCGCCTCGAAAGTGCAGAGAACTTGGTTTTATTGGGTAGTTGAGGTTGGTGGCCCATCTCTTACCATGCTCCTAGCCATTTTATTTATTTTCTTCCAAACAGGAACTACTGATCTACAGATATTACTAACCACGGAATTTAGTGAGCGGCGCCAGATCTTGCTATGGATTGCTTTTTTCGCTTCTTTCTCCGTGAAAGTGCCTATGGTACCAGTTCATATTTGGTTACCTGAAGCTCATGTGGAGGCACCTACGGCTGGATCTGTAATCTTGGCAGGAATTCTTTTAAAATTGGGAACCTATGGTTTTTTAAGATTTTCTATACCCATGTTTCCCGAAGCGACACTTTATTTCACTCCTTTCATTTATGCTTTAAGTGTGATTGCTATTATATATACTTCCTTAACTACAATAAGACAAATCGATTTGAAGAAAATTATTGCTTACTCCTCAGTAGCCCATATGAATTTTGTGACTATTGGTATGTTCGGTCTGAACATACAGGGAATTGAAGGTAGCATTTTACTTATGTTAAGTCATGGACCGGTTTCCTCAGCCCCTTTTTTATGTGTTGGGGCCTTATACGACCGACACAAAACAAGAATTGTTAAATATTATGGAGGTTTAGTCAGCACCATGCCTATTTCCTCTACCATTTTCTTATTTTTCACCTTAGCCAATATGAGTTTACCCGGTACTAGCAGCTTCATCGGGGAATTTCTTATTTTAGTAGGGGCTTTCCAAAGAAATAGCTTAGTGGCCGCATTGGCAGCACTTGGTATGATTTTAGGCGCCGCTTACTCACTTTGGCTATATAATCGTGTGGTTTTCGGTAATTTCAAACCCAATTTTCTACTCAAATTCTCCGATTCGAATAGAAGAGAAGTTCTCATCTTTTTACCTTTCATTGCTGGAGTTATTTGGATGGGTGTTTACCCCGAAGTGTTCCCAGAGTGTATGCATACTTCCGTGAGTAACTTAGTGCAACATGGAAAATTTGATTAAAAAACATAAAAAAGAGGTTCGAAGAAACGTTTGAGCATGATTTTTTAGCGCTTTTCCCGGAGATCTTTCTTATTAACGCAACCATCATTTTGCTTATTTATGGAGTTGTATTTAGTACCTCTAAAAAATACGATTATCCACCGTTGGTGCGTAATGTGGGTTGGCTTGGTTTACTTAGTGTTTTAATAACCATCCTATTGGTCGCCGTTGGCTCACCCTTAGCTGTTGCCAATTTAGTATATAATAATTTAATAATAGACAATTTTACATATTTTTGCCAAATCTTTCTATTATTAAGTACGGCTAGTACCATAGTTATGTGTTTGGATTATTCCAAACAGGAGAGTTCGAATGCTTTCGAATCTATTGTATTAATTTTATTTTCTACTTGCAGTATGCTTTTTATGATCTCGGCTTATGATTTAATCGCCATGTATTTAGCTATTGAGCTTCAAAGTTTATGTTTCTATGTGATCGCAGCATCAAAAAGAGACTCTGAATTTTCCGCGGAAGCCGGCTTAAAATATTTTATTTTAGGTGCTTTCTCCTCCGGAATATTATTGTTTGGTTGTTCCATGATTTATGGGTTTACTGGAGTTACCAACTTTGAGGAATTAGCTAAGATTTTCACTGGATATGAAATCACTTTGTTCGGTGCTCAATCTAGTGGTATCTTTATGGGAATTTTATTTATCGCTGTAGGTTTTTTATTCAAGATCACTGCAGTTCCTTTTCGGGCGGCCGTTAGACGGCCTATGGGTACCGACAGATTGCGGCCAATCTCAATACTTTCGGGGCGCCCTGTGCGCCGAGCGTGGAGAACTCATCACTACCTCGTGAGAGCGTTGAGACCATAGCATGTCACAAAAACGCGGTTGAGAGCTAAATAGTTTTTCGCTGCTCAATAGCACCGCGTGAGCTCTAATAGTGCCACACGAGATAAGCCCGCCTGGCGAATCGAAGTTATCTTCTTGTCAACTGGCTACCCAGTTCACCCGTCGAAGGGTAAACGCGCGAACGCACGCTGGTGTGCTTCCTGCCTGTCGAAGTGAAAAGGCGGCAAGGTCTAGATTGGAGCTGTAAACTGCATGGAAGCTGATTACCCTACTCTTTGGGGACAATTAACAAAACGATATCTCGAGGCACCAAAAAAAACCATAGGCTGTACCGGCGAGATCCAACGGTGAAACAAATCCCCGGCTGGAAGTCAGAGGACCTTTAGTACCTTCCTTAGGGGCCAAATATTTTGTTTCTATTCGGCCGCAATCAAGTGCGAAAGCGAGGGAAGAAAACAAATTGTCTTCTCGGCTCAGTGAAGCGCTGGCAACAACATAAGGGAAGGGGTCTATGCGGTACCTGCCTATACTTGGCGGGTTGGACTCTACAAAATCAACTGATATCATTCCAGGTGATCCAAGTGGATCCGGCTGCGTGTGGAGTGGAATAGCTGAAAGCAAGAAGGGTCCGAAGGCGCGAAGAGGGAGAGGCCCAGGGGAGCTCGACCCGCCGGTTGGAAGAAATATATACTTCTCGCTGTGCCCTCTCTCCCTAAGGGGGATGGTGCTGCGGCGGCGCCCTTTGGATATATAATCCGAGAGTTAAGTAGAGTTAGAGAGCCGTATGATGGGCCACTATCTAGTACGGTTCGGAGAGCACTGTAGTAAGTCATTTGGGAATTTTCTCAACCGTTTGCTAAGCGAACAGCGAGTGAACGACAAATATGAAATATATATATCTATTTCCGAAAACTTATCAGAATCATCCCTTTTTTTGTCTGGCAGTGCCCGGCCCTTTTTTTGTGAAACAGAAAAATTGACCTACCGGCCTCTCGGGTCCCGGCCAAGAAATAAGTGCGCGGGAATCGATCCACGAGCCATTTCCGGCCCTCGACCTTTCGGAGGACCCTGTGAAGCTAAGGAAGTCTCCCTTGGAACCATCCACAAAGTGCTGCGCACTTCTTCCTACTTACGGTCCCGCGCCTCTGGCGGCCATAGGGACGCAGTGCGCGGGGAGGGTGCTCCGGGAGAGAAGAGAGGTACATAGCACTCGACCAGAGGGGGAGCGCTTCCTGATTGAAGGGCTTTTGAGCCCTCGAACCAATAGGGGATAAGAAAAATATAGATTTTTTATTGACTCGTTGCGCGACTCGGTGAATGTATCTTTGACTCTATATATGTGGGCACCCGATGTATACGAGGGTTCACCTACTATAGTTACAGCATTCTTTTCGATTGCACCTAAAATCTCTATTCTTGCCAATATGTTACGTGTTTTTATTTATAGTTTCTATGATCCAACATGGCAACAACTATTCTTTTTCTGCAGCATTGCTTCTATGATCTTAGGAGCACTGGCTGCCATGGCCCAAAACAAAATCAAAAGACTTTTAGCTTATAGTTCTATTGGACACGTAGGTTATCTTTCAATCGGTTTTTCATGCGGAACCATAGAAGGAATTCAATCACTATTAATTGGTACCTTTATTTATGTATTAATGACCGTTAATGCATTCGCTATGGTTCTAGCGTTACGTCAAAATCGTTTCAAATATATAGCAGATTTAGGTGCTTTAGCCAAAACTAATCCTATTTTAGCTATTACCCTGTCTATTACTATGTTCCCATACGCAGGAATACCCCCATTAGCTGGATTTCGTAGCAAATTCTATTTGTTTTTTGCCGCTCTAGGCTGCGGGGCCTACTTACTAGCCCTAATAGGAGTAGTTACTAGCGTTATCAGTTGTTTTTATTATATACGCTTTGTGAAAATAATGTATTTTGATACACCCGAAACATGGATTTTATATAAACCCATGGATCGTGAAAAATCGTTACTACTAGCAATCACTGTCTTTTTTATTACTTTTTTCTTTCTATATCCCTCTCCTTTGTTTTTAGTTACTCATCAAATGGCACTTTGCCTATGTTTATGAGCTTAATGATTTCTCGGGGGGACGCAGCACAAAAAAAAATCTTCGCGGCTGATTATCTATCATATATAGAGAAATCCCCCCCCCCCCTCAAGGCTTTAGCTCTCCGCAGGCCCGTAGTGCATAAAAGGCTTTCTGATTTCGTGGCCCTCTGGTCTTACATCCAAAGGGCCACCCCACGGGGGGAGCAAAAAAAAATATGTATATTTTTTTTTCGTGCGGCTCAAACGGGACTGTCATCAGGTTCTTCGCTGAGGCACGATAGTGGCACCACCTTGACTCGGTTGGCTCCCTTGGCCCTTCCTACGCATTTTTTCAGCGGCCCTGAGAGTTGGGGGGTGGAGAGATCTGCCCCACACCCACGGGAAACCCTTCGAGTTAGGACTCGGGGCCGCCCTCTTTGCTTTATTTTTTGTTGCCCAATCTGGTATAAGGAAACCCCCCGATAAAAAACAATGTCCATTGTTTACTGTTTCTTTGCACATATTTGACTCCTCTACTTGGATATACGAAAATTATATCAGTCTTTGCGTAGTACTTTATTTCCCGATTGCCCTTACCACGCTAGACTTCTCGGATATTAACTACTATGTTGCTTTCCCTAATCTCCTTTTTTTTCGTATATCCTTTTATTCCATCTTTCTCCCGGGACCGCAATCCAGCCATAAAAGAATGGCTTATTGACAATCAATCAATTCAATAAACGCTATCCTATCTATGCTTTTTCAAAGATTTTTGGTACAATCCCGCCCGCTTTTATGTAAATATTTATTGGAAACTTACGAGGTTTCAGATAATGTATCTGAAACCTTGTAGGCAAAAGGGGTAAGACTGGAAGCGGAAAAGGAGCGCGTCTGCCGTATAATGGGAATCATTGATGGCGCTTCGAAAGATGGAGATTTGGTTAGAGTTTTTACATATCTCATTACGAACATATATCGTCACGAGTCTCTATTTTGTTTTTCAAATAGCCATAAAAATCAAAGGGTCCAAGGTCTGTCCGACCATCTGACCTCAGCAAAGAGGCGGAAGTACCACCCGCGCAGGAATAGCTAATCCAACCGGTTACGGTCCGTGAAGTCTTCTCTAACGGGCCACAAGATTAGATGAATGGATGAAAATCGTCAGGATTTAACCATTCATCTAATGTGGTGGTGGCCCATTCCCACCCATTTATCTAATATGGTGGTCGAGAACTCCTGTCGGATCTCTTACTTCGTGAACTCATATGATTAAATATTATTATTTGCTCCAAATTTCCGGATTCAACCCTTGCCTCAATCTCTTGATTTATAGATTTACTCTCTCGACTTATGGATTCAATCTCTCGATTTATGGATTCAATCTCTCGATTTATGGATTCGTCGTATATGCATATATAATGATTATAATTTGCTCCCACCCAAATTTATTGATTTATGTATTATTATTTCCGTATACACAAAATAGAAGCCTTATGTTATCCGTGCTCCATTACGCTTCCCTCTTCCATTATCTCTTTACCCGGCTCGGTCTTCCGTTTCATATTATTCTTTCCCCCAAATAGCATCTCATATGCGTTTGTGCCGACGCTGTTGCGAAAATATTTCATCTGCCGCGGGTCCGGTTCCTTATTGGACGATTTTATTGACTCGATATAATTGGCTGCATCCACCTTGTTCCTAATGGTTTGCCCCTGGTCGAGTCCTCCATCGAATAATACAACGCTTAAATCCGGTAGACATTCGCGGATGCTGGATGATTGCCGATGTGAGCTGTCGCATAACCCCGATCTACGAAGTATTCCACAAATTGCTTTGTCACTACCTCGAGGGAAGCGCAGGGGCTAGAATTAGGCCTAGAACGTATCAACTGCAAACTGCGCAGACTATCCATCCATGAATAAATGAAAGGCTCGGAAAAGTCCAGTACGCGCTGTCGTTCCGCGTACGGGGGGTAGAAAAACATATAAGGTGTACGATACGCGGGCTAACTCGGGCACTCCGAAGAAATAAGTAACTTTCAAACAAAATTTTGAGTTGAGGGACATTAATTAGGTATAATAAACGCGGATTGGCACATAAACGCCTCTGACTGCTGCAACTAGATAGTAACTTCGGCAGCTTAGTTACATCAATTCTTTCGATGTGCACCTCGACAACGAATGTGAAAAGCGATTATATAAACGAAACTGAAGTTTCTCCATATGTTGTACATACTATTTGCAGTTATATGTATATATATACGAAACTTCAGTTTCTGTATATGTATATGTTATTTCCAATGATTTCTCTGTATGCGAAACTCCAATTTCGTGTATTCTATACGATAGAGTCCTCCATGCTATGCGTTATGCCGCCGCACTCCGCGACACGCCCCGGGCCGCCGTCTTCCCGAACCAATAACATGTAAACTATGTGAAACTGGAGCGAATCAATATACAAAAAACACGAATTATAATTTTCTCCAGAATAGTTTTTGATACAAAATTCATTATATTTCGTCATGTGTTGAACCTGATCAGAACCAGGGAAACGCAGAGCAAAAAAAAAGATTTTTTGTTCGTTTCATTCCAGTTTCATTCCATCGGACCCTTTCTTCTCTTTCGGCCTCCATTCGCGATGCGAATAAAGCGGGAGAGAAGAAAGAAGCAAGCTTCTTTCTTCTCTGGAATTCACTTTTTTTTTGCGAAATGGTTAGTAATGTGCCGCATTCTTAGCTCAGTTGGATAGAGCAACAACCTTCTAAGTTGAAGGTCACAGGTTCAAATCCTGTAGGATGCGTAAAGTGTGCAATGAATAATATATATCAACGGTACATCCTTTTACTTGTTCGATTAGTCCATGGGAACAACGGTACACGCGTGGATTGACCCATTTTTCGTCAGAGTCCCGTTGCACCGCCGGAAAATAGAAGCTTACTTATCATAGGGAGAGTGGCCGAGTGGTTAAAAGCGACAGACTGTAAATCTGCTGAAGGTTTTCTACGTAGGTTCGAATCCTGCCTCTCCCAACTATACTTCGTATTTGAGAACTGGAGGCTGGGATCCAAGCCTCAGAAACCACGATATCGACGGGGGGGGGCACGTAGTGTTTGTCGGATTATGTCCACGTTTTTTGCATCGAGTCGATGTTCGCTTCCCATTTCTCTTTTACCAATTGTTCCCGATTTAGCCGCCGAAGGGAAAGGATCTAATGAAACTGAAAGCGAGATGTCCGCCAGGATCCGTAGAGTGGAGATACAACCGCAATGTCATAGTTCTGTATTGGCCACCGCAAGAGCCTATGTCGTATATATAACGACACCAGGGCAAATTGTAGCTCAAATTGTAGCTGTTGGCCCAAAGAGAAGTACTGGGGGGTTACAAGGCGATGGATGCAGCGGAGCCAGCAATAATCACAAGAGCAAGTTATTAGCTATACAAAGAGGGAGCACGTTCTAGATGTCGGCCCTATAGAAGCATCTAGTAGCCCGCCCGAAATCTCTGAAGAAAAAGAATACGCGTCCTTTATCGACTATTTCATAGTACTTACATCCTTGACACGCGCTCCCGAGAATTTCGATGAGACATCTTGAAACCTTGTTCGTAAGGGATGGGCCAATGCTCCGGATTGCTGCCAAATTTTGTTCAGATCTGCTTGCGTCGAAAGTCTGGGGCCTTTTGCATGTGATTAGATATTTTCCTTGCATAAGTTTCCACCCGCCAGTCATTAACTAGGGCGTCGATCGTCCGACCGGCACAATACGCAGCTTTACTTAAGCCGTGCCTCCTGATAGCCGAAAACGGCGCGTTTCCCGCCCCCCCCCTCTTTTTTTTTTAGCCGGGTAGCGGTAAATTATCGCTCGAGCCATTTATAGAATGCCGGTAAAACATGCAATCCGGAAGGTCATCCCATTAGGGAACAAACACATTGCACTTAACATAAGGAATTTAAACTCCGAAAGCCGCATACATAAAAAGAGGGGCAGAAACATTATTGGACCAAACGTCGGATGCAGAAACACATAATAGATCCTCTCCCTTTGGTCGAGCGCTACCTCGGATACATATGCAAATAGAACTTATGGACCCATAATCTTCATAAAGAAAAAATTCCCCTTGAACCCTTTTCTTTCATCCGCTGCGGGGTAGGCTACGCCTACTCGACTTCCGAGCCTGGCGGCGGCTCCTCGGTCAAGTCCCTAACGGGGCGGGCCCCCCCGCCTTCCAAGGACTCGGCATTTCGGGACGGAGCGGATCAGTGCTTAAGTTACACAAATGGCGTCCCCTTCGGACCTCGATAGCTTAAAATTCCTCAAAAGTAGTAAAAGCCTCTTGCTCGGGCGAGTGCCCTTTGGGCCACAGGGTTCGGGTTGAGGCCTGCTGGGGGGGGGTCGCGGGGAGCCGCCCCGAAGGTGCGTAAGCACTTCCTTTTCCGTCAAAAGGATAAAAAAATTTTTTATATTTTTTATTTCGTTTTCCATCCCCTCTCAACGAAAATATCGATAAAACTTCACCGAGAGCTAGTCTTTGATTGATTGCTAATTGAGAAACAATCGCTTGATGCTTGATTACTAGCGTGTTACACTGACTGTACGAGGCCAGACTGCGGGACTACGATCAAGATGTTGACTGACACAGTACTCGGCGCTAAACTGTAACGGAAAAAATATATATAGATTTTTCTGCCCGTAGGGCCTAGCACTCTGAGGTAGGTTCTATTTGAGTGAGATCTAGAGACGTTGGGGGATGGGCAGAAAAGGGCAGTTTTATGGCACGAACGCCTAATAACGCAATATGCTAGTCATGCGGCTATTTACGATGCTTTATACCACAGCTTAAGCTAATAGGATGAAGCATAAATATGTATATATATATATATCTCTTTTTTATGTTTATCTTGCAGCGATCAAGCGTATACGACACGTAGTGCTTAAGAACAGCCAACTAGTGCTTGTAGCTCAATTGGATAGAGCACCAAACTACGGATTTGGGGGTTGAGAGTTCGAATCTTTCCAAGCATGGGCCTATCCATCGGATTGGACTAAGGGAATACGTCAGATAAGTAGAGAATAACTGGTTCCAAGCAGACGTTCTCTAGCTCCGCCCCCGCGGAAAGGGCTACGAAAGAAAAAAAAATATATATATACCTACGTCCCCCGACTAATGGCTCAAGCACACTGTGCTCTTGTATTGTCCGACTATCATGGACCCGTGGCGCCGAGAGAAACATGGGGTTCCAAATCGTAAAGAGTCCGTAAGGGTGGTGTGAACGCCAGTTTGGTGATCTTACTACACATGTGGTGGACTGCTCGCCGCAGGTACCACTAGAGCCTGGTGGCTTTACCCCAAAATTCGGTATAGGACTAGATATGAGTATTAAATTACTCGGTCTACCCTAGTCTCTGGCTCCAGGAGGGGGAGGGCGGAGATCCAAGGCCTGACTGGTCCGCCGTGAGGCGGACGGAGGAGCCATTATACCCTGTGCCAAGTCATGTATATATATCGTAATTTATGGCGGGCGGAAATAGCTTAATGGTAGAGTATAGCCTTGCCAAGGCTGAGGTTGAGGGTTCAAGTCCCTTTTTCCGCTTGTAGGTACCGGGTCTTTAGTTTAACAGGCACGAAATGATCGTGATCATCGGCGGAGCAAGCAGAAGGCGCGATAAGCTTCTCTTCCCTTTGTTCGTCTCTCATATTTTGTGTTTCTTGGATCTTCTTCTTTCCCCATTCCCGTGTCGGGAATAGAGCTGAAGCCGAGAGAAAAGGCCCATAGCGCGGGGTACTGTCAGACGGAGGAAAGGAAAAGAACCGACAAAAGAAGGGAAACCGGTTTGTTTCCGGGAGAGGGCCAGAGGCTATCTCCCCGATAAGCTATAGGGCTAAAGCTCTACCGGGCCGTACGGATATATATTTCCCCGCTTAGCATTTCTCGGATGGTTCTATAAGCGTTATATGGATGAAGGCGCATTCCATTCTGTTTCTCCGAGAAAACACAATTTTTTTGGACGTCGAAGACACTCAAATATCGTAAGGGGCGGCGGCGAAGCACCTACCGTTAGATTGCTCCAGAAACGGAGCCGAAGGGCTGGTGCACGGGTTTCGGCGAAATAAAAAAATACTTTACAATCATAAATAAGAATACTATTATGCAACAAGAAAACTTGTTGTTTTCTGAACCGTCAATCCTAAGTTCGGAGTTGATATTTTTCGAAACCGTATAGTAGCTTACAGATTTTATTCGAAAAAGATGCTCGTATGACTTTTGGTTATTACATTCGGCCAGTTGCCGTTTTTTTACAACGGCATCATTTACTTATGACGTGTGTTGCTCTTCCGTAATATTCCGTTCTTTTCGAAAACAACACCGGTAAACTAAGAGCATCTAGAGTCGGGATTGAGGTTATATAGCCTGTGCGATAATTGATTGCTCCAGTAGAAAGTGCTTCGTGCAAAATGTATGGGTTGAATGTTTAGGATCTTTGCTGAATGAGGCCCTCAATTGTGGGCGGGAATACACATAATACGCCGTAAGGTCGACATAGCATCATCGATCTAAAATTTGGTCTACATACATCTGATAAGGACGAAGAATCCGAAGCAAGTAATTTGGAGTTATCTCGATAGGAAAATAGTCATTCGTTTGCGACGGCTCCAAGTGCTGCTCAAGATCCTACTCGTCGTGCGCACTCCCTTCGTGACCAACATCATAGAGAAACTCGGATTTTGATAGAGAATCAAACATTGTAGCGTTATGGAGGGGATGGATACATCTCTTACAGTATTGGAACCCGTAAAGGTTTGGCTATACCCCCTTTTTTGTTTCCGAATTCAGCGTCACTGTTGAACGAGGGGGCGCTATTCTCCCATAAGTCGTTGCGTACGGGGATCTTGAACCTGTAATTCGTCATCTCGAATACCCAAAACTACCGCAGGTCTCGACCTTCGGACCCCGAAATATACAACGGGCAATTCCATTCTACTTGAGAACCTTTCCAACCACTTCCAGCGCAATACAACGCTTGGCTCGCAGCCTCAAACGGATATGGTATACTGCTGAGTGGTAGTAAAAAGATGCTACAAGAAGTCCCTTATGACTTCGATATCTATTTCCATCGATCGATGAAGCGGCTGACCCGCCGCAGAGCCATTCGGTCTACGGGCCCCCGTAATGCTTCGGGCTTTGCCGCCTAGCGGATAATAAGCCTTCCGGTGAATACGGACTACCGATAAAAAACCCAAAATATTTTCGTTTTTATACTTTCACTTCGGAACGGAATAGTGGACTTAGGACACCGCACACCTTTTTTCGAAGCGATTTCGTCCCTTTCGTCTAGGGGTATAGGACATCGGCTTTTCATGTCGAAGACACGGGTTCAAATCCCGTAAGGGATAATCTTACTTACCTTCACTGAGGTTGCTCCAAAAGCGAGGGGGAAAAGGCTTCATGGCGTCGGTTTCGACAAAAAAAAAGAAGAAACTTCAATGTTTTTAATTATCCCGGCTTCCGTTCGGTACAAAATTATTAACTTTTCTAGTATTGAATCAAGTTTGAAGATATTTGTTTCGAATTCATTATTTTTTTACTCGTTTTTTGGCATTTTTTTCGGAAAGAGCACGAATCTTATTGGTGTTTCAAAAGTGTCTTTTTCAATGTCTCAATTTCGAAATTTATTATTGTCAGTCTCAACCACTTTTATTACTTGTAATTGCATTATTTGCACATTTGAGCGGTCTATCAGATATTTATGATTACGTTTTCGTGTCTTCCTAACCATTATCGTAACTGCTGCAACTTTACTCTATCTTCTTTGTATGAGGCTTTGGCTCCACTTACACTACATTGAAACGGAATCCGCGCACCCAACGGAAAGTGCTAAATAGTTTACTAGTGCGCCCTGGGAACGTATCAGTGGTGCCTATGAACCATATTCAAATTAGGGGTGTCGCCGGCCGGCAGGGAGGCGCTGCGCACTGCAAGTGAAAATTGGAAACCTATCGCAGGTTAACCATCTGCCCCGCGGAAAGGGGTCGCTTTGTAGACTAACTATAGGTAGATATTTTACGCATCAAAGAAGACGAGATCGAGTTATCCCCGCAACGATCAAAAAAACGTATGAAGGGGATACGTGCAAACGAACGTATTAAGCAAACAGAGTTGGGTTTTAAGCAACAAAAACGAGATTTAAATCTATCTGATTCGTTAAGACAGCACGAAAATACAAGGGATGCCCAAACTTTAGAATACCCAAAAAACTATTGTGAGAGAGCTACGCCGACATGAAGAACGCCCTTCTTCGGTGAAGCCGAGAAGAAGTCGTCTCCCTCGCTAAGACTACCGGTGAAGGCATGATGCTGAGCGAATCGTTGCGCTTCGGAAGAAAAACCTATAATCAAACAAACAAATGAGTTTTTGATTCCATACCTCCTCGACTACGTTACTACTTGGGTACCCACCATTGCGCTCCTCTGGCAAATCAGGAAATTTACTTGTTCTTTTCGACATAAAAATAAGTAAAAAATATGTCCATCCATTTAATCTTCTTCATCTTCCAATGTGCGATACATACTAATAACGCTATCTCGTGCAAAGAAGCGAGAGGTTCATGGCCGCCGACCTCTTCGGTGGGTGGTCCCTCCCCGTTACCTCGTACTAGCATCGTACCTTATAGAACCACTCCGGTTGGTTACCACATTGGCTGGCCCGAAGAATATGCTAGCCCGGCTACCAAGAAGAGTATCCCCCCCGAATTCGCCATCAATGTAATGTGCCATTCATTCCGCACAATATGCAGCTGCTGAAACGGGATAAAAAGCTTGTCTGACGTAGGGGGTTGGAGAGATCCGTGTTCGTGGACGAGCATTATCCATGAAGAAGTATGTCCAGACTTAGCTAATCCTCTTCTTCGCGCGAGACTTGGAAGGAGTCGAGGATGACGATCTGTTACGCCGCCTCAGTGCGACTCGAAAGAGAAGTGGCGAGCCGGCTGGTGTTTAACAGGACTTCGAAACAACAAAGGCAAATTTGAAGTCGGACCCATTTTATCGGACACCTACGGCGTCCCTTTGGTCAAGCAGCAGTAACATATTTCTTTTTTTAGTCAACTTTCCTAGCATAATGAAACTGATGCTAGCAAACAAGAAGTTTACTTCGAGGCCCCGCGGCCTCTTACCTCCCTCCAGGGGGAGGCCGACGCCCGAAGACTAGTAATTGTAGGCCTACGCAGGCCACCCAAATCCCTGTTCCGTAACGTTTTAGGGATGCGAAACTAGTATGTACGGTTCGGTGACGTAAAATTAGTTCTACCTATTATGGATGAATCGTACCAGACCCCGGCTGAGCGATATGCGGGAGGCCCGAAGGTGGCGCAAGTAGCATAAACGAAATGATAAATTTTTGAAGTCTCCCCGACGAAACAAAGGAAGGAGAGTACGGGGCCAAAGGGCTTGAAAATATCTAGAAATTCATATTTCTCGGTTGGGGATTAATCGAACGATTTTGAGCCGAATCTTGGGTACGAAGGATTGAAAAATTAATGGAAAAAAACGAAATGAGCGAAATATGCCAACAATGAATCAGCTTGTTCGTAAAGGCAGGGAGTCGAAACGACGGACAAAGCGTACTCGAGCTTTAAATAAATGTCCTCAGAAGCAGGGGGTTTGCCTGCGTGTTTCGACAAGATCGCCGAAAAAACCTAATTCGGCTTCACGCAAGATAGCTAAGGTACGTCTAACCAATCGAAATGAAATAATTGCTTACATTCCCGGCGAGGGTCATAATTTGCAGGAGCATTCCGTGGTTATGGTTCGAGGAGGTAGAGTGCAGGATTTGCCAGGCGTAAAATACCATTGTATTCGAGGAGTTAAAGATCTTCAAGGAATACCGGGTCGACGTCGAGGCAGATCTAAATATGGTACGAAAAAACCCAAAGATTATATATGAATTTATTCGAAAAATCGAATTTCAACTGTGTTTTTAGTTCATCTCTTGATCGGTTTCACTCATCAGGACTTTCAGAGAGGGTGGGAACGAAAAGAAATAGATTTTGTCGCGGAACAGAAAGCGTTTATGCGCTTTGCTTATCCCACCGTAGATATTTATGCTATGCCCTGGGAGGGCTTTTGCCATCAAGACCCAGGGGCCGTGGGGCAAGCACATACAATTGCTCAGACAATTTGGGCTATATCCGGGGCTTGAATGGTAAACAAAGACAATTAATAAAAAAATTGGTTCACATTTGCATGATTGATGGGAAAAAAACGAGATCTCGTGCTATTGTTTATAAAACGTTTCATCGTCTAGCTCCTCATGGCGATGTAATAAAACTTTTGGTTAACGCCATAGAAAATGTCAAGCCTATTTGTGGGGTGAAAAAAGTAAGAATCTCAGGCATTACTCGATTAGTACCGTCTATTACAGCAACAACTCGTCAAGAAACCTTAGCTATTCGTTGGATGCTTGAATCAGCAGCCAAACGACGTATGGGCAAAAAGAGCATAAGCTTAGATCAATGTTTATACGCCGAGATACTGGAGGCTTCCCAAAAGATGGGGATTGCCCGTAAAAAAAGGGATGATCTTCATAAACTTGCTGAAGCCAATCGTAGTTTCTCTCATTATAGATGGTGGTGAACTATCTACTTTGTCGATTATAAAAAAGCTCACCTGCGAGCAACTGAAAACATTTCTTCATTTCGATTTAGCAGGGTGATCTTTTGCTATACTTAGGCGGATACACCAACCATCCTAAACTTCGTTCCTAATTCCGACTCGGCAATGAAATATCTGACTATGCGCCAAATTTTATCTCACTTTGATTGTTCCGCCATATTCTGTCAATTTGATAGGGAAGCCCGCAGCGATTGTAAAGCTTCCAGTACTAGATGATATGATACGAAACAGGGATAAACTACTAGAGACTATTGGTTATTAGAATATTCATATGGTTGGTACAAGATAATTAACTTATCTCATATAGAGATTACTCGGATTACCTTTTTCAATTAATTTCATCCCCCCGGGGATGAAGAAAACAATTTTACGCGGGTCCAAGACGCGCAACCAACGGGCATCGGACTCTCCCCTATCGGGTGGGTCTTCATGCCGAACCCTTAGCCCCTTCTTTCGTAGGAGTGTTTTTCCTTTGCGGGCACTACGTGCTTCTTTGGCCCCACGGATCGGAAATGGCTCTATAATTTACGCAAACTTATTTGCCCCATGAAATCAGATTTGTTTTACTGTTAGAAAGGTTAATTAGTATCAAATTGTTGGAATTTTTATACGTATCCCTTTTTGTTTCCAGAAAATATGTAGATAAGGATTCATTCTTATGTAATATTTCCATTTTCGTTCGTAGGGACCGGGTCGAATTTTTAGGTGTTTATTACCTCAGTTTGGTTATTTTCCGGATTCGACATTGTAAGAAATTCATAATGAGAAACTTTCCGGTTCAAACCGTTTCTTTGGTATACACCTCATCAAATATGGGAAGTAGCTAAATTCTGTGTGTCATGCGTCGGGACTTCCCATATAGTAGACCGAGTCGGCGGCTTATCACGGAACCTTTTCTGATTCCCGCCCAGTAATGCTTAGGCTGGGTAATGGCATTTCCCACCGGTTATCCAAGAAAATAATACGCCTTTCTTGCCCAAACTCAGTTGTTTATCTCTCATTATGGTGGGTCGCTATCAGCGGCCTCCTTTTCTAAAAAAAATAGAATCAATTATGGCGTGCAGCCCGCTAGAACAATTTGCAATTATTCAATTGATTCCTATTCATATAGGAAATTTGCATTTACCATTTACCAACTCCTCTTTGTTCATGCTACTAACTATCGGTTTAGTATTGCTTCTGGTTCATTTTGTCACCCTGAATGGAGGACACTTAGTACCAAATGCTTGGCAATCCTGTGTGGAAATGATTTATGATTTTGTGCTTAACTTGGTGAACGAACAAATAAGTGGTGCTTCTTCGGTGAAACAACGGTTTTTCCCCTTAATCTATGTCACCTTTACTTTTTTATTATTTCGCAATCTTATCGGTATGATACCATATAGTTTTACAGTAATGAGTCATTTTATAATTACCCTAGGTCTTTCATTCTCTCTCTTTATTGGAATAACTATAGTTGGATTTCAAACACATGGGCTCCATTTTTTTAGTATCCTATTACCGCAAGGAGTACCCCTACCGTTAGCACCTTTCTTAGTACTTCTCGAGCCAATTTCTTATTGTTTTCGCGCATTGAGCTTAGGAATACGTTTATTTGCCAATATGATGGCTGGTCATAGTTTAGTCAAGATTTTAAGCGGGTTCGCTTGGACTATGCTATCCATGGGGGGTATTCTGTATCTGGCGCAGCTTGCTCCCTTCTTTATAGTATTCGCATTAACTGGTTCAGAATTAGGTGTTGCCATTCCACAGGCTTATGTTTTCACAATTTCGCTATGTATCTACCTAAATGATGCTATAAACCTTCATTAAAGGGCCTCACTTCCTTCGCGCGTCATAATCAACCGTAATAAAAGAACCGGGTTTGCTGACGCAAAGCAATGCACACCAATGGTCCCTTTCGCCCCTAATTCTTAGGGGTTGGGTACTCATGCGCTACCCGCAAGGGTGCGCAAAACAAAACTACACGAGTATTACTCAGCATGTGGGAATCATGAACTTCAAGCAATAGAACGACAAGCAAAAAAAATATATATTTTTAGCCGCCCCTTCCCTCTGTCCCTACGGGGATAGAGCTAGGCCCAGCAGGCCATAGCAGCTCAAGGTTAAAATGCTTCGAAACATCGCCAAAGAATTCTTTTTATTCGCTCTATGGACTCCGTCAATGCGGGCGGCTTGAGGTGGCGTTATAGAACGAAGAAAAAATCTATATTGATTTTTCTCAACCCGGCGGGGCCTTGTATTGATGGGTCAATCCTGCCCATTATGCGTGACGTCAATCATGAAGAACACAAAGTTTCCATGATACGCAAAAAAAAGGCACAAAAGTTCGAGACGACTCTCGATTCTTAAACAACCTATATCTTCTACACTTAACAATCACTTGATGGATTATCCAACTTCTAGCGATATAAGTTATTGGTGAGGTTCTGGTTCGTTGGCTGGTCCTCGTTCGGTTATCTAAATACTTACAGGGGTTTCCTTAGCTATACATTATACACTTCATGTGGATGTAGCTTTCTCAGGCGTGGAACACATCATGAGAGATGTGAAAGGAGGCTGGTTGCTTCGCTATATGCATGCTAATGGAGCCAGTATGTTTTTTATTGTCGTTCATCTCTATTTTTTTCGTGGTTCATATCATGAAAGTTATGTGAGTCCTAGCAAATTAGTTCGGTGTCCCGGAGTCGTCACGCTATTCCCAAGTATGGTAACAGCTTCTATGGGATACGTATTATCTCGGGGTCCTCTTCATGGAGCCACAGCTGGCGCAATACCTATCGTAGGAGACACTATAGTAATTAGGCTTTGGGGCGGCTAGACAATGTGACCTTAAATCGTTTTTTCAGCCTCCATTACTTACTTTTTTTTATAATAGTAGGTGCTAGTATCCTGCATCCGGCTGCATATCGATATGGTTACAATAATCCATTGAGTAGAAATTATTATGTAGATGAAACAGTTTTCATCCCTATTTCTATGGAAAAGATAAGGGACGAGCCGCCGTATAGGAAACAACGGTGAGGTCCTAGGGCTTTTATCCCTAGGAAGAGGGGGCTACCCACCTAAGCGAAAGCTCCCTAGCAGTAAAAAAGCGCTTGATAGCAAACAGTAGCGAAATAGCCTATGTACTTACCAAATGGTTCCCGTTTGTCAAGTTTCACCTTGACGCAGTCTATCAATCGGGCCATCTCCAAAGGACCGTGGGGTGTGCCCCTCCGGATTTGAACAAGCTCCGAAGGAGGGAGGTATAAAGTCATGTTAGAGAGCGGTGTAATGGGCGACTATCTTGTACGGTTCGGAGAGCACTTAAGTAGCCCGGATCGGTTAACGGGGGTAAACCTGGGGCCGTATAGGGTGGACCCTCGACTCTATCCCGCAAATCCCATGTCAACCCCGGCTCAAATAGTGCTGGAATGGTATTTCTTACCAGTCCATGCAATTTCTCGAAGTATACCCAACGAATTAGGGAGTCTACCATAGGACTAGTTTTTGTGTCATTATTGGCTCTACCTTTCACTAACACTTCATATGTACGTAGTTCGATTTTTTCTACCAATTCACCAAAAATTGTTTCGGTTGCTTGTAGCAGATCGCTCGCCTTCAGGTTGGATTGGATGTCAACCCGCCCGCCGTGTAAGCACCATATGTTACTATTGGACAAATTGCTCCAGTGGGTTTTTTCTACTACTTCGCTGCAACGATCACTGTTTACGAATGTAAAGCCGAATTATTCGTAGAAAGGTATAATGCTTGGAGGGTCGCAGATTACGAATTTTTCCAATACATCTGCCTTCCTCTTTTGGTTTCACTCATGATCGCCTCAGCTTTAGAGTTACGGGCCTACGCAACAAACAGCACTCTTCGTTGAATCTGTACCTAGCTCGCTGTGGCGGGCTAGGTACGGGGTCTGGTTTTGATTTTCGCGACTCAATCGGACGGATTTTCGGGCTTACGACCGCGATTATTTCGCTGGCCAATTGATTGAGGCGCTCGTATCAAGGCTCCACTTCCTCCTCGACGGTAGAGGACTTGGAAAGGGGGGGGGCGGCCCTATCACAATTACCGAATGTTATTTACGGGCGGGGACAGCGAAATGGGATTGCGTCGCGTTTCCCCTGTCCCGAATGTCTAAGAGCTCCATAATTTGCGGCGGCAGCTCGCACTACTATACGAGTTTGGTTCGTGGAGTGCTTCCGTGGATGAGATGATCCGTCGATAAAGTCTAAGGGCCGGTCTCTGAGCTTTATCAACGGACCGAATCTGCCATAGTCTCAGATATTGACGGGGTGGGTCTCCTCGGAGCTGTATCAACGAACCAAATCCGCTACTGTCTCCGCCGAGTCAGTTTCAGTATCTGCGCTCTCTAGGTCCGCCGAGGCCCCCCCCCAAACAAAAGCCGGACTTTCTTTTATCTTTGCCTCCGGACCATGTCTGTCAGACGGAGACGGACGGAGAACTGAAAGAAAGGGGGAAGAAAGAGAAAACACTGACGGGGAAGGAACAGACTCACAAGAAGAGAAAGAAACTGCCGGGACACAGGACCTTAGGGAGAGGCTCTTTCCAGTACGAGTTCTTAATACTCTCGTTTCGGGTATTCCGGCCCCCCGGTGCCGGCGATTTGGCAACTCAAGCAACAATATCGGGTCGAATAGAAGTGTAGGTCCCTATGGTACCAGTAAAAATCACCGCAGTAACGGAAAATCTACAAAAACCCTTACTGATTTCGCCAATTGCCTGGGGAGGGCGGATACCGCCGCGGCGTCGAATCGGCGAAAGCTATGGGCGCATTTAGTTATCGAAATCATTTCGGAGACGATGAAAAACCCATTTAATTCCAGAGCTTTCTTGGCGCTTGCAGGCGCCAGCGCGGGAGGGAGTACCTTGCGGTATGAAGATGATCGATCAACATTTCGTCGATGTTGGCGCCGTAACAACCTGGCGTAGGCTCAAAAACGAGGGCACGGTGTGAGTTCGTCTCGTCGTAGCAAGTGCTACAAGCAACTGGACTCTGACGAGGGTGATTGCGGTGGCCTCAGCGCTCCCGCAGCGCCGTGGGCCTTGTGGTCCCCCCCCAGTAGGATATTTCAATGGATTCAACAGCCACGGATCCAGGCTGTTGGTATATATCGCCCGCCAATCATTGGTAATGCTTTTAATCTGTGATCTTTCTGGCATTTCTATAAAATTGGTACTAATTCAGTCTATGGAAGAAATGCGAACCTTAACCATTGTGAAACAGAAACCTTGTATTAATCAATTAATACTGTGGTTCAGTGGGAGGACTTTACGTATATTGTCCTTTCAGCGTAAAATCATAGCTATTATTATTATTCATAGCGATCCCTCTCTGTTCCATATTTTTGCTAGAATCCCCAAGCACATGACTATTTGGATTAGTCGTTTTTTAATTGTTTGGGTGCTAGTTTCGAGACCTTAGGTTTTGGTTTACCGGATCACAAAAGAAGGATTTATCTTTCTACGTTCATTACTGTATCCTCGCCCGGGTACACCCGGAATTGTGGGTCTGGTGGAAGGCCCCCCGGGTACGAAGGAGAGACAAAGTCTAGACCCGCGGCCGGGTTCGAATCCTAACAGTTCCTATTACGCGGGATGGGGCATTAACCGGCGACCCAAAGGCCACGATACTATAGGCACGGAGTGCGCGACCGCCCACGAAGTGCGTAGCACCTCTCTTTATAGTCGTTCCGCCGGGCCAAAGGGTCAAACCTCCTCCGGGCCTCTACCCATTGGGTTAGAGGCCCGGGGGGGGGCTTTGTCTGAATAAACGAAAAAGAGATTAGCGATACCAGGCTCGCGAGCAAATGATAGAGCTGCTCGTCAACTCTTCTCGTTGATTTGCAGGAATAACAAGGTGCGTGCGGCTGCTACGCCGGGCTCCTCCCCTCTTTAAGAGGGTCGTAGAAACTATTTCGTGGAAGTTCGAAGCGGCTAGCTCGCGATGTGTGTAATCTCCCGTTATTGAAGTTGGGAATCATAATCAGCGTGCCAAATGCCGTAATGGAAAGATCTCAGACATATATATGTACGTCGTTGGAAAATTTCGGGCTGACGATGCGGTTCGCAGCAAAAATATAGATTTTTTGTTCACAGCTAATAAAATAAAAGGGGAAAATTTCACCACGATACTTTTTTATGTTTTTGTGGTCCTCGCTCTAGTGTCAGGCGCTATGGTGATACGTGCCAAAAATCCAGTTCATTCTGTTTTATTTTTAATCCCAGTTTTTCGCAATACCTCTGGTTTACTCGTTTTGTTAGGTCCTGATTTCTTTGCTATGATTTTCCTAGTGGTTTATGTAGGGGCTATTGCCGTTTTATTCTTGTTTGTCGTTATGATGTTACATATAAGGATAGAAGAAATTCACGAGAATGTATTGCGCTATTTACCTGTAGGTGGTATTATTGGACTTATTTTTTTGTTGGAAATCTTTCTAATGGTAGATAATGATTACATCCCAATATTACCAACGAAATCGGGTGCGACCTACCTAACATATACAGTTTATGCTGGAAAGATACATAGTTGGACTAATTTGGAGACATTAGGCAATTTACTTTATACAACCTATTTTTTCTTGTTTCTGGTTTCTAGTCTAATTTTATTAGTAGCACTTATTGGGGCAATAGTACTTACGATGCATAAAACGACTAGGGTCAAACGTCAGGATGTTTTCATCCAAAATGCTATAGATTTTCGGAATACTATCAGAAAAGTTCGTTGAAAATGCTGTCAATTCGTTTTTTGGTAAAACATAATGGTATCGATTAGAATTTCAAATGAGGTTGTCTGGAACTCGGGTCTATCTTTCTCTTTATCCTCGAGTAAAGCCCGTAGGGCTTCTCCTTTCAAGACTTGGGCTTGAAATCCATCAGGCCACGAAGCGGCTTGATGGTTTCGCCTTGCTAAGGATCGTAAAAAATGAAATTAATCATATGGCTTGGAGTCCGCTAAAACAATTTGCAATTATTAAATCGATTCATATAGGGAACTTGCATTTTCTATCTACCAATTCATCTTTGTTTATGCGACTAACTATCAGTCTAGTATCGCTTCGGCGTTCATTTCGTCACTATGAGCCTCGAGCGTACCAAATGCTTGGAAATCCGAGGCCTGCCCTGCGGCGGCGGGACCTATACCAAAACTGGATAAGTTTGGGATCTCCTAATAAATTACCCCTTGCACATGCGCCCGGTTAAGAAACAACCCGGCAGATCGCGCTTGGTGTAAACGCCGCCAGTGTAGCCCCTCACCAATAAGTTCTTTATTGTTCAATTCTCGCTATTTGTGTATAAATCGGTTAACCTGAAGCCTTTAGCCAACCCACTTACAGTTGGCACTAGCTACTCCAGGTCCTGCCGCAGGGGGCGATACTTTGCTCGTGTATAAACCCGAAGCGGGAGCAAGATATTATTACAAGAAGTATAGATCTGCTAAGCACGTAGCCAGTAAATCTTTGAATAATTCTGGAAATAGTTATGACAGCTGAACTAACTAATCCCCTCACAAGGGCTACGGCTCTTTACTTTCAGAACCTGCTGATGAGTAGTTGTGGAGAGCCCTACCTATGGGCTCTGGGGAGAAAACTGCGCAGCAACAACAACCAGGCCTACGGCCCTGCTGTATTTCAAACGGCAGATCGAGTGCCCGCCCATGACCATCATCGGGTGGTATGGATAACTGACCGGGTTGTTGCAGTGTATACGACCTTGGCGGTGTCGAGCACCGGGATACAAAGAAAGGCGGCCCGTGGGGCGGGGAATGAAAGAAATAGAAATTGGCTTTATGGAGAGAGGCGCTACGTGCTCGGGAAGAGTTAAAAATATCTTTTTTGACACTCGACCAACAGAAACTTCTAGGAATGGCTGATAAAGAAGCACTACGTGCCTCCGTTTACGTGGGTAGCCTCGGCTTATGCAACATTGAGGGCTTGAAGTGGGTTATCCCCCAGTCCCGAATTTTTAATAAATTCGAAGTCCTAATTCGTCGGGGAACGCCATTAAGATAACCGGGGACCGCGACTGAATTGACTCCTCCTATTTCGAAGTTTCGAATAGAGAAATATATAGATATATCTATAACAAAGGCCCGGAGTTTTTCCGCGAGCCACCCGTCAGACAAAAAAAGGGCAAATAAATATAAGTAAAAATCTCTAGTTCCCATTCTCCCTCCCCCCCCCGCTACGGCATTCTGGAATATGTCAATGATGTGTCAAATCCTATAGACCGCAAAAAGTTCTACTCGGATTTATTAAATTTCTTCAACAAAACACGCGTAGTGCAATCCGCTGGGGTTCTATACGAACCTGAATCGGTTCGCGACTCTTTTATGGTTTCCGGGCCGTCGGGCCCGGCGGCCCTTCCACCTTCATCCAGTTGAAAGAGGCGCGGACTATGACGCTTGTATAAAGAAAGAAAGGCTCCAGAATTTGTTTTTGTTTTCCCATGATTCGTTCCTTCGCTGCTTATTCTCTAGTAGCTCAGCGGTTAGAGCAAATGGCTGTTAACTATTGGGTCGTTGGTTCGAATCCAACCTAGAGAGACCGAATCACCGGGAAGGAGTGAGACCAAATAAATGTTATGTAGGATGTTCGACACCTTATCAATTAGAGTATTTCACGCAATTTTTTTTATTTCCCCATTGCGTTGACCCACTCGAAACCGGCCGTATTGAAATCCGATTATCCGACTCGGCGGGGATCGCCAGGCCAGGCCGCCGGTCAACGACCTTTGCCGAACCTCTTTTGGCGAAGGCCAAACACATAACCTATGGTCCATTGAGCACGGGGGGGGTATAGGTGGCACCACCACCTAGTGCGCAGGGAGCATATTCGGGTATCGTGCGCGGTAAAGCCATTTCTGGCCGGGCCGGGGGACCTGGGACAAAGAAGTGTGCCCTTTGGCCCTAAGAGGTTTGATTCGGCGATTCGCCATCGCTAGTTCGGTTCGGTCGTTTTTCGGCCGATTACGTTTCGCCTCCTTCGGACCGACCCTACGGGCCTGTGTTTTACGTAATGTGATGTCGTATGGGGCCACGGGCCTTGTGCCTTTTCTTTACCCGATACACTGCTCTAAATATACGGAGAAGAAAAAACTGCATAATCTTTCGGTTATAAAATGCATAATCTTTTGGTTTCAAAAGCTGCTGAATCGGAAGATGATGCAGCGTATGCGACGAAGGCGGGGTTTTTAAAGTTGATGGAGAACAAGGTCCGGAGGAGGGTTTTAGGCATTTTGATGGAAAATAAGAACCTTTGGTCCTTATTGATTGCGGAACCCAGATAAGTGCGCCAGCCTCGGTGCATCGTGGACTTGTACTTTTTCTCGCGCAGGACCCATACCGGTTATCGGTCGTCCAGGCGCGCATATCAGGCGTCGGAAGGGACATACGCCTCCGTCCTCGCCGCCCCGAGGCGCTGTCTGAGCTTCTTACTCGGGCAGATTGGCCCGGTACGGTTCGTAAGAGACGACGGCCCCCCGGCCGGCCCCTGTCTGACGGTCCAACCTCTCAGGGGGCCTGTCAGCCGCCAGTCCCCGGCCCTTCGGACGGACCCACAAAGTTTCTCGTGTTCCTTGGTCAGTTGTTCCTTCCCGCTCCTCTGTTGTCTATTTAGCACTCTCCGCCGCGGTTGTATGTGAGCCTTTCGTCATCCATCTTACAAGGCGGCCAGGGATATCCATTGCGGCAGCTTTCTGGCCTAAGCGCCAAGTAGGAAAATAAACCTTTGATAGATTATGGAATGGCAAAAGTTATCCAAGCAGATATCCCGTGTGATGGGGCTTACGTCCGCTTGGCCCCTAGTGTCAGGTCGATTAATATAAGATTAAGTTTCTCTGCCGCCCACTTGCACGCATCTCTCAGGCCGTATTATGTGCTTCTCCCTTTGGTCGACCGACTTTTTGCCCTTCCTTTAATCGTTTCTCTATTCGTGGCTGACGGGTACCTAGTATTTAGCCTCATATATTGATATATTTTTATGAACAGAGCAATCCTTTTTCCCGTTCTGTCGCCCCCCCCCGAGTGTTTGAGAAGTGGGGGGGCCGAAAGGCGCGCGCGCAGTGGCGCCCTTTTCTCTCGGCAAGCGGGGAGCCACCGATAATTTTCGAAGAGCGAGTATATTCGCTTTGTTCCACCACCGCGATTTAAAAGATTGGAACATTACATATATATATATATATATATATACGTGGCAATTAATATAGAATAGTTGCTTACGGGCTAAATAGATATATATATATTTCTTTATTTTATTTATTTATTTATCTATCTCTCTATATGGTCCAGGAACTTCGATCCCCTTATACGTAAGATGAAATTATTATTACTAGACAAGATATTAAGGATAGTAATAATTATTAGGTTCAGAATGGGAACTGATACTACTAAATACTGAGAATTTTCGAATGACTAATTCGGTTTCCCAAGTCGGGAAACTCGACTTCAACTTTTCATAAATGGAACTAAAAAGGGACCTTGACATCCTAGTAAATAATCCGGTTGGAAACCTTTGTAATTACGATGGGATATACTCATTCCTATTACATGATCCGATAGAGGGAACCTGGGATACGAGCGCTATGTCCATACTCGAAGCCGAGATAATAAGCTCCCTCGGATTCTCATGACTCCAACACTCCGCGAACTGAACACGAATGCCTTTGAGCCAACAAGCCTAGTTGATTGTATGTAGAATTGCTTGTCCTTATATCTGACGTCGAAGTTTCTCAAGGGGACATGGCAGTTACGAAGCAGATAATAGAAGAAGGTGATCGTCTCATGAATAGGATCAAGGGTCTACCTTCCTTCCTCGTCGCCTATTTCTCGCTTATGTCGCCGGGTCATACCACCATAATCCCGTACCCGGGACCTCTTGCCACGGAGCTAAGTGATTTGCTCCGGGCTATCGAGTCCTTCGAAGCGTAACGTATAATACAATTTACCGAGCTTACTTGCGCGGCGGCCCCTGACATAGCTGCTCAGCGAAGGCCCCCGGCCTCCGAAGAGCCGGTAGACGGCGGGGAAGAGGGCATATGTTGGGAAGTCTACTTGCTTCGGAGTCTCAAAAGTCGGATTACCGAAAAAAGAACAAACAACTATTAGGAGCCCTTTTATTACAAACCGGATCATTTCCCTACCCTAAGCAGGGCCGGGGGGGGCCGGCTCCGTTAATTCCGTCAAGCGCGCTGTTAGGGAAAAAAAGGGGCGTTGGTAGTGGGTTCCGACGCCGGATCATAGATGTGGATCTGCCGTCGTGCTACCTTGGTAATGAATCCGTCCAACGGAGAGAAGGTGACAACCGTGGAACAACGCCATGCTCCAGCAAGCAGGGGCTCCTGGATTCGGAAAGGGAGTCTGTTGGACTTACTATGAATGAATTCAAGGGCCCCAAACAAAGCCGACCGGGGACCGTCAGTCGGACAGAAAAGAGAACAGAAATTGACGAAGGAAGAAGAAAAGGATGCCGCGAGCTGAAGTGGCTGAGAAGGAAGGCACATAGTACTTCAATCTACAGGCCCGAACACGCTCCCCGCGCACTACGTGCCTATGGGTCCTCCGCCGGACGGAGGAGGAGGTGCGTAAGCACTTTCAGACAGGATACTTCTCTACGGAAGAAAGACCTGATGGATGAAGGGCACGAGACAACTATAAGGAGAGGTGCTACGCACGGCCCAAAGGGCCGAAGGTTTCGGATTTTACTTTTTCATCGAAGGGTGGGTCCCTTATCGCCTCTCATTACCATATTTCTCTATGAGGATCCATCGGATTCAGCCTTTATCCATGAGGGTTCCTCCCCCCTATTGATCATGGAATTACATAGTTAATGGCATAACTGGAAAATTCATCGTATATTCCGATGAATGATACTTTAATACTGCGATTACAACGGTACTTGAAAATGCAATTACATAATAAATCCATAATGAATCGCATTTTTAAGCAAATCAATGAGGCGGACAATGACCGACTCGGACTCTTACTTGAGCGCACCTATAGAGGCTGACGAACTAATACACGTCCGTGAGGCCAAAAAAAATCTATTCTTTTTCCTCAGCCCTTCCCATTATTAATGCTGATCAATCAAATTCTAAGCATTAATATAATATTCTTTGGGCGAGCCAAGCAAGGTGTAGCGCAATCTGGTAGCGCGTCTGCCTTGGGCGCAGAAAGTTACAGGTTCAAATCCTGTCACCTTGAATCAAAATCGGAGTCAACTAAAAAGATGAAAATAAATCGACCGTTATCACCTCACCTTACCATCTATAAGCCACAGCTTACTTCGACGTTTTCTATTTTCCATAGAATATCCGGGGCGTTCTTGGCCACTATGGTTTTGTTCAGTACTTTCTTTTTCAAAATAGGTGATCTCAGCCTCACGTTTTATCATTTTTACCAGTATTTCTTCTTTCTCACTTTCCATCTGAATTGGGTCATTATAAGCTTAGTCAATTTCACTTTATTAGCGTTGTGCTATCATATGAGTAATGGAGTTCGTCATTTATTGTGGGATTCGGGTCTTTTCCTAGAATTATCCAAAGTGTATACTTCCGGAATTATTATGTTATTCTGTGCAGCTTTCTTAGCTTCATTGAATATTATCCGACAGCACTGGTCAAATGGCCAAATACCTTATTGAATCAGACAAAGAAAAAGGAAATATTCTTTCTGAAAGAATCACTATCAGCACTGGCCGGAATGGCCAACTACCACACTAGCCGGCTCATTCTCGTTACCTATTCTCAGTATTCCGTTTTATATTCCGAAACTTATGCTATCCCAAGAACGGTCTCAATCTTAACCACCATTATAACTCTCTTGATATACTTCGGACTTGGAGTTAGTCACAAGCTGCAAACCCATAATTTCGTATAATATATCCGTCAAACAAATTCTACAGTGTTCCAGTTTATTTTGTTCAAAATTCTATGCTTCGAGCGAACGTTTTGTCCTTCTGGGGTTTTAGAATTTTCGACCCTTTCTCAACTTATTTCTGCTATTTTCATATTTTCCTCCAGTAATGAACTCGTAAGTGTTTTAGCAAAAATAGTAACCGTGTTTATAATAATCTACTATCGATTAAGACGCGATTTTTTGGTGTTCCAAATCACCAGAAATTCACAAAAAAGAATAACGTGGGATTTTATATTGAGTCAGCTCTGAGGTGCTATTGAGCAACAGTCGGCCGGCTACAAGGATAATATTGAAGAGTTTATCGGGTCTTTTTTTGTAAATAAACTATCGACCAAATCCTCTTAAATCAGTGATCTTCCCGTTCTTTACAAGGCCTTATTATGCTCCAGTTGCGAGAGAAGCACCCGGTGATGGTGGATCCGCCGACGCTGGGGCCGTCGGGAAATCCGCGGCGGGACAATGAGCAACTGATTGGGTCTATTAAAATTCTGGGGCGTCTATTGCTGTCATTGTAGCCGGGGTTTTTCGGTTATAAAATATATGTCAATGAGCGTGGAAACGCTCGAAGGGACCAAGCCCTGGAGCAGAAAGATGAAGAGCTCGCCTAAAATGATAAAAAGTATGAGCTGAATAAAGAAAAGTATGAGCTGGATCAGCGAAAGTTCGAGTACGGAAAGTTGAAAAAAAGGGAGGCGGCCATGTAAGTAAGATCTTAACGCCCCTGAAAAGACTCCATAGGATCCACAATCGGTATTTATTCAAAAGCATGGAGGGCTTTCATTCAGCCAGGGGAGCTCGTAACAAAAGCCTTTTTGAGCCCAATATCTTCGATTCGTTCTTTTTAACTTTCCCATGAGCAACGCTACGCACCTGGCTTCGTTGTTTCAGCCAAAACTAATCCTATTTTAGCTATTACCCTGTCTATTACTATGTTCCCATACGCAGGAATACCCCCATTAGCTGGATTTCGTAGCAAATTCTATTTGTTTTTTGCCGCTCTAGGCTGCGGGGCCTACTTACTAGCCCTAATAGGAGTAGTTACTAGCGTTATCAGTTGTTTTTATTATATACGCTTTGTGAAAATAATGTATTTTGATACACCCGAAACATGGATTTTATATAAACCCATGGATCGTGAAAAATCGTTACTACTAGCAATCACTGTCTTTTTTATTACTTTTTTCTTTCTATATCCCTCTCCTTTGTTTTTAGTTACTCATCAAATGGCACTTTGCCTATGTTTATGAGCTTAATGATTTCTCGGGGGGACGCAGCACAAAAAAAAATCTTCGCGGCTGATTATCTATCATATATAGAGAAATCCCCCCTCAAGGCTTTAGCCCCCCACAGGCCCATAGTGCATAAAAGGTTTTCTGATTTCGTGGCCCCCCCCGGCCCGGTCTTGCATCCAAGAGGCCACCCTTTTGCTCGATTCTGCTCGATTTGGTTTAAATCCCGATGCTGCGACTCAGTATTTATTGAATAATCGTGAGGCTAGGTCAACTAAGGTACTTGAACGACCACGATATGGCCCAATTCCTATTGAAAAACAAATCGTGGTTATTTATGCAGCTGTCAAAGGTTACTTAGACCAAATACCCGTCGTTCTCATAACGCACTATGAGCAAGAGCTATTGAAATCTATCGACCCAGGTATACTTTCTGCTACTGTACAACGAAAAAACATCACTGAGCAAATTAGTAGTCAACTGGCTACCTCTCGCCATAGATGTACGCGGAGCTTCTTAGCGATTCATCGATCATAAAAAAAGAAGAGGGGCAAAGCAGCTATTTGCTTCACCCCTCTCCCCTCCGGGTATCGGGTAGCCATGGCTTATGAAAAAGGTAGAGCATGGGCAATTTGTCGTTGGGAGTTTGTAAAGTCTCTCATTTTTTAGTTATAATCGTAACCGCGCTCCCTACGCAACGACGCTTCCTCTCCGGAATTTGGGATGGGGGAAACAAGCGCTTAGCGCCTCGGGTTTCCGCATTCGTTGCTAAATCAGGAGAAAAGGGATTCGAACCCTTAACCTTTGGTTTTGGAGACCATTGTTCTACCATTGGAACTATTCTCCTTCAAAAAAAGTGGTTCTTGGTTCATGGAATTTGCACCTATTTTTGTCCATTTAGTAATCAGTTTGCTACTCTCTTTGATCTTAATTGGTGTTTCTTTTCCATTCGCTTCTTCTTCCAGTTTGGCTTACCCAGAGAAATTGTCAGCTTACGAATGTGGTTCTGAGGGCGGCCGTTAGGTTACCTACAGTCATAAACGTGTGTGGCCGAACTTCGCACGAGGGGTATATGGCTCACTGGAAGCTGGTAACGGCGGAGGGACCGAAGCATGCCATAAAAGCATCACTGAGGGCCGGAGGCACGATGGGGGAGAGGGCCAACCAAAGCGATACACTCGACCAAAGGGTCCGAAGGATACTTATTTGGCAGGGTGAATGGGCCGGAAATGGCTTGATGATTTCAGCACGCAAAGACCCGTCGGCGGGCCCAAAGGGCACGAGACTTGCCGTGCGAGGTGCTACGCACCTTGTTGGGCTAAAGAGTTCGGCGGGTCGAAGGCGCTTTGGCCTTACGGACCACCTCGCTTTCTGCCCGAGACCGTGATGCGAGCCTCCCGGCACTCACGAGATGAGGTGCTGCTACGGCGAATCGGAGTCGTTTTCGGGAAAGCATACCCTGCTGGAGCTAACTCCGTGCTGCCTTGCGCACGCGGGAACGCACGCGAAGGGACGCAGCAGTCATGCCCCCTGCCTGCAGATGATCAGAATCGGCCAGGCCACGGGTCGGAGTGGAAATATGGGGGCGGATCACCCAACACATTGGGGACAGACGACTAAACGACATCTCGAAGTGCTACAGCCTGTAGGCGATACCGGCGAGGTCCAGCCAGATGAGCGCCGGCCAAGGCGGCGGGTTGGAAGTCAGAAGGCCCGCAGTACCCGGCTAAACCTCCGCTTCGGGAAAGGGAAGGCACTGGAAACACCAGTAATCGGGAAGGGGCCTAGGTATCTGCTTGGTCTAAGCGGATTTAACTCTACACAGCTTATCAAAGCAACTCTGACGGATCTCAGATTGGCTATGACCGACACGGTACGGTATGCGGTTTGCTCCCTGTCAGCCCCTTGGATCTTTAGCTATGAGAAAAAGCGAACAGGCGGACAAAGCGGCGGCTTGAAAGTCCTCTAGCTTCTCCAGCGAGCTATGGGGTACGGCGCAGCACAAAATAGTTTTAATTCACTTGGTCCACCTGCCCTGGCTCCCCCGGCGAAACTTCCCAAGGATGCTCGAACTCTGCAAGGCGATAAGTATAAACTCTGGAATCGCTGGAAAAACGGAGCAACCCGAAGAGCAGATCATTGGTTTTCGAGAACCGGAAAGAAATATATATATATATATATATATATATATATATATATATGCTGCGCCCGTAGTGAAAGAGGGACCAAAGTAAGTAGAGTTAGTGAGCCGTGTAATGGGCAACTATTTCGCACGGTTCGGAGGGCACTTCAGTAGGCCCTACATGGGCTGAAGTCCTGACCCCTATTCCTTTTGATGATGCCAGAAGTCGTTTCGATATACGATTTTATCTCGTTTCTATTTTATTTATCATATCCGATCCGGAAGTCACCTTTTTATTTCCCTGGGCAGTTTCTCTTAACAAGATTGGTTCGTTTGGATTCTGGTCTATGATGGTATTTTCACTTATTTCGACGATTGGATTTGTATATGAATGGAAAAAGGGCGCTTTAGATCGGGAGTAACTCTTCATTCGCGAAAGCGAATGGAGTGGAAAGAAAAAATATAGGCCCGTAGGGCTGAAGCTCTCATCGCTCTCTTTCTCCCTCTCCGGACACTTTTTTGGTCCAAAGGACACGATACCCGGCAAGTTTCGTGTCCTTTGGACCAAAAAGAATTTTGGCTTGCCCCCGACCCGCTCGGCGGTTCAATTAATCCTCCGGATTGTAAGTATATAAAGCGCTTCGCGGGACTCTATGTCCCGCACAGTGAATGCTCTCTCCCGTAGTACTATGTGCCTAAAATAAGAGATCTTTCTTTCTCGCTATGGGAAAACCACGAACACCATCGCGGAAGCAAATCACTCGTTGTGTCTGCTCAATAGTTGATTATTGGACACATTGGGGTAATTAGCTCAGTTGGTAGAGTGCCTCGTTTACACCGAGAGCGTCAGCGGTTCAAGTCCGTTATTACCCAAGGGTTTTCTATTATCTTAATTATGAATCGGATCCAGCGTCTGAATACATGTAATAATTCGATTGATGTTGGTCACGAGAATATGAAAAAGGGGGGGACAAAGTGGATTCTATGGTATCGGTAACCTGAGCTATAGAGATTACGGTAGATGGGATAAACGGACCATACGGGATAATGAAAGAATCCTATTACTCAAATTTGAGTAACGTGAACGGGGAGAGATCTCATTAATAGACGGATCACGTGAGGAGTGGAGTAGGGGTCGGGACAGCCGGGGAAGGGACCAAATGAAAGGATTACAAGAAAGATGGAACCGTAAATGAATGTGATCCAATTGTGAAAATCACTCTGCCGCGAACGTGACGATATGACAGATAGATTGATATCTAGAAAAATAAAATGAGCCGCCGGGGGCTAGTTCCCGGGGACCGAAATGCGCAATGGTGACGAATTATCACGAATGTGGCGTAGATATTAGGAAATAATAATAATAACAGTTGTTTCATATTATTACTATTATTGTTATTATTAATAATGGATAAGGCTTATCCATACAATATGCCCCTATTGGAACTAAGAATAGGGCCCGGCGGCTTCCCAAACGGTGCCGTCTATCAAAATATTTCGGCCCACAAGCCGTCCCCGCCGCCGGTCGAGCCCGAGCCGGTCGGGCCCCCATAGATCGGGAATGATTTTCTCCCACCCGGGTACCGAGTGAAAGGATAATAGAAAGAAAATATATATCGACCATCCCGCCCCTGTTAGTAATGGAGACGCTACACTTCTCAAGTACTAGGTCCCTACTCCCTTCCTCGCACCACGTCTACGAAATAACGGCGGCCGACGCATCCCGGAAAGCGAAGGTATCATTTCCCGTCTGTTGTCCGTCGTGGCTAATTGTCTACGATGCTTAGCCGTCCACGACGCTTAGCTCTTCGCCCGTTTCCCTATCTATAGCTACAGTTCGGTCCTTCTCTTCTTTTTATATCTCTCTCAATAGAAATTGCTATTTCATATAATATTACCGTACCGTAATACTTCATATACGATGCATCATTCTTTATTTCTTTCAATAAAAATTGTTATTCCATAAAAAAAAATGCGTTTAAGAATTTTTAAACTGCATGGAAATTTGTTTAAAAAGATCCGATTCTACTAATGGTTTCAAATTGACTGAATTAGTAGTATCCATCAATAAAGCCCAAAATTCTGCAGGCACGGGTAATGAAAACGAAGTGTAATGTCTTTCACGAAATAATTCAGAATATCACTACCCGAGCGAGTAATTATACCAATTCCCGAAATGAACTATAGACAGATGGCTATAGTTCGAGAGGATTTGTTGCTATAGGTGTAACTTCGGACATCTCGCCTGTGTTACTGGTAGAGGCAACGGATTTATCTCTATTTCTTTCTTGTGAAAATACTGATATCGTATCTTCATGGCGTTCGACTTTTTTTTTGACGCCCATAACTCCTTTTTAGAGTATTAATTACCCTGGGACGGTTTAGTTCTCTGTAATCTGTAACGGGAGGGCTGCGGCGGCCCCCAATTTGATATCAACATCATCTTTTAAAAGCGACTGCATTCGGGCATTATCCCGCGGAAACTTAAGCTGTTTATCCCTATTCCCTTTATAGTTATGAATTTTCCCTATTCATCATTGGCTTTATAATTAGCTAAATAAGCGAGACCCGGACGACCAACATACCGGCCACAAGTCTGCCCCCTTCCACGATCGTATCAACAGAAGGAATTTTAGATTTTCAAGCTGCTTCAACCGCGCATTGCCCCGTGTTTCGTTTAGGTATAAACCTAAAGCTGTGTTGAAAATCCGATTTATCATCTATAGAACCTGCTATGGTGCTGTTCGATGAAGTACCAATCCGAACCACCTATCACGGAGGATTCCCACTCGAAGTGATGGTCAGGGCCATCAAACTCCAGTTGATCGTCGTTTACCACATGATGACGCAAGCGTATATAATAAATGGTGGCAGACACGCAAGTATGGGATATGAAATTGGCCACGTGGGTTGAAAAATAAGCTCATTATTGAATGCGAAATAAGGAACGAGATAAAACAGCCACTCCAGTAATCCTTCCTATCACGCTTCTATGAACGGGGCCCGAATGAGACAAACAGTTAGAACAGATCCGAATGGAACGAATCAAATAGAACGGCAAATTTGGTTTTTTCGAATAGATATATAATTATATAGACAGTTGAGGGACCAAGTAAAACATGTAGGAACATCAAACAATGAAATTTGTGGAACCAGAAAGGCAAAAATATAAAAAGATAAAAGTTCGTAGTAAGTCCCGTCATATTAATTCCATTCCTTTTTCGAGACGATGAAGGGGGGACGACCCCGTCATCGCCAGTCAGAAAATATAGCATCGAGATATTGGCTCCCATGATCCCAGACAAATGAGAAGACAGGTCTGAAGCGTAAACGCCTAGTCAAGGCTTTTCAAGGCATGTCGGTATCGGAAGATGAATTTGAACCCCCGTGTACGGATGGTACGGATGGGGATCCCGCCACTGTTCCACCCTACTAAACTATATTTTCTAAAAAGCGATTCCGAGAACCCCTGGGTGCAGTAAAAATGGTCAGTCGAACACGACTCGCGCCCAAAAGACCGTGGGAAAAGCCATCGGCACTATGTATGTGCGCCGCGATCCGAGTGGGCGGCGGCCCGTAGTGCGTAGGGGTTAAAAGATGGGCCACCAACCACGTGACTGCTGAACTCATCTTCTCGTTTGATCAATGGCCTTCTTACGAACCGTAGGTGCGAGCTTTCCTTGCATATGCCTCTCCAATTCGACTTCGCGTGCTAGCGCTGACGAGACCTTAGTCCCAATTTCGTTTATAATCTGCCGTTTTTCGGAAATATTCAAGTTTACATTTCGCGTTCGATTTCGTATCCGAACTCCGCAATAAATTGGCTTGTTGAAGGGACCTAATCGATAAGTACATCGAGTTGTTGTTATCGGCAGGGAAACCCTACAAAGAGAAGAAGGGGGTGTTCCCTTTTGCTCCGCAGTAAAGTATTTGGGATGCAGAAAAGTCTTTCGAACTTGAGGGGCCCACCCTACTTCTATGGTCACCCTAACCAGTATGAATAGGATCTTAACCTTTCAAAGCTATAGAAGCCCCCCCCTAGTCCAGACCTACATATTTTTACTGGTTTAGGTCAAATCAAAAATATTTTTGATTTGACCATGAAAAAAAAGGATAATATTCTAATACCTATATTTGCGGGCGCGGGGTGCCCTCCAATGACGTGGTGCTGGGCACACTCCCCCAAGACACCATTGGCCCGGCATCTTGGGGGGTTTGGAACCAACCACTAGGACGCTGGGCTCTTGACCCATTACAGGGTTCGCGCCAGATGCTTGTTTTTTCCGGTAAGCCTCCCACCCAGGCCCCTGTGTCTTTGGATCCACTAGGGCGCCGGCGCTTGACCCTTCTTTTCTTCCATAAGTTCCCCACATACCTCGATAATATTTGGTTGTAGTATTCGATTCCAATGCAGCTTTATCGAAAGCTGCCGAAATTTCATGTCTGGGTTTTTCCCTAGCCAATAAATAGGCAATCTCTACCTCTAATTCAGCGATATAATTGCCGTTGGGCGAACGCTGTGTCCGTGAACTTCCGTTTATCGAAATCATTTTTACATAATGGGAAGTCTACAGCGTAACTAATAGTCTTCGGGCGAAATTCGGAAAGGGTTGGGGTGTCAGGTAATGGTGCATCATTATCCTTTTCTCGTTCGGTGCGTTAATTGGATCCGTAACCTTGCGCGGCAGGAACTCCTTTAGGCTCAGAACCTTTCTTATTTGGGCCACGAGGCTGGACTCTCTATGTCATCTAGCTCACGATAACCCGTTTGAAATTTCCTTGTGCCAGCCATATGACAAATGTAGTAAACGAAGCTCGGTATAAGTCCCGGAGTCATACGCAAACAACCCTTGGCTCTACTTCCTTTTTTTCGGCACAAGTAAGTTGCATCTCTCGCTTCATGTTTCGCTTCATGTTTCGATGGACGGCGTAGGAACCTACGAAAGAGCCTGTATTGAAACGGCTTCGGCCTCCTCCACGGTTTTACAGAACTATGGAGCTGGAGCCGGTTTGAAGGAAGCCATGTTAATTACGATGAAGTTGCGTTCTGGCATGTTAAGGCCTGTCCCAACAACGCCAGCCGCGATATGCCACAGGTCGCCGGGCCTCACTCACCTTACCACCGAGAGTCATTTCATTACTACTCCCGATAGGTCCCAACCTGACAAATGGGTTTTTGCGAGTTACATACATAATTGTCAAACATGCGGCGGGCTGATGGGAACCCCATGGCGCGGCGGCTCCGGGAGCATGTTCTTATAACGCTATCCTAGAAAGCCTTATCCATTATATTGAACCAGTTGGAGAGGGTCAGGATAACCTGGTAATCCAACACTTTATTTTATTTTCCTTCTATAAAAAATTTGTGTTTTTGCTGCCCTGCCGAAACACACTTTTATCCGAGTTATAAGGTGGATCGGCCACACGTTCGAACATGTAAAACCGCAGAAGTTAATGGAACTGCGCCGCGTGCAACGCATGGCGCCTCCTCGTCGCAGTCGGGTTGCCTTCCGCCAGCCTTCTTCGGGAGCGATAATTTGCGTATTCGTTGAGTTCCATTATTCGTTGAGTTTCATTATCTTACCACGCGCTTCGTCGAAAGGTCTGTGGAACACGACACAGGGCCTGTAACCGGGACCAAGAATATTTGCTATTTAATATGTCGCGGGTAAATTCGGCATTTGGATTCGGGAATCATCTTGACTTGGCTGATTCAATATACGTTCGAAAATTTTGTCCGGACTCACAGGCATTGTACGGGGTTTGCACTGGGGAGCCAAGTAGTGCTTGGCTTTGATTAACTAAAATTTGCTTGACATATGATGTTGAGCTGAGCTCGACTTTGTTATCTTCAAGCTTCAATTTGTACGTGCACTTCGGATACCCCGCGTGCAGCGTTTGAACAGGGTTTTGGTAGTGATAGATGAAGAAGACCTCACCCTCGGTTTTCCGAAACCGGGGGGGGAAATCACATCAGCGAGTGAGTGCGCTTGTTTGATGCCCTCCTGCATGCTCCAGTAGCAATCCCTCGCCACGCGCACGATCCGATTAGTTGATGTACTTCATCGACGTATATGAAAATGCTCTCGCCGTATTTCGAGAAAACGGCCGCAAAAGCTTGACTTGAGGCGCATGCCCGCCGCAGAGCGGCGTCGGCGTTGGAAGCAGCCACGAATGTCGGCAAAACTGCCGCCGAGGCCCACATGCAGTGGTTCTACGAGCATTCGGGATTTGCTGCCGGTGGGCCGCCGCATCGGAAATTCCTACGGCCGCTCCCGATAAACCAGATTTTGATGACCGGGGTTCGGCCCTTCATAGTCTGTTCATGTAGGTTAATCGTTTTTAATAATTACGGTTTCTTACTAATGTTTATAATGCAAAAATTCATTGAATTTCTGCTTGCTTATTTCGTTCCTTATTCGCCCGGTGCCTACCACTTAGTAGTACGAGATATATTAATGGCTTAAGCATCCGTTAGTACCATAGATAATTAGGAGATGGCTTTGGGCCAAACAAACTGGGTCCGAAGGAGACTTCTTCGGCTTCACAGGGGTTTTTTATCCTTCACTCGCTTAGTTATTGCCAGGTCATGCCGGTTAATGCCTTCATTACCTTATTCGCTCGAATCACGAATAGGCATGTATGAATATACGGCCACTATTGGAATAAGCACTGTTTGTTTATCCCCCCTCTCCCACCCTAGGTATCGGGTGAAGGGGCTACGATAAAGAAAGCCTGGACCTTATGGTTGCTTTTTATTACCAATTTTCCAGTCTCTCGAATTCAACGGAGTTGCAGTTAACTCGGGATCTGGTTCTGGCATTTATCCTTTCGCTACTCGTACGGGGCGGCGGCGAGTCCCTACCACGTTCTGGTGCGTATACCTTCCCGCTTTTCCGCTCAAATGCACCTAATGAAAGGTGTCACTCGAGAAGACACTTGCTCCAATTGATTCTAAAATTTACAAGTTTTCTTCTGTTATGCGGCTCGGATCTTCCTCACGCAATTCGAACCAATCCCAATTTACTTTAAAGGGCCCTTCACGCTTCGTTATAATACAAACCTCCGCAGAGGCGACAACTCTGGGTGGGTGCCAGAAAAAAGCTTTCACTATTTATTCCGCTTTCCAATTTCCTTTCACCCGATGCAGATGAACCGACTCCGGCGGAGGAGGCCCTTTTGTCAGTGCAGAATCCGTATCAGTATAATAGCAGGACTCTGTTCGAATAAACTGATACATATGAATCCGTGCGTGAGCGGTGACCGCCGCATAAATTTGAACTGTAACTCTCAAAACCATTTTTTTATTTACAAGACCCGCCTCTACCACAGCTGCATGTCTCGTGACATCCGTAGACGGATCGCCTATCACCTCCATTTCATCAAGATAGGTTATTAAAAAACGTTCTATATCCAATTCGTGGAAACTGAAAATGCGGTAACAGTAATATTTCCCATTTTCCGTGAAACCCTGTCAGTTTTGTTCCCTTTCCCGTCGGTTTTTTCCCTTTCTGCGTCTGACGGCCCCCCCGGCCCCGTCGTCAGACAGTCGCGAGCCCTTTTTTTGTCTGACAGGGCCAGGGGCCCTGTCAGACAGTCCCCGGTCCCCGCCGCCGTCCCTCAAACTCCACCGCACACTGTACAATTCTTCTGAGATGTACAATTATATGTATTATACCCGAAATCATCGACAACCAAAAAATATAATGTCTCTTTTTTGTAACAAATCATCGTAGATAAGTTTTTCTGGGGAAATAGCTTAGTGGTTTATAGCGCTGGTCTGTCAAGCCAGAAGTCGCGGGTTCAAATCCCGTTTTTCCCGGTGAAACTGGAATCCGATTATAAAAAAAACCAGTTCATATATATATTTTTTCTTTTTCGAAAAAAAAAAACCAGCTTACATAAGCTTCTTTTTGAGCCCCGGCATACTGGCGAAGCTCTTACACTCCGCACCCCCCGTGCATATGCCGAAGCCTGGGTAAGCAAAAATCTTTTTCTGTTTTTCTTTGGAGGTATGGCTGAGTGGTTGAAAGCATTGGTTTGCTAAATCAGTGCGACAAGAAACTGTGCAATGTAATGTGGTTCAATTCCACAGGACGTAACCCCCGTCCTACCCAACCTGGACATGCGTCGGGAGTAATCTCGAGGTGTGAAGCTCTAGGGACAATGTAATGATGCTTGGGATTCCGTACTGAGCTAATGCTAGGGTGAAGAGACCGGCGGGTCTTCGCGTGCGGAAATCGTCGAGAAGCCGGCCGGAAGACCCGTGAAGCCAAAGAAGCACGTAGTGCCTATAAAAAAGTATCCTTCGGACCCTTTGGCGGCGGGCCCTCAATAGATGAACAGTTCGAACGAACTAATACAAAGACCTCGTAACAAACAATTCAAGGCGGAACCGAAAGATCTCCTGGATGAAATTAGGTGCAAAATTGGAATGGTAGGCATCCCGAGCAGGAAGCCAGCCGTGGAAGGGGGTGGTATCTCCGATTTTGATATCATCGTGGGTTCAGATTTCCATCGGGGTTTTTCCAGGTTCTTCCTGTTGAGAGAAATGGTACATTGCGCAGAACTTGGTAAACCCGCATCGCTCCTTTCAGGAGGCTCTGTGGTAATGCGGAGTAACGCAATGCGGGTAGGGGACAGCTCAGAAAGCAAAGACCCGTCTGTAATTGATGGGAGAGGATCTTGTGATCTACACCGAAAGGTGGCGGACTTGAGCATGGGTGACTTGTACCATATCTTTCTCGAGACTCTGATAAAAGGGATATAAAATTCATTTTTTTTCTTGCCACAAGGGACAGGGGCTTAGAGCTGTGGGTTCACCCGTAACACTTAACTTGCCGCAAGGGTTTTATACATGGAACAACTTCTAGTAGCCAATGATGCAAGCATGACTCTTGCAGGGTTACATTTCGGACAGGTTGCTTGAGCCGTATGCAGGGAAACTCGCACGTACGGTTCTTAGGGGGGGGAAGCTTGAGAGGGCCCACCTATCCCAACAAATACAACGATATTGTATCATGGGTTCAAATCCCATTTCCTCCGTAGGGGACGTAGCTCAATTGGTAGAGCGTATGTTTTGCAAGCATGAAGCTGTCGGTTCAAATCCGATCGTCTCCATATGAGTAATCTACCGGAAGAAAAATAGAATAAATGCTTGTAAGAATGCAACTTTATAAAAAGAGATCTCGGCTTCGCACCTCAATGGCTTCGGGGCGGGGGGGCGCCAGCAGGCATGTGCTGGGATATAATCGTTGAAACTGAAGATGGAGAACGAGGTCCAAAGTTTTTATCCGAGCCCGGCGGGACTGTCTGACGGGACCTTAAAAAGAGGCACGTAGTGCGGAGACCTTTCAATCTACAAGCCGCCGCCTCCCTAGGGTCTTCGTCCCCATCCTCTCACGTTGGGTTTTGTCCCCGCGGGGCCTTCCATTGCTCCCCGCGCGCTACGTGCCTTTAGCCTTTCAGGTTCGGGTCGAGCACTACGTGTCTATCGGTGTCGTCCGGACCCACGAGGTTCAGCGCGGGCCAGAGTTATAGTTGAATAGGACGCCGAAATAGCGAAGTCGTAAGGTAAGGTCGCCCGGCGTGCTTACGAACGAAAAAAGAGGCCCAGGATGCCTCGGGAGGGGCTACATCAGGTGAGCGGCTCGCAGGGTCCGTATAGATAAATGATTGAAGGAGAGCACCTTAGACAACAAGAGAATCCGTTATATCCCGACCGACGCGGGCGCAACTTCTAGCCCACCTTCGATTTACGGAGAGTAGTACGGCCGTTTAAGTTTGCTTCTCTGGCAGTTAGTTGATTCTATACAATTCTTAGAACGGCTTATGGTTGGGAGACAGATTTTGTCACGGAACAGAAAGCTTTTATGCGTTTCGCTTATCCCACCGTAGATATTTATGCTATGGTTTGAATGGTGAACGAAAACAATTAATAACAAATACGAATTATTAGATATGGCTAGCACCAAACAAATCAAGAATGTGATTTTTAATTTTGGACCTCAACACCCACCCTGCTGCTCATGGTGTTTTACGATCAGTATTGGAAATGGATGGAGAAGTGGTGGAACACGCGGAACCGCATATTGGATGGATTACTGAGGCACGGGGAAATTATAAAACCAACGTATCTTCGAGCTTCACCTTCTTCTGATCGGTTAGATTATGTTTCTATAATGGCCCAGGAACATGCTTATTCTTTAGCTGTAGAGAGACTTTGTAATTGTGAGGTATCTTCACTAGCTCAGTATATATATACGAGTGTTATTTCGTGGACGGAATAACTCGGATGATCTCATACATATGTGCGCCGTAGCAATGTGTGTGTTTCTAGCGATAGGCCGATTAATGATGCCTAATAGCATCATCACATTATCCTGGAAAGCCCGAGGGGGCATGTGGGGAAGAAGGAAAACGGACCGGCGTGAAACTGATAGCTTATCATGTTATCCGAGCTATAGCTCCATCGATCTTAGTAGTTCCTTTGGAGTGATCCGGCTCGGACTGGTCAACTTGACAAACACACGTGGTTGTGATTGAGGCCAGAAGATTATGTCGCCGGCATTGCGACAAGCCACCGCTTCTGATTCGAGGGTTCGTAGAAAGAGTGGGACATGCCGGCCGGAGCCAGCTCCCGGTCTACCAGCTGCTGCCGGCGTAAACCAACCGCAAGGACGCTTTCGACAAGGCAACAAGCTTTCAACTGCGACGATCGGGAGGGCACGAGGGAGGAACGCCCGTCTATTGGACACTCACCACAGAAGGACCGCGAAGGTATCCAGAATGACCCCAGCTGATGACACGATAAGCTGGGACCCCTGGCCATCATTCCATGGGAGCTTATTCACCACTCAAGGCAGGATCGAATAACACCCAGGCGCGTAGCAAAGTAAGCCTCCGGGCGACCGGGTGAAGTTGCGCGCTGCCCTCGGGTTTGAGTGAAGATATTTCCCTATCTATACAATAATTCGCTTATCGTATTGGCGGAGTATAAGACGTGTTAACCAACAACCGTATCTGGAAACAACGATTAGTGGATATTGGTATTGTCACTGCACAGCGAGCTGCGGCGGATTGGGGATTCAGCGGTGTAATGTTAAGAGGCTCCGTAGTATGCTGGGATTTGCGAAAATAAAATCGGCACCTTACGATCGATTTTACGAACGATTTAATTTTGACGTACCAGTGTGGGTACCAGAAGAGATTGCTATGATCCTTATTGGATTCGTATTGGAGGGGACAAAGTATTCGAATCATTACGCAATGTCTCAATCAAATGATCGTAAACTACGTCCCAGCGGGATATAAAATGAAACAATCCATGGAATCTTTGATTCGACGTTCTAAACTCGAGACAGAAGGCCATACCAGCTTCTTCTACCTATACAGCAGTAGAAGCGCCTAAAGGAGATTATTCTGGTGCGTTGCTAGTCGGTGAGATGGAAGAACCAATCGTCCTTATCGTTGTAAAATAAGAGCACCATTGCTCATTTACAAGAACTTTATTTTACGTTCAAACATCAAACGCAACCTGTTCACGGGATAAGACGATGAGTCGTACCTGTGCGCTCTACTCAGCGTACATCCGCACCGGGATGACAGAGTGATCGAACTGAGTTTTTTATGAAAGTGGGAGTCCGGGGAACGGGGTAACAGCGTACCCGCCCGCGTTTGGAGTGGCATCCAAGGGTGTGAGGGGTGGCCATGAAAGGGAAGAAGACCCGGGGAATCGAGCAAGGGCGTGACCATAACAACCTCCTTGGTTATTCTCCGGGTGAATACACCAGTGCGGTTCATTAATTAGCCTTCGGAGAAGGTTAATTAATGAACCGCAGCATCTAAAGAAAGCGTCGTCATGGACAAGGGGGGGCTGTATTGTTTCCTACTCCCATGTATAAGAGACCCTCGCATCCGGACTGGGTAACCCCGAACACCTCTGAGGTTGGACGGGCCAACCGGGAGGTGGGCAGGAATAGGATGGGACAGAGAGCTAAAAAAAAAGATTTTTTACCGGCGACTTCCGTATCCGTCAGTACCTTGTGGGAGCCTCACATTGTGGGCGTAAGGGCTAGTAAAAAAAGGATGAAAAACTATTCAATGAGGCCCGAGGGGGGGGGCACTGTCACGACCAAAATGCGACGGAAAAGCGCACATCTCAGGAAACTGGCTCGATCGGATGCGGGGAGCCGGAGGACGGGAAACTGTCACCTACGGTTCTGAATTGGCGGCCAGGCCCCCTGATCGACCATAACATGCTAGCAAATGTTGTCACCATCCCAGGTACCCAAGATATTGTGTTCGGAGAGGCAGATAGATAAGACTACTAATTGCACAGGTAGGACCAAAAAAATCTATATTGTTTTCCAGAAACTTATCCCTATCATTTCCCGCCCTTTTTTTGTCCGACAGTGCCCCTCCCTGGCCTCCTGTTTCGAATATAGAAATATATAGATATATCTATATATTTTGCTTGATTGTGAGATTATCACCGATATGATGCGAATGAAGGCGGCAGGAATAAATAAATAAATAAAGAAATAAATATATATGTATTTAAAAATCTTCGAACCTGCCCTACAAGTCTCCACAATGCTTCCCTTCGGCAGCCTTATGAATTGCCAAAAAGCAAGCACAGGAGAGCTCCAAAAAACATGGCCGGTTATCTATCAATAAATAGATGAACCTGAAAAACGGCCTGTAGGGGATAGAAAGAGAAAAAAAAATATATATATATTTTTTTTGCCCCCGCGCCGTTGCGAAAGTTCGGCAACGTCAGTAAAATCTTTTTTTTGACACTTGTTCGAAGGACACTAGACTCGGGTACGTCCTTCTTCCTATAGTCTCGTGCCCTTTGGTCCAACGGGTTCGGCCCCCCCCCCAGCAGGGGGGGCGGGCTCGACCCGAACCCTTCAGGTCCTTTTTTCGTAAAGTTCCCTGTCTGAACGTGTTTACGCACCTTCGGACCCAGGCACGTAGTGCGCGGGGAGCGTGTTCTGGCCGGTATGGTGCGCGGTAGAGACATTTACGGCCTTCGGCGCTTATTTCGTAAAGCTAGAGAAGTCTACTCCGGATCCTATAGAGCCAAATACCTCGGGGCCTTCGGACCTGAGAACACTCCTTTGGCTCGTATAAGGAAGGGCCAACGGTTTCGGACTGCGCGGAGCAAAAAAAAGGATATTACTCAATATTTTGTTTTCTTTCCGCGTGCTTCCGGGCTGCGCCCGAACCAAAAAATATTTATTTTAGCGAAGCTCATAACGCTGATGAATAAATAATCTCTGATGATTCATCGATGTAGCTTGCGGAGAGGTATATACATAGCGACTTGCTAAATGCGCGCAATTGACAACTTTGAGGCTTTTCTCCTCTGGAGCTCCGCACTTCGTTTGCTTTGCGAACGAGGGGCAGCGGAGCATAATATAAATTTTTCGGGCTCCGCCCCCCCCCGCGTAAAGCGTCAGCTTTCCATGGGGGGGGCGCATGGGAAAGCAAAAAAAAGATTTTTCTGCATTCTCCCCTTCTACCCCAGCATAGAGAATGATGGGTAAGGGTGGAACGATGAAAGCGCTCGAGGCCCATGAAAACCATCAGGATTATGCCATTATTACGTAATGGCATAATGAAAAACTAAAAAACCACGTGGAATGACTGCCAAAATATGCATCGTTATTAAATCCTTTGAGAATCAAAGGTCGGGGCTTCTACTTAACACACGCAAGATTGGATTGCCTAAAAAACAAATTTTATATACGGTATTACGATCACCTCATATTGATAAAAAGTCTAGAGAACAATTTGAAACGAGAATACATAAACAATTGCTGGTCATAGAAACGGAAACGCATAAATTGCGTGAAAAGTTGAATTGGTTAAAACTACATGATCTACTTGGAGTTCAATTGGAAATTATCTTTTATTATCAGACCCGTTTGGATAAAGTTCGCAAACCCTAGTCAAATTGCTTTTAAGTAGGGGGGAAGTCTACATTTCTGGAGATACAAAATCACACCGCTTTGCCTAAGGGCGTAGCACTACGTATAATCGAATAGGGGCCAAAGGGCTACCAAATCTATGATGTTGTATTGCGTAACACGCGGCGAAACATGCCCGTAGGGCGGGGCACTGTCTGACCGATGCTTTTAGGGAAATGAAAGAACTGACAAAGGAAGGGAGACTGTCAGAAAGAAAGGGAGAAATAAACTGACAGGGCACGAGACGAAATGGCGATAAAGGAGGCGCGTAGCACGGGGCGGCGGCCTCCGGGAAGGGAAGTGCTACGCGCCTCCTTTCCCTAGAGTCGTGTGCCTTTGGCGGTGCCATAGGCACGGAGTGCGCGGGGAGGGTGTTCGGGGAAAGAGAGGTGCGTGGCACTCGACCAGAGAGATAGCGCTTTACGATTAAAAGGGGGGGGGCAGCTCTGCTCGTCAAGAAGAGAGCTGCACCCCCTTTTTCAAATCTGCTTTTGTTCGGTTCGTGTGCCAGCTTTAGAGAGACTTAATCCGAGATCATATGGAATAGTGGCCGCATAACTAAACATGATGCACACTTGGTGTACTTAGCTTCCGTATGAAATCGTAACACCTATGTAGTTAATTGGAAGGGGGTGCCTGTGGGCCCCCGCCGGCCAACCACAGGCTGAGGCCCTACTTCCGGACCTTCTGCCCTACGTGATATATTTTATGGCTAGTAGCGAAGCCATCAATCATCGTAGATGATTGATGACACTGACAGTCGAAGAGAGGTGTACCTACGGTACATTCGGTTTTTCGGTGTCATTGATGCTTCAAACGAAATAAAAAGAGGCAAATACACTATGAGAAATAGTTGCTGGAAAGGAAAAGGTGCGCCAAGTTAGTAATGATGCGTCTCCGGCGACAAGCCGGCACGGAGTGTTCCGTGTAAAGCGTCCCACTATCCTCGCGGGGAAAGCCCAAAGGGTATTGTAGCATGTAGGTGAGAAGGGGAACACGGCGTGAAACCGATAACGCTAAGCCGTTCTCCGAGCTAGAGGTTCTATGGATCGTATCGGAGGTCTACTGGAGGTATTCCACTCAGTCTGGCTGTGGCCCCGGCCCAGCCATCATGTCGCCAGCGGGAAGCGCGACCTTCTTCCCAGCCACCGCCCCCTGCTTTTCGGGTTAGAAAACGGAGTGGAACACACTGGGAGACAGCTACCGTACAGATACGGGGAGACCAAAAAGCCTAATGAACCGGCCCGACACACTATAAACGGAACTTGGGATTGCCTAGGGTCACTTCCGGTAACCTGGCTAGCTGGGAGAATACAAATATTTACCATCCTTTGTGTCAGAACCGAGGAAGGGAGGGCAACGGGGGACCCGTAGTAACGTAAATACCGCGAAGGGGGCCAGAGCAAAAAAGATCGGCGGAGATTACTTTGGTAAAGAAGAATCTTATTCCGTTCATCCTGACTGGGAGCTTACCCGAACAAGTACGGACAACAGTCCCATGTGGAAGGACTCCCGTTAACGGATACTCTTAACCAACTGGCTAAGTCAAAAGGATCGCTTGGAGAGCCGTATGCGGGGAGACTCGCACGTACGGTTCGGGGGAAGGCCTTCCAACCAGACGAGAGATCATGGGGGTTGGTGGCCCATCTCCTACCACTAAAACAATTAACTTTTCATTTAAAACGGAGTTCTGCTGGAAGAAATTCATCAGGGCGTATTACGGTTTTTCACCGAGGGGGTGGATCGAAGCGATTGCAGCGAAAAATTGATTTCAAACGAAGCACTTCGTCTATGGGCATTGTAGAAAGAATCGAATATGACCCAAATCGTTCGTCTCGGATTGCTTTAGTACGATGGATCGAAGGGGTTCTACGCCCCGGAAAGCACCCGGCTGGAGCAAATAGTCGAAAAGACAAAAATATGTTCTTTTTCGGCCCACTATTCTCGTTCTCTTCGCTGCCTAGACAAGCTGGGGGAATGAAATACGAAAAAACGAGGCCCGGAGGCGGGCAGATACTGGAAAGTTCTTGGGTCTTAAGGCCACGAGACCTTAGGGCCGAAAAAGTGGCCTTAAGACCTTTGGGTCTTGGTTTACCCAGCGTAGCAGTAGCTGGGGCAAAGCCCGCTTTCTTTGCTTCCCGAGGCCCTTCCTCCCTAACGGGAAGAGAGTGCCTGTCGGCCCCAGGGGTAGAAAATACGTTCTCTCGGAGCGGGGGCCAAAGATGGGGAACGCATAGCGGGGCGACGAGAATAACAAGCCTAGTACTCCCTTGGTCCCAAGGGGCGAGGGCCGGAAATAGCTTGACGATTTCCGCACACGATACTAAGAAGAGGGACGGGGGGCCGGAAATGGCTGGTAGATTCCCGCACACGATATTGGGGAGAAGGACACGAGACCCAAGGGCCAGCCACGTAGTGCTCGACCCTTCCTTCTACAAGCCCGAACATGCTCCCCGCGCACTCCGTGCCGTCGGGCCCTCGGGTTCGGATCGAGTGCTACGCACCTCCGAGCCTTTCACTTATATATTAGCCAGTGAAAAATTGGCAGTAGGCAAGACGGTGATGAATTTTCATTGGTCCAAACCTTCGACCCCGTTAAACTACCATCAATCTTCCCAGAAAGCTAATGACCCTTCGGGCCTCGGGGTGGAGACCGAGCGAGATAGCCAAGCTTGGCTACACGGAGACTACGTTTCTAGTGAGAATAAATACATACTTGATTCATATTATCAAATGGTCGGAAATTGCATACCATTAGCCAAAATACCTATAGGCACGTGGGTACATAATATTGAAAGGAACCCAGGTCAAGGCGCAAAGTTGACTCGAGCCGCGGGAACCTTTGCTCAAATAATTAAGAAAGTTGAGAATACACCACAATGTATTGTGCGGTTACCTTCGGGTGCTGACAAACTAATAGATTCCCGATGCCGAGCTACTATTGGTATAGTTTCTAATCTTAATCATGGTAAACATAAGCTTAACAAAGCGGGACAAAGCCGGTGGTTAGGCAGACGCCCCATCGTTCGGGGTGTGGCTATGAATCCAGTTGATCATCCCCATGGAGGCGGTGAAGGACGCACTAAAGGAGGTAGACCTTCGGTATCACCTTGGGGCAAGCCCACCAAAGGTGGATTTAAAACAGTAGTAAGAAAACGCAGAAATTAGTTTATGACACGCTCTATATGGAAAGGTCCCTTTGTGGATACTTGCTTGTTCAAGCAAAAAAAGATTAGGTGGAGAATTTGGTCACGTAGATCTTGTATTTTGCCTCAATTTGTTGGTCGCTATGCACAAATTTATAACGGAAAAGGTTTTGTTGGTTTAAAGATTACTGAAGAAATGGTTGGTCATAAATTTGGAGAGTTTGCTTCCACACGGAAAACCTCCTCCTTGGGTAAGAGAGCTTTGCCCTCGAAAACCAAGATCAAACCAATCAAAAAGGTACGATAGTAAACTATGGCACAAAAAGTCAATCCGATTTCAGTCAGACTCAATCTGAATCGTAGTTCAGATTCCAGTTGGTTTAGTGATTATTACTACGGAAAATTGTTGTATCAAGATTTAAATTTTAGAGATTATTTTGGTTCAATACGTCCACCTACGGGAAACACGTTTGGCTTTCGTCTCGGTAGGTGTATTATTCACCATTCCCCTAAAAGGACATTTATTCATGTATCTTTTCTGGATCGACTTAGCCGATCAAGACATCAAGGCCTTGGGGCACTACCATCTGTCAAGTCGATCGGGCGTATTAACGACGATACAGTAAAACAGAGAAATGAAGTCGGGATTTGGCCCGGAAAACGCCGCTATGAATACCATGGTCGATCGCCATCAATACATAAGATTGACCAATTACTTCGAGTCAGCGATTGGATGGCCGACATACACTCTACTTTTAAAAGTATCTGGCCGAAAGACGAAAATGATGACGGAAGAGCCTCAGAAGAACGCTATGCGTTCTCTCGCTTCGCGCCTTCCATCCCGGTAGCTGTGCGTGCTGAAAAAAAAAAAGAGATTTTTGGGTCCGAAGAAGACTTCTTTGGTTTTACCGGGCGTGCTTCCTTGGATTATTTCGTAATGCAATATTTCTTCAATCTGAAGAACCAAATTCAATTCGATCCTATGGTTAACAGAAGTCCCGTGGCACAAAGGCTAGCTAGAACATCCACGATTGGGGAAGCAATTCCGCCGGCCAAGCAAGGAACACAAAGCGGGGAGTCAATTCGTCAACCCAGGTCCACATTGTATTTCGATGCTATCATATTCTTAAGGTACGCCCGATTTAGGAAAGCTACATCTCTTTCCAGTCGTTATTATTATTTGAAAGAAATGCAATCTTTATTTCCTAATCAAACAAAAACTAATACCTTAATTCAGCCAGTCAAAATAGCTTCTGTTTATCGAAGTGCCTCTCTAATTGCTCAAGAAATATCTTGGGAACCAGAACAAAAAAAATCATTTCGACAAATATGTAGATCTATATTTAAACGAATTAAAAAATGCCCATATGTGAAGGGGATCCGTATTGGTTGTTCAGGTCGATTAAATGGTGCGGAAATAGCTAAAACTGAATGCAGAAAATACGGCGAAACATCTTTACATGTTTTTTCCGATCAAATCGATTATGCGAAAACACAAGCATCTACTCCTTATGGAATCTTAGGTGTCAAAGTGTGGGTTTCGTATTTTCTAACACAAAAAAAAGGGACAAGTTGTGCTATATCCAAAACGTACAAAATTTCGTAAATATCGAAAAGGCAGATGTGAAGGTTGCAAAGCAGACGGTACAGAACTTTGTTTTGGAAAATACGGCATTAGAAGTTGTGAAGCCGGCCGTATTTCGTATCAAGCGATTGAAGCAGCGCGTCGTGCTATAAGCAGAAAATTTCGAAGAAATTCTAAAATATGGGTAAGAGTTTTCGCAGATATTCCTATTACCAGTAAACCGGCAGAAGTGCGAATGGGGAAGGGCAAGGGAAATACTAAAGGTTGGATTGCTCGTGTGTTGAAAGGACAAATCTTATTTGAAATGGATTGCGTCAGTCTGTCAAATGCTCAACAAGCTGCTACATTAGCCGCGCATAAACTGGGGTTGTCGATAAAGTTTTTTAAGTGGTCATGAGAAGGAGAAGAAAATAAGGCAAAAAGTCAAAATTAGCTTGTAACCTTCGTTACGTTAGTCAGCTCTATTGGAGAAGTCCGCCCTCGAGACAAAAGTGGCATTCCGCACGCTCCCTTTCTGGTCGAGTGCTATACACCTCTCTACCTGGTCGAGTCCCACGCACCTACAATCAAGATTTCTTTTATGTTCTGATCAGCCCTATGTATATGCTCAATGGCGCTTCGCGCCTTTACTTATTTTATTACTGCGTTTCAGTGTTACCACCCTTGTGTCGGCCCGGATTATGTCAGACAGTCGCAGGCCCCCCTTGTCGGACAGTATCTTGGTTTTGTGGTGTCCGACGAAACAAAGTCCGGGTCCCTTTCTTGTACAGATTAATACGATTCGATATTGCGAGGTTCGACATCGACCCCGATAGTAGGAGTAGACCTTGGTATATTCACGGGGGTCGCTCATGTCTCGGAGCGGTGCCGCCGACCGCGAAACCCTTGGTAATTAGGGGGGAATCCGACAAATCGGGGGCACCGAGCGAGCAAAATTTATTGCGACTAGTAATGAGACGAAAGCAGGAGCTGCTGAGGCCGAAGCTACTCCGGCCATGTATGAATACGAAACAGAATGACTTGATGAAGCGGTTCTTCGCACAGCTCTAGGAACGGAAGGTAGCCCTTGAACCCTAGGAGACCAAGTATTTGGGGACAACCATCCTGCCGGCCTAACCCAAGGATTTGGAGGGCCCCCCAACACAAGGGCTAGAAGCCGCCGTGAATCATTGGAGAAATAGGATGACACCTACTCCCTCCAGCAAGCCCAGCTCCCTCGAAATGGATCCCTTCCCTCCTATTTTGATTGAAGACCACTGTATTTTTTCGCACCCCACTAGTGGATTGATTTTGCTAACCCCACGAATTGGGTCAAAGGGATTATGAGAGCCGGCGTTCAACGCCCGAAATACCCCCCGAAACTAAGAACGTTTGCTCTTGTATCTTCTCGATCGGTACCTCCCGTACTCAAAGTATACTAAGATCCTGATACTCGTATTGTTATATGTACAGCTCGGCGTAGTTCTATACGTATTATCCTGCTTCAATCGTTGCGGAAGGTTACTTATTCCCAATCTCTCACAGTGGGTGGGAGACCTTATTCAAAGATCTCCCGCTCCCTCTAAGCGTTACCCGACGGCAAAAAAGAAATACATTTTGCAGGCAGATCCTTCTGAGCTAATCCGAGCTAATCATCCGTGACCCATCGCAAATAAATATGTGTATATTTTTCTATCGGGAGAAAATAAAAATGGAAAAAAAGATGATATATTTTAAATGAAAAACTCTTTGCAAAGAGACAACTTGTTTTCTCCCAATGAACCGTCAATAGTAACCCCATTTTGCTAATCCGGTGTTACTATCGAAAAGGAATATTACCTTTTACTATAAGTAGTCGCTTATTATTGGCAAGCATTGCTCACCTTCGGACCCATCGGTACGGAGTGCGCGGGAAGCGTGTTGGGGCCTGTAGATTGAAGCGCTTGTCGATTGAAGCGCTTATAGAGGCGCGTGGTGCTTGCTATCTCTCGTACCGCGCTCACCGGTCGTTCCGGCTACAACGCGACTTCAGCCCGGATTGGCCGCGCAAATGGGTGGGCTTTGGCACTTTTCCATGGTTGGGAAACCGGCATAGCTGCTTATTTCGCTAGTCGCACGTTGCACACTCAATATTGTTACTGACTTAATGACTGGGATAACAACGCCAAAAATATCTTTGAAATGTTATCGCCGGACTTTCAGGAAACGCCAGAAGACTTACAAAGGATTCGGACTCAGTCCCGCCAAGAGCCGTCGTTTACGCCCAGTCTTCAGGAAGGGATCAAGAAGGTGGTGGTCATTATGGGTGCTGTCAAACAAAAGTGCCTCCGATGTGAAGTAGGTCGAATCTCTAGCTAGGGTGCGTGGTCTTAACTTCGCACCATGACATCAAGTATTACTGTCTCCATATCCATCGGGGTGAGCTGATGACTGCTCGCCCTCCCCGATAAACAATTGGGCTGGTACATTGGTTTTCGATGCCCCTGATGCTTCCATTTCAATAAAAAAAGGCCAAATCGAATTATGTTCTCTCCAAATAGACTCGAGTTTCATTACGATCAGGTAATACGTCCAGATTTATTGCTAAAAATTAATTACGAAAATATAATGGAAGTTCCCAGATTGTGTAAAATAATAGTAGTTCCAAAGGCACCCTCGAGTTCCATAAAGAATGTTAAATTAGCCATGGAAATTGTTTGTGGTCAAAGATTCATACAGACACGAAGTAGAGGTTCGACAGGAAAGTCGTTTCAATTTAATAGATTAGTAGTAAATCAGGAGTCCAAGAGAGACACAGGATATGTCACTTACCCAGCACGAAGCACTCTACGAGGGCATATCATGTATAATTTTTTGGAAAAACTTGTTACAATAATATCTTTTTACGATTATCCGGTCAAAATACGTAAAAACTCCATTCAATTATCAATGGCAACGTCGTTGTTACGATTATTTCCCGAAATACAGGATCATTTCGAGATTTTCGAGCATATTCGAGGGTTTGATGTAACTATTGTCACTTCAGCCAACACACAAGATGAGACTGTAATTTCGTGGAGTGGCTTCTTGCAAAAAGAGGTTTAGTCATATGTCAAATCAAATTATACGGGATCACAAACGTAGATTGCTTGTGGCTAAATATGAATTGAAACGAATGTATTATAAAGCCATTTGTCAAGATAGAAATCTTCCTAATAAGATAGTGCGACCTGTTCACAGGTCAAGACGTTGAGTCACGCCTGTGCGCTCTATTCCGCATTCATCCGCACTCGGATGGCGGAGCGAGTGAACTGAGTTTCCATGAAGGTGAAAGTCCTTCTCCCTCGAGAACAGGGTAACAGCGTACCCACATGCGTTTGGAGTGGCATCCAAAGGTGTGAAGCCGGGTATAAAAGGGATGAAGAACCCGGAAATTTTAAAGCCTTTTCCGCAGTCTTCGCTCCCCCGCGGGGATAAGCGAGTTTCGCCCCCTGGGAAGTGGGGAACGAATAATCTCTAGCAGGGGCGTGACAAATACCCTTGGGTATTGTCCGGGTGAATACTACAGGGTGGTTATTCTACCCACGAAGGCTAATTACTGAACCGTAGCATCTGAAGCGTCGTAATAGGAAAGCGGGGTGGTATTGCTTCCTATTCTTTAGGAGACCCCCCGCCACGTCCGGAATATCAGACAGAGGCCCAGGGAAAGGTATTTTCTGCCCTTTCCCGTTCTTTTAGTGCGCCTCCGGCGTAGAGCGGGAGCCTTACGGCCCAATCCGAAAGGATGAATGGAATCTCGGAACTGTGTAATCCCGCGCACCTCTGAGCTCAAACTCAGGCGGGCTAACTTCATGGTGTGTGGGATTGGGATAGGGCAAAAAGCTAAAAAAAACTTTTTTTTGCCCGGTTGTCACGATCGGGATATGCTAAAGTGTCCATGCATCCCAAAGGATGAAAGAGCAGTCAACATATATGCTTCAAAATCGAGGATGAGAGACACAACGTCTCTTTAAGTTGCAATAATTTCTCAATCTGGGTGCAAGGAGCCGTATGATGGGAGACTATCACGTACGGTTTTGAATCAGGGGCGTCGGAGGAAATTCCACGTCCACTGTAACCGTTATGAATATTTTTTTAAGTTGTCTAGGTTGCCAAGAAATAGTTCCAAAACACGAGTAAGAAACCGGTGTATTTTCACAGGGCGCCCTCGTTCCGTATATAAGTTATTTCGCATTTCTCGTATAGTTTTTCGTGAATTAGCTTCTAAAGGTTCTTTAATAGGCATAAACAAATCGTGTTGGTAGCCGATAAAAGGTTAGCTCTTCGAGGAGTACCTATATATAGGTCTTCTTTCACTGCCTCCCAACCTGCCAAGTATACGAGGCGCTCATAAAATGAAATACGTTTTTTCCCCTGCTTATGATTCGAACATTTGGTTACTACACGCTAAACTTTCTCCAGGTAGAATCTAATAGCTGAATTAGGAATAGAGCAAAAAACAACAAATATTTTTCCGAACCCTGCGGCCCCCAAAGGCACGAGACTAGGAGTAGAGGTGCTACGCACAGCCCGGCGGCGGGCACGAGAAATAGGTGGGAGGAGTGCCCGAAGTCTTCTAAAAATGGCTTAGAAAGAAGGCGAGAGTGCCCGAAGGGCCCGCGACTGTCCGACCGACGAAAAACGCTTTTTTCGGGCACGAGACTATAGGGAGGGGTGAAACCACCAATTTAGATATATGTCTCTTAATAAAGAATAAATCAAACGCCCCGCGGGGCGCGAAGTGCTGTTCGAATCGAAAAAAAATATTTTTTTTATGCATACATTAAGTAATCTTTTATCTGGTATAAAAAATGCGCAAGAAGCTCAGAAGCGTGTTCCTTATTTTTCCCCCTTCAAAAAAATGAGCGAGAGAAAAAAACGCTTTGTCTGCTCCGCTTGTAAAATTACGCCTCGTGTTTTCGTTTCGCGTCTTTGTTGGGATTTTTGCAGAATTCTGTACGATGAGGGTTATATCCACGGATTCTCTCGGGAAGCAGACGGGAGCTTGAGAATAGTCTTGAAGTATCATTTTTCTGGAATAGGTGTAATAAAAAAAATGGAAACAATATCTAAACCAGGTTTTCGGATTCATTCATCAAAAAATCGTTTATCAAAAAAAAGGGAGGGACTTGGTATAACCATCTTATCCACTTCAAGGGGAAATTTGATATGTGATCGTGAAGCACAAAAAACCAATTTTGGTGGCGGTGAGATTCTCTGCCAAGTTTTTTAAAAAAATCAAGTAAAGTTTATGGAAGCCAAATTCTTTTGTTTTTTGGAAATAATTGGAGTTGGATATAAAGCCAGTACTAACGCACAAGGCTCTATTTTATATTTGAAATTAGGATTTAGTCATGAGATTCGACTTCAAGTTCCACCTTCAGTTCGCGTTTTTTGCTTAAAGCCTAATCTTATTTGTCGTACTGGAATGGATCATCAAAAAGTCACTCAATTTGCTGCCATTGTCAAAAGTTGTAAACCTCCCGAAGTTTATAAAGGGAGGGGTATACAATATCGGAACGAAATTATACATAAAAAACAAGGGAAAAAAAAATAAATCATGTCATATATTTTAGGAACCAATCTGAATTCCAATAAACAGGTGAAAATTGCCTTAACTCGAATCTTCGGAATTGGGCCCAAAAAGGCAATTCAAGTTTGTGATCGATTAGGCCTCAGCGATAACATTAAGGTTAATAAGTTAACTAAATATCAATTTGACCAAATTCTGGAAATAATAAGTCAAAATTATTTAGTCGATTCGGAATTGGAGAGAGTCATTCAGAGGGACATCAAACGATTAATTAGTATTGGTTGTTATCGCGGGTTTCGCCATAATGCAGGATTGCCCTTACGCGGCCAACGGACTCATACTAATGCTAAGACTTCTCGCAAATTTAGATACATTTCGATCAGAAGTTGAGAAAAGTTTTTTTCCAGTTCGTACAAAATATCTTTGTAATTAGTGAACGGATTGGATGGATCATAAAAAAACGAAATCGATGATATCGAGCAACACCAAAAACATTCAATAAACAATCATGCAAGAAAAGCAGGGTATTACTGATATGCAAAAAAAACACTGTATTACTTATATTCAATCAACTTTTGGTAATACGATTATTACTCTAACGGATCATGACGGAAATACAAAAACTTGGTCCTCCTCGGGTTCAGTGGGGTTTAAGGGATCTCGTCGCTCAACCAATTATGCTGCTCAAGCAACCGCAGAAAATGCCGCGCGAGCTGCCATTCAACTTGGATTTAAGTTTGTTGAAGTGAGAATCAAAGGATTGGGTTATGGAAAGGAATCTTCGCTACGTGGTTCAAAACTAGGAGGTCTTATTATTACCAAAATTCGCGATGTAACCCCAGCGCCACATAATGGATGCCGACCCCCTAAAAAACGTCGTGTTTAAATATCATCATAAAGTGCTATGTCATCATAAAATGGTAAATTGAGGTTCAAGAGTAGAAAAAATTTTTTTAGGGTCCGAGGGAGACTTCTTTGGGATACTTCTTTGGCTTCACGGGGCTTAACCCGTCCCTCGTAAAGGCGAAGAAGGAGATCTACAAGCCATGTCTGGCCCTCGGCGGCCCTCGGACCCACAAAGTGCGTAGCACTTCTCTCTATAGTATCGCGCCCTTGGGCCGATAGGGTTCGGGCTTTAGCCGATACCGCAGTGTCTCCGGCCGGGCCGACGCCGGGGAAGGGCCGAAAACAAATAAAAATTTATATATATTTTTTTTCTTTCGTTCTATGCCCTATGGGGAGTCTGCGGCTTACGGCTGCACGGTTATCTCAGGCTCCCTAAAATGAGAATGATAGAGCTTGGGTCGTTTTCGTTCCCGGACTGAACGAGTCTCGTCGACTTCAGGCCTATTCAACCATCTGGGATGGTTTCAAGTCGAAATACGGGAAGGCTGGGCGCAGCACAAAAAAAGAATTTTGTTCTCCCCCTAGCAATTACTATGCCCCAGGGGCCTCATGAAACTGATTATGAGGGCACTGCTTGGTCCGAAGGCCCTTATAAGCAAGCGAATTAGGTGACAGAAGTACTGAAAAAGGAAAAAGAATAAAAATGAGCTTTAGTCAATTATTTCCCAAATATAATTCTAGTTTTAATCCATTACGTGGGAGTGCTATACAATGTTCGGTGATACGATTACAACAAAACAAGGTCTTGGTGGATACAGGACTGAAAACTCCAATAATTTGTTTCCAACATGAACTGAAAAAAGTGCCAATCACAAAGCAAGCAAGGTTTAATTTTGGAATTGAAGATGTAGAAGTGTTTGGTGAACCAAAGATGCTTTTGCCGAAACCATTAGAAATAAGATGTAAAGGAAAACTAGTTTGGATTGAACTCACCAAGATTTGGCGAAGTGACCAAAATTTGGTCAAAGGATTTATTTTGAATTCAGTGAAAGGAGGTTATGCTGTAGCAATCGCAGGGTATATAGCTCTTCTCCCCAAGAGTCTTCTCAAAAGTAGAAAAGTCTTTTATAGTCAATGGAGAATATTCTCCATTTTGAACATGAAACCAGAAATCAGTAATATCGTGGTAAAAGAGATTGGTGATGGCAAAATAGATTATTTTTCGACGCCGAGATCGCATCAGGAACGAACAAAGCATTTAGGCGCGAAGCCGAAACACCGGCGAGACGTGGAAAGGAACACGAACGTCAGGAAAACAAATCTTTTTTCCGAGAAAGTTCCTACGACCAAAAGGACCAAACAGAGCTTCAAGCATTTAGGTCCAAAGCCTCCTCTCACCTATACCGAGAAAAAACGTGAAACTACTAAACAATCCACCAAAAATAACGTATTTCGACTCAGAGACCAAGGCCGGGGCAAATAATTAGTTTTTGTTCGTGCGTTAACGCGGTTAAAAACTAGATGCGAAGAAGGGATGTCACGCAAATAATCCAGTGGTGCGACTACAAGCGATGTCTCATCGCCCCAAGCCTCAGGTGATGCGGGGGGGGGTATGCCCACATGTATACTCAGGACCTCAGTACTGAAAAGGGGAGGCTGCCTGCGGCCCTTTAGTTAATCACTGAAAAATTATTTTCTTTGCGTTCCCGGCCGGCTTTAAAATTTCCGGCCCATGACGGAGTACCTCCCCCAGGTTTCGGGCGGGTCCTTTGCGAAGCGAATAAAAGCTCTGCTTTTTTGTTCTGGCCTGATACAGGCATGATTCCTCCGTGTCCTTCGGACCCAGACTACGCGCATGGCCTCGGATGATAAAATAATTATCCCCCACCCGGAACGACTCAGAGCGCAAATAAAGTATATATTTTATTTGGCTGGGCGGAGCGCGATTCAATAAGTATTGGAATCGGTAAAAAAAAAAGTTAAAAAAAATGCCTCAACTAGATCAATTTACGTATTTGACACAATTCGTTTGGTTATGCGTGTTTTATATGACTTTTTATGTATTATTATATAATGATGGATTACCCAAAATAAGTCGGATTATCAAACTAAGGAAACGACTGGTATCGCAGGAAAAAGTAGGCGCGAAGCAGAGCAATGACCGTGTAGAACAGGATGTGGTTTTCAAAGAATGTTTTCAAGCCAGTGCAAACTATCTGTACCCAAGTGTATCCGGAGCATCTGAGTGGTGTAAGGGAATGGTCCAACTCGCAAATACTAATAAATTGCAACGAATGAATAAAGATTATGTATCTTCTTTGGGAGAGATTAGTGTATCACAAGTGATCAAAAAGAACGCACTTTCAACCTCGAGTCCTTCTACTTATCAAACAACTTTTCTAGCTTCACGTCAAACCACCGCTCTTAACAAAATCTATGTTTTACGCGGACAAAAGAGAACTCTGGCGAAGATAAAGAACGGACCAAGAAAAAAAAAAATTTCATGAGATGTAACGGGAAGGTAAAAAAAATGTTATGTAGAACTAACGCCCTACATCTTCGGCCCCAACTAGATCAATTTACGTATTTGACACAATTCATTCGGTTATGTTTGGTTCATATTACTCCCCATTTCGTCTCATATTCAGTATTGGTAAAAACCAATACTGAATGGCCGCCCCGTATCCTACTAGGAAAACGACTGGTACCGCAGGAAGAAGTAGGCGCGTAGCAGAGCAATGACTGTGTAGGGCAGAATGTTCTCACGAGTGAACCAAGTGGGTCCGGGAGTTGGATAGCTCTAGATTTAGTGTACCCGACTTCCATTCGCTTCTTTCCTATTCTTGGTTTTTTCATCTGAGTCTTAAAAGATCAAGTGGATTTTTGGTATATTCCGTGTGTATTTTGCTACACGTAATTTTTATTTCTTTTTTACAGTTACAGGAAAAGTCTTTTTGCTACGGCTCCCACACTCTGGCTCTAAGATTTTACAAGACCTATGATTTCGATGTATTTCCATGGATCAATTATTCAAGGAGTACGTTTTGATGGCCTCATAGGATTTAACTTGGAACAGCTGTTTGGTTCAGTTTTAAAAACTACGGAGGATTTGTTTCATTTCACCAGGTTCGAATTTATTGACCGATGCCCTGGAGGGCGAAGGCCTTCCACCCACATGGGGAGTATCCTTCTTCTCGTGCTCGAAGGGTACCTCCGGGCATTTGCTCTGCAAGAGCAAATAGCTGTTGAGCTACTGCCAAGACCTAACCATTATTCTAACAAATCAGATGTGCTGTTTGGTCATTTTCGTAGCACCAGCCGCCACTCCCATATCCTCACGCAAATAAACCTTATGTATGGGGTTATATACCCACTAGGCACTACATTTAATAGTAGCATCAAAAGGGCCGCCCGAGCGGGGGGTATCGGTGGCTGACCGCATCAAGTCTTGACCTATAGAAGCCATAAAGACCGTGCTGGGTACGACAGCCACGGCCGTGGGGAACTACCTAGAAGTCGAATTGGATAAATCGGAGGCTGCTAACGGGGCAGCTCATACCGCTAATGGCTCGGAATGGCATAAGCTTTAGATAAGCATTTGGAGCCAACGACGCGATTATCTTAATAATAATGTAACACACGCGGAACAGGAACTGAAGGATGCTATACGGCACGATGAGTCCCGGCGCCGCATAACAGCAGGGTCGGGCTCTACAGTGAAATACGGGGCCAACGAATTGCAATCTGAGGCTGCTGTACAGTCACATACCAAGGCCTTGGAAGATAATAAGAAAATTTTGGGCGATGGCTGGCAAACCTGCCACATGTACCTGCTCCCGAAGTTCCTTTAGGCGTCCCACAGCCTTCAACCGCACCGACCCCCCTCCGGCGCCGCCTCTACCACAACGTCTCGCCGCACCTGCTTCGGATACTTTATAACTCGCTATCACCTCGCATTTAGCTAAAAAGTACGGGGTTCGTGATTTATTATCAAACGAAAAACCGGCGGCTATGGGAGCAGCTTCATATTTAGCAAAAGGGAAAGATTGGTGCTGTCGGTTTCCGGAGAATCTCGCGTCTCTTTTTTAGGACTCGGGCCTATTGAACAATAAGCTTATAGTTCTATTGGACACGTAGGTTATCTGTTCATTGGTTTCCCATGCGGAACCATATAGATTTATTAATGACCATTAATGCTTTTGCCATAGTTTTAGTATCACGTCGAAACAGTTTCAAACTATGGTTACAGCATTTTCTTCGATTGCACCTAAAATAGCTATTCCTGTTTATCTCTTGATTGGTTTCACTCATCAGGACTTTCAGAGAGGGTGGGAACGAAAAGAAATAGATTTTGTCGCGAAACAGAAAGCGTTTATGCGCTTTGCTTATCCCACCGTAGATATTTATGCTATGCCCTGGGAGGGCTTTTGCCATCAAGACCCAAGGGCTGTGGGGCAAGCACATACAATTGCTCAGACAATTTGGGCTATATCCAGGGCTTGAATGGTAAACAATACCAATTAATAAAAAAATAGGTCTACGATAGCAATCCCTGTCTCTTTTATTAGTTCTTCCTTTCCATAACCGTCTTCCTTGTTTTTAGTTACTCATCAAACGGCATTTCGCCTATGTTTATGAGCTTGATAATGGGGACGCATCACAAAAAAATATTTTGTTTTTTCGAAGTATAAATCATTTGGGTTAACACGGGCCGGGCGCTTGCGTTCAGCGGAGACATTTATTCCATTAGCAAAGCCGCGCTGGGTGGAGCCCTTGGCCGAGCGCCCCGAAAGAAACGAATTTCGCGGCTGGAAAAAAAAGGTGAAAGCGATGAAAACTCATAGAGAAACCTTGGGGCATTGGCTTCTTCAAAGAATTACTGCTGCTTTTTCAATCCCCACCATTCTTATAGCAAATGTATCCACTCTGATTCTGCTAAATATCTTGTTATTCTGGCATATTCATGTGGGAATCGAAGAGATTTTGGCAGATTATGTTCACCATGAAGTAACACGAAATTGGATTTTGATTCTCCTCAGAGTATTCTGTTTAATAATTATCAAATATGTTTTTGTGTTTTTTGTTTTTTGAAAGAATTAAGAACCATCGGTTCAGATGGCGCCTTAAACCAAAGGTAGGCGCCGAGTACGTTCCTGTATTACCGTAGGGGGGCGGGTCCGAGCGAGACATGGGACTAACGGCCCAAAGGCCATGAGACTCTTGTAGGTGGAGTAGGAACGACTACGTACTCTCCCCCCTCCTTCTAGTCTTCGTGCGCGTAAATGAGCCATTTCCGGCCCCATCGGCCCCTTGGGCTAACGGCGGCCCTTCGAGTACTCGACTATAGGGAGAGGAGGCCCCGGGACTGTCAGACGTGAAAGGGAAAAAAAGGGCTTTGGGAATTATTTATTTATCGGGTTGCACGTCCGGTGATTACTCCGGGCCCGGCGCTTTCCCCGGAAAATAGGAGAGAAATATATTTTCCTAGAGCACTTCAATCGAGTTGGCTTTCGAAACAGAGACTATTATTATGGATCTAGTAAAATATTTAACATTTTCTATGATTCTTTTTCTTTTAGGTATTTGGGGAATTTTCTTAAATAGAAAAAATATTCTTATTATGTCAATGCGTGCGCCGCGTAGAGTAGAGTGTGCTCGTACGAAACGTACCATGAATATGTTCATCATGTAAAGCATCCCGCTATCCTTCAGGGGAAATCCCAAGGGGTATTGTAGCATGCCGGGAAAAGGGGAGCGAAACCGAAAAAACCAATTTTTTTGCCCCGAGCTATTAGGTGCTATGGATTCGTTCCCAAGTTAGCTGGAGGGTGTAACCTCAGTCTGGCAGCGACGACCCGACGATCCTGAGACTGACTATATGTCGCCAGCAGTACGAGCGGCCTTCTTACAGCCACCGCCTCTGGCATTGGGGTTAGTTGAAAGAGTGGGAACATACTGCGGGACGGCTACCACAAAATGTGGGTAATGACTCGAATCCTAAAGAACCTATTTTGACACACAAACACGAAACGTGGGAATGCCTAAGGTCGGTGACGGCTAATCTACTTAGGGGGTTAGGGGAGGGGCGGCCCCGTCGTGGAAAGGCATCGGGTGTTCCGTAGTAGCGATTATCGCGAAGGGATCAAGAGAGAGATCACTTACCGGGGACGACTGGCTCGTATGAGTTGTATCGCCCGTTGTGGGGAAGGCTCGCCCCGAACTAACCGGGACTCGGGGACGTAAGGGGAGAGATAACCCTGAAATCGTCAAGCCGAGGGGCTAGAGGCACGTAGTGCGCGGGGAGCGTGGTCGGATGTGCGCGGAAATTGTAAAGTCCTTCGGAACCTTCGGCGCTTCCTTCATGGAGCCAAAGAAGTCTCGGTCGGACCCGAGGAGCGACCAGCGGCCCGGGGACTTTTCCTGTCATTCCCTGCCCGTGGAGCGGATACTTAAGGGGTCTTCGTCGGTCCGAAGGACCTAGAGGTCGAAAATAGCTTGTAGATTCCCGCCGCACCCTAACGGGAGGGAGAACTCAAGCCCACAGGCTGATGGATTTTCGAAAGGAAGAGTTGTGAAAGACACTTACTTGAAGAAGTCAATCCAGCTACCTCAGCGACTATCTAGTCATGGTCATTTACGTACGGAGGACTCCGTAAGATCATTGTGTGGGCCTCCGGGTCAGGAGACTCTTTTGGTTCCACAGGCCCTCTTCCCTATATAGTCGAGTGCCACGCATTTCTCCTCGCTCCGTATGGCCCTTCTTTCGTAAAGGCAGAGAAGTTTGCGGAAATAACTTATTTCCGCGAACGAGTGCCATAGGGAGAGGTGCATAGCACTTTGTGGGTCCGAAGGACGCTGAACCTATCGGGTCGAGCACTATGTGTCTGTCTATCGGGTTTCGCCCCCCTCGTACCTGCTGGGAGAGGGCGCAACTACCGATAGAGGATTTGTTTTTTCATCTCGGAGAGCCGTATGCGGGGAAATCTTGCACGTACGGTTCGGAGGGGGGCCACCCAAGCATAAAAAAGATTTTCTTACCTTACGCAACCCCTTCCTCTAGTCTTCGCACTACGACGTGCTTCTCCCTATGGGTCCGGAGGTGCGTAAGCACTTACAGACGGGAGACTTACTTTCTTTTTCGGCTTCACGAAAGAAGCGCCGAGAGCCGGAAATGGCTCGATGATTTCCGTGTACGAAGACTAGAAGGAGAGGGCGGCCAAGTGCCCGAAGGGCTGTAGGGTTCGGGTCTCGTGCCCCTTGGGCCCTTAAACTTAAAAGTTTCTGCCCGCAGGCTCGTAGTGCTCGACGAAAGGGAGAAGGTCTCTGCTATCGGGCGGGTGGCCCACCCCCTACCAATTGAGTTAATGTTACTTGCTGTCAATCTGAACTTTTTGGTATTTTCTGTTTATTTGGATGATATGATGGGTCAATTATTTGCTTTATTTGTTTCAACGGTGGCTGCTGCGGAATCCGCTATTGGGTTAGCCATTCTGGTTATCACTTTTCGAATTCGCGGTACTATTGCAGTGGAATTTAGGGCGACCGTTCGCGTCGCTTACAGTAATTGTTTAGCCATATGGAGAAGAATCGCTATTCCGTGCTCACCATATAGCAGCAAACCACGCGAGACCTTATTCCGCGTGCCGGGCATAGAGCTTACCTAAACCCCGTGTAAACGGGTGGGAACCGGAGCATGCTCTAGAAGCGTAGTTGAGGGGGATAGAAGGTAAGGTTGAACCCTTAGACTACTAAGTCAGCTCGCTATTGTACGAGATGAGAACCAGCTGTGACAAATCGGAGTCTCTTTCGGTTAAACTGGACCCGCCGCGGTGAACCGTGCGAATGTGGTGACGCGCACGAATACGCGCTGTCAAGCTCTCAGTCTGTCGTTGATAAATTACGGTAAGACCAGAATGGGAACTTCCGGTCTGCAGACATTGCAGAGCCTCAAGGAGGGAGCAGATTACCCAAACTACTGGGGACAAGAGACTAAACGACATCTCGATGCGAAACGGCCTCGCACGAACAACCGGCCAAGAACTGTAGGCAACACCGGTGAGGTCCACTTCAGTCATCTGGACGGAGGTGGACGTCAGAGAGCCCGTAGTACTCGCCTACCCGAGGGGTGGGGAAATAAAAAAAGATTTTTTCTTTCCCTACTCGGCACAGGGGAAGGGGCTTAAGCGTCTGCTATATTTCAGCAGATCGGATTCAACCAAGTCCTCATCAAATAAGGCTCCCAGGGACCCCGCCGGACGGGTCGATACACGGAAAAAGAATATTTGGGCTGACGCGGATCTTTGGATTTTTGGATTTTGGGAAAAAAATACGCTACGCGCCTCGTTTCGTAAATGCACCATGTTCGGCGGGGTCTCAAGGACGAGGGGGGCTCATATAAGAGAATGCTTGGTTTTATTCCTTCCCACCCACTAGAATCTCACATGAGCGCTATAGTGAGAAAGCAAGTTACTTCATGTAACTCACGCCACTTGTAGGCCCACATAGGTCACTGAAAAAACAAGCCAAGACCTTGCGACAGAAGCAAATCCAAAGTAAGGTTGAATCGGAGAGCCGTATGATGGGCGACCATCTCGTACGGTTCGGAGAGGGCTCGAGTACCAATGCATTCAATATGTGTCTGGGAAAGAACAAATATATAGATATATATATATATATATATATATATTTATCCACTCTATTCAATTGCATGAAGGGTTAAGCACAAAACATGTGCTTCGCCTCCAGTTCTCAAATACGAAGTATAGTTGGGAGAGGCAGGATTCGAACCTACGTAGAAAACCTTCAGCAGATTTACAGTCTGTCGCTTTTAACCACTCGGCCACTCTCCCTATGATAAGTAAGCTTCTATTTTCCGGCGGTGCAACGGGACTCTGACGAAAAATGGGTCAATCCACGCGTGTACCGTTGTTCCCATGGACTAATCGAACAAGTAAAAGGATGTACCGTTGATATATATTATTCATTGCACACTTTACGCATCCTACAGGATTTGAACCTGTGACCTTCAACTTAGAAGGTTGTTGCTCTATCCAACTGAGCTAAGAATGCGGCACATTACTAACCATTTCGCAAAAAAAAAGTGAATTCCAGAGAAGAAAGAAGCTTGCTTCTTTCTTCTCTCCCGCTTTATTCGCATCGCGAATGGAGGCCGAAAGAGAAGAAAGGGTCCGATGGAATGAAACTGGAATGAAACGAACAAAAAATCTTTTTTTTTGCTCTGCGTTTCCCTGGTTCTGATCAGGTTCAACACATGACGAAATATAATGAATTTTGTATTAAAAACTATTTTGGAGGAAGTTCGAATTCGTGTTTTTTGGATATTGATTTGCTCTAGTTTTACATGGTTTACGTGTTATTGGTTCCCAGAAGAGTTCATTTTTTTATCAGCTAAACCCTTTCCTAGTTCGCCTTATTCAGACCTATCTTTCATTTGTACACAATTAACGGAGGCCTTGAGCACATATGTTACTACGTCTCTAATATCATGCTTTTACTTTTTATTTCCTTTTTTAGGTTATCAAATTTGGTGTTTTTTGATGCCCAGTTGCTATGAAGAACAGCGACAAAAATACAAGAAATTGTTTTACTTAAGTGGTTTTTGCTTCTTTCCGTTTTTTCTCGTGACTTTTGTTTGGGTAGTTCCCAACGTTTGGCACTTTTTATACGAATTAAATGCAACATCAACTAATTTACTTATAATAAAGTCACAACCTAAGATTTTTGACCATATTATGTTAACCGTTCGTATCTTATTTATTTCATCAATATGCTCTCAAGTACCTGTACTTGTGATTTGTTTGCTGGAATCGAGAGGAGTGAAAACCCTTATAAAAAATCGTCGTTTTTTTATGGTTTTTTCGCTTTTCGTAGCAGCTCTTTTTACACCTCCGGATATCTGGTGCCAAATTGTCGCTTGTCTACCTATTTATTTTATAATAGAGTTGACCATTTTTTACGCATCGATTATACGGGTTTATAAGAGGCAACTAGCCCCCTTTGACCAACACTAAGCCATGGCCAAATCTCGTTCGCTACTACGCGCCAAGCTTTAACCATTTCTTTTTCCGTCCAGCAAATTTGTTTTGTCTCCGGGTGGGGAAGCGCTGAGGCCCCACAGCGTCTGTTCGCGCTTCGCGCTCACCCTCCCCCCTAGATGGCTTATCGTTTAGACGTACCTGGCCAAGCGCATCGAGGCAATGCGAATCCATCGAGCAACAGAAAGACCCACGTGTTTTGCGTGCCTGCAGGGCGGGCCACCGGAAAACAATTTCTCTTGCCCTTGCACTCGCGTATTCGGCTTCTTTGCTTGCGCCCCGCGCATGTAGTGCTTATGGGTCCTCTCCAATGGAGACTCTTTTGGCTCTACAGAGGAAGTCTCCATTGGAGAGGACCCGAGATAACAATTTTTTTGGTTTTCGACCCAACCCAACATCTTTCCCGGTTGGCAGGCCCTCTCGCGTTGGTCGAGCACTAGGGGCCCTTATATTGAAACCGGGGCTGGAGTAGTTCATAAAAGAACCAGAATATACCCAATGAATTTGATATGGATATTTCCAATTGCTTTTCGTGATGCTGCGGAACCTTGGCAATTAGGGTTTCAAGACCCCGCCACTCCTATGATGCAAGGAAGTGCGACATGATGACATTGAGAGCAATATGGGGGGAGGATTCTCCATCTGGCAACGGTTTCTGCCGGACCCTACTCAAGCATGCCTTGACTCGAGAGACTGGGTTTGAAGCCTTGGGGGTAGGGTTAGCTGATAGAGGCAGTGTAAGCGAATGTATATAAACCTCGTCAATCGTAAGGCTCGACGTGAACGGATTAGCCTCTTTCCTTTGGGCATATCGAAACCGCAAGTTCACCGGGGTAAAGTACAGTCGGAAAAATCAGCAAAGGTTAGGTGCTATTAATGTAACATGGTAAGCCCGGATTTATCCACTCCCTATGGAGGTGCACCCGTAAGGGCACATAACGAGATGTGGGTAGAGGAAGCCCCACGAAGCGAGAAGCAAAAAGGGTGGCTGACTTGGGGCGGCATTCAGCACAATGGGATCGAAGCAAGTCTGGGGGCAGCTCGGCACGAGCAGACTGACGAAGAAAAGAGTACGGAGAAACGAACAAAACAGTCGGGGTGTAGATGATTAAAATTGGGCAACAAGGGGGACTGGAACGGCCTACGCATCAATATTCCCGGCAACCCCGAGTGAGAAGCGCCGCTCGATACAATATACCGTAATGACCGGTGTGTAGTCTTTTTTCGGGGGGTCGCAATGGGAACGAGTGCGTCTGCACCGCATGAAAGTAGGCGGCTTCTACCCGTGACACAAAATTTGCAAATGAATCTAGAATGCCGCCCTCTCTCTTTGGTCGAGTGTTTGAAGGACACTCTTCGCCGAAATGGCTGAGAAAAGAGGGTCTTCGCACTACGTGCCTCTCCTTCTAGTCTTCGTGCACGGGAGTCAAGCCATTTCCGGTGCGTAGGCCTGTGGAGAAATTTCGAGAATGAAATGGAGCTGTATGAGGGTAAACTTTCACGTACAGTTCTTAGGGGGGGAAAGCCCGTAAGGGCCTACCTATCCAAACTAATTGACTTACATCATGATATTTTTTTCTTCTTAATCGTTATTTTGATTTTCGTATTATGGATGTTGGTTCGCGCTTTATGGCATTTTCACTATAAAAGAAATCCAATTCCAGAAAGGATTGTTCATGGAACTACTATAGAAATTATTTGGAGGGCGACCGTTAGGTCACCCATAGTTATGTCAATGGGGCTCAACACATGGGCTCTAAACCGCGCGAGCCTATTCTCCGCGCGCCGGGTATACGACTCATCCTTGCCACGTAAGTGGTGGGAGACCGAAGCATGTCGTAAAAGCGGGATTGAGGGGTCCTTGTCGTTCGCAGCTGGACCGTGGAAAGCCCAAGATCATCTTGCTAACCTGCCATCGCTATTCGAGATGAGGAGCTGCTTCGGCGAATCTAAGTTTCTTTCGGTCGAATTGAACCTGATGCTATCCGGGTCCAAACCGGTGACACGCACGAGCGCGCGCATTCAAGCTCTCAGCCTGACAATGGTCCAAAGTGTACAGGCCGGAGATAGTGCGGTGCCTACACCCCGCATGAGAGCAGATTACCTACATCACTGGGGACAGGGAACTAAAAGACATCTCGTGGCGACACGGCCTATCGGTGATACCGGTGAGATCCCAGCGTGGTCACACGTCTTGGGAAGTCAGAGGATCCATATGACCTGCCTACTGTTAACGCAGCCTCGTAAGAGGAAAGCGCTTTGCGAACACAAAGCAACGGGAAAGGGATCTAAGCATCTGCCATACCTTTGCAGATTTTACTCGATATCGTCTACGGACTCAGCCCCCTGGGATTCCGAGGTGGATGTGTCCGACTATGTGCGGAATGGGGCTGATGCCCTCGTGGACCTTTGGATCTCGTCTTTTCGAAGGCGTGACTGGATATACCATGATCTAAGCAATTACCTAAAGAGTATGGACATATGGAGCATAACCTACCAAAAACTGAGACCAAATCCAGGGTCAATGAGCCCTGGGACTGACGGCCTGACCATCGATGGCACGTCCTTTGATAAGCTTCAAGAGCTGAGAGATGCAGTCCTGGACAGCGGGAGCCCATACGAATGGGGAGGCGCAAAAATTATTTCCAAGCCGGGTAAGCGCGAGAAAATAATATCATTTGGAATTCCCTGCTTCCGAGACCGTATTGTGCAGGGGGTGCTGAGAATGCTTCTAGAGCCTATCTATGAATCAGTATTCTCTCGTAGATCCCACGGCTGGCGATCGGGGCGTAGCGCGCACACGGCCCTACGAACCATACGCAGCGACTTCAAAGGAACTAATTGGATTGTACTAGGCAGCATTAACAAATTCTTCGACACCGTGAACCATGGCGTACTCTGCCACATCATGAGACGTAAGATCCGAGACAAAAAACTGAGAAAACTCATTAGTGGCGGATTGGAAGCGAAGATGCACATGCCCTATGGGAACATTGAGAAGTCGAACCTGCTAACCCCGGGAGGCAGAATATTGAGTCCAATACTGTCCAATATATATCTACACGGGTCCGACATATGGATGGAGGAGCACATCCGGCAATACAACCTAGAAAGGAAAGATAATCGTAGCTGGGTGCTGCTTCGGAACCAGGGAAAGATGCGTAAGGCGCGCCCCCGCAGTGACCCATTCGACCCATTGTATCGAAGAATGGAGTACAGACGATACGGAGATGACTTCCTCATAGCTATCCGTGGCGCCCTGTCTGATGCTAAAGTCATTCGTCAGGAATGCGAAACCTTCCTGGGAGAGAAACTCAAATTGCTACTGAACATAGAAAAGACCCATATAAAACATATATCCGTGGGAATTCCTTTCTTGGGGCACCGTATCGGACGCCGAGTAGTACGCACGAAACAGAGATACCAGACCCAAGAGGGTTGGCGATGGGGGAGAAAGAAGGAAGTTATCCTTACCATGGACGCAGACATGAACCAGTTGAAGCTGCGATTGCAACAGCAGGCTTACCTTGCTGGGAATGGGGATCCTTCACCAAACTTCGGCTTGATGAGGTTACCTCGAAGCGAAGCAAACCGACGAATGAATTCAATTTTGCGCGGATACGCCAATTGGTATCGGTTTGCCGGAAACAAACGCCGGGCCATCGCCTATTTGGCTTACGTCCTGCGTTCCTCCCTGGCCAAGATGTTTGCAGCGAAATTTAAACTGCACTCCCTGAGAAAGGTATTCCAGATAGCAGGTAACGATTTAGGTGGGGTGCTCGAAACCCGATATCCAGTGGGTGGGAGTCACTGACTCACAAGTGGAAGCTTGGCAACGGTCTGTGAGTGGGAAAGGTACGCCTAGAGACATCCCGGGCTTTTGGGGAATCAGCCAACCGAACAGGGTCCGAAGTAGACTCCTGCGAAAAAGCGTTGATTGGCCCGAGCGATGGGAGATATATTAACAAGAGAGCGCGAAATTCCGGAAGTACGTGTACAGTTGTGTAGTTCCGACTGACCCAATGACGCGCTACTCGTGTGGCGTTTTGCTCAAGGAGTGGAAAGAATCCCATGTGGACGGTCCCCGGACAGTGTAAAAATCATGTGCGGGGGGGGCCCCGCCGACGGCCCCTCGCCCGAACACGCTCCCCGGGCAATCCCTATGGGTGGGTCCGAAAACTTTTTTGCTTTTACAGGGCCCGGCCGAAGAAGTGCGCGGAAATTGTGAAGCCGAAGAGGTTCTACGAGCTAAAGAAGTCTCCTCCCTCGGGCCCTTCCGGCCAAAAAAGCGCTACGCGAGTAGCGCCGCGCCTTCGTTCTAGGTGCCCACCGGGCAACTGGCAAACTGGGCCAGCCCCGCTATCTGAACCCGGAAAGTAATCCGAAGTAAGTCGAGTTAGTGAGCCGTAGCACGGTGACGTGCTCGTACGGTTCGGAGAGCACTTGAGTAATCTTATAATGAGGTGAAATATTTTACTCTATCTATTTTTCCAAGTATTATTCTGATGTTTATTGCAATACCTTCGTTCGCCCTTCTTTATTCAATGGACGAGGTAGTAGATCCAGCTACTACTATCAAAGCTATTGGACATCAATGGTATTGGACCTATGAGTATTCAGACTATAACAGTTCTGATGAACAGTCACTAACTTTTGACAGTTATATGATTCCAGAGGATGACTTGGAATTGGGTCAATTACGTTTATTAGAAGTGGACAATCGGATGGTTGTACCAGCAAAAACTCATCTACGTATGATTATTACTTCCGCCGATGTACTTCATAGTTGGGCTGTACCTTCCTTAGGTGTAAAATGTGATGCTGTACCTGGTCGTTTGAATCAGACTTCCATTTTTATTAAACGAGAGGGTGTTTACTATGGTCAGTGCAGTGAACTTTGTGGAACCAATCATGCCTTTATGCCTATTGTCGTAGAGGCTGTTTCCTTGGATGATTATGTTTCTTGGGTATCCAATAAATTGGACTAGAAAGCAAACAAAATACCGATTGTGTGTGTCCTATTCCTTTCTAAGCAACTCTGTTCAAAAACTTACAAGCAACTTTTCGAATTTTCTATGAAGGTTGAACCTACTATTCCTTGGTTCTTCCCGAGTAACACTTGGGACTACCGAATTTACATACTCATGATTTGTTTCATTTTCACTTATAAAGACTTCATTATTAAAATGAGTGCTTCTTAACAAAATTTGTGGTTAATTCAACTTCTTATTGTTCCTTATGCTTTAGGTAGGTTCCTCGTCGTTTGGCTATTGCTAAGGTTGGCGAGCATGAAAAACTTTCTTTATACCGGAAAAGATTTTGTAATATCTTGTATAGGTAATTCCGGGGCAGAAGCCGTAGCGAGAGCTCTTATACCTATAGTGATTGCGGGAGTCGCTAAGGTTGTAGCGCAGGCGACTCAGACAGAATTGAATTCTCACGCATGCAAATGATATACCAAAGCCTGTAACGACGCCGACCGGTGAACCCAATGGAAAAAAAATTAACTACCCCGCGAGTAGGCCTGGGACCTATAGCACGGAACGCAATTGAAGCTTCCATGATTTGTATTCCAAAAAATAGATGACTTAAAATATTATGTCACTATTGTAAAAAAGCTTCCGTCTTCTATTTCGCTTTTCCGTGCGTTCGATCCCCGTCGACTCGCTTGACTGTTTCATCTCTCAAAACCTACGGGGTGTAACTAATCATGCTTTTATGCCTATTGTTGTAGAAGCTTTTTATTCGAATGATTATGTTTCTTGGGTATCCAATGAATTAGACTAAAAAGCAAACAAAATACCAATTATGAGTGTCTCTCAAAAACATCCTTTTCATTTAGTGGATCCCAGCCCATGGCCTCTTTTGGGTTCACTCGGAGCCTTGGCAAGCACTATTGGTGGTGTTATGTACATGCACTCTTTCACGGGAGGCGGAACACTTCTCTGTTTAGGCTTGGGAATGATCTTATATACCATGGTGCGCCCGAAGATACATCGTACGACAAGAGGAGCTATCCACTCTTTTCTGTGCCGTTCAGGCTAGCTTATAAGCTGGGACACAGGCTCAACTTGCAGATGAGCCATAGTAACATGGCTTACTTGGAAGCAGCAAGTTTCAATCAGAGAACTGTGGGGCTGCCACCGCTAAGACGCTCTGAAAGAGCAGGAGGTAGGGCTAGGATAACTAACTTGATACGCAATGCCCGCGTCACATAGCTCCTCTTGTCTCAAGCAGAATATTACGGCAAGAGCACGGTAAGTAGGCCTCCTCGTAGGGGGCTGAAACAGTCCACAATACATGGTGTGTGTACAGTACCTGAAAGACCGTGGGGCACTCCGACAAGGAACTAGCTGAGAGATCAGCTAATTGCGCAGGGGCCTAAACCCTTCTGGATCATTGTCTCCCCAGGGACACAAAAATAAGTACTATGTTGAGTCGGGGAAATAACCCATCGGGTGATGGGGTTCGGAGGGCTCGTAATAGCTTCGGATTTGGCAGTTCAGCCTGGCAGTCAAGGAGCCTAGCTATCGATCGCACTGTTCTACCGTAGAGGTGTTGGATGTCGAGACATTGTCTCGTCCCAGCGGCGCGGCCAATCAGCCGCCCATAAAGTTGAATGGTCCGTCCGCGTTCGTATCTCCATTATTCGGAACAGAATCAAGCTTATCCTGGGAGTAATCCCGGCATTTAGTTATGAATCCATCTCAGGCTAGGAAATTTATGCTACAACGCCTTCGGATGGTCCCTCCCATAGAGATTTGAATCATAAGATTTAAAGTTCATAGTTATAAGTGGAGATCGGAGGTGAGAGCTGTTTGAGGTGAAAGCCCCTCGTACGGTTCGGAGGGCAGATGTGTTGAAAGACCCGACTGACCCCTACTTTGTATGGTGGCGCGATGTTGTACGTGAATCCACCTACGAAGGACATCATACATTTGTGGTCCAATTAGGACTTCGCTATGGTATGATTCTTTTCATCGTTTCTGAAGTGATGTTTTTTTTAGCTTTCTTTCGGGCTTTTTTCCATTCTTCTCTGGCACCTACGGTTGAGATCGGAGCTATCTGGCCCCCAAAAGGTATTTCTGTTTCAGATCCTTGGGGAATTCCTTTTCTAAATACCCTTATTCTACTTTCATCTGGAGCTGCCGTAACTTGGGCTCATCATGCTATACTCGCCGGTTTAGAACAACAAGCAGTTTACGCTTTAATAGCTACCGTTTTACTGGCTCTAGTCTTTACTGGGTTTCAAGTAATTGAATATATAGAGGCCCCCTTCACTATTTCCGATGGAATTTATGGTTCTACGTTTTTTTTAGCCACAGGGTTTCATGGTTGTGCGACCCGAGGGACATAAGACAATGCGTATAGCCCACCGGACTATATTGCCATCCCTGCCGACGGGATGCTCCTACCTCACCCTGCGCTCCTGGAAACGGAGAGGGCTCGAAGCGTGAGGGACAAAGTAAAAAGTTTATGATATAGCATACAACCCGCTAGGAGTGCCAAGGCTACTGATCAACGCAAGTGAACTGTGCAGGGACGTTTCGTAAAACCGCACCTACGACGAGTTTTCATTGAGTAGGGCCGGATGTGATTCGGGACACGGTGAATCGGTGCGTGCCCCGATCGGCAAATGATCACCGGAGTATAGCACGGGATCTGAAACCTTGCATTGGAGTCGAAATGTCAACAGGGTAAACCCAATGGGCTCCCCGGCGTCGGGAGGTTCGATCGTGAGATCGGATACCGTCCAATGGGCAGAAGACGATTCAAAAAGCCAATCGAAGTTGCCCAAATCTATTTTTTTCAACCCCGGCCTCTCCTTTCTCAGCCATTTAGGCTCCCGGCGGCCCCTACCCTATCGGGCGCCACACGGGGGTCGTAGGGCTGACTCTACCGGTCTAGAACAATCTACATTTCGCCTCTGGTGCTGACCTGAATCCTGGGTGACGAAGCACTGAAGAAGCCACTCACCACGCGAAATTCGGGTGAATAACTAAACTACGAGCAGTGCGCGTGTAAATATTGGCCAATCGCGCAGTTGCGGCATAAGCAACTCGCAGAGTTACAGAACACTTTAGTGATAGCATAATGCATCATGGGCGCAAAGCGCACCAACAGTCGTCAAGTCGCGGGCCCAGGTCAACCAGGGCCCGAACTAACTCTCCGTTGCTCGAGCCGCATGCGGGGAAACTCGCACGTGCGGTTCTTAGGGGGGGGAAGCTTGAAAGAGCCTACCTATCTCAATTTCATGTCATTATAGGTACTATTTTCTTAATAATATGTGGGATTCGTCAATATCTGGGTCATTTTACCCCGAAGCATCACTTTGGCTTCGAAGCAGCTGCTTTTTATTGGCATTTTGTCGATGTTGTATGGCCTTTTCTCCCTGTTTCTATATATTGGTGGGGCGGGAATTAGGGCGAAGCATATAGCTTCGCCCCCCCTCCTTATGTCGTGGGGAAAGCACGGGGCGAGGGATGGAGGTAATGAAACGGACCCGGGGCCCATGTTATGCAAAAAGCTCAACATCTCATAAGTTTGGCGCATATATAACAAGGTCATTTGTCTGTTTCAGCCCCAGCCATCACGAAGATTTTCCGCTCTAACTATTATGCTAAAAGTTCCCGGAGAAGGCCTTGGAAGACCCTAAGAAACGCTTTTTGTGGTGGACATACGGATGTTTTTTACCTTATTATGATTCCAATTCCTTGTATCCCTTTTCGGTGACAAAGAAAATGCCCGCCGATGGGAAGCCGAAATGGACCGATGATCGAGGACAGCACCGATGAGAAGAACGGATCTGGTAATATTTTCTGCCGCTGGCAATTTCCTCCTTTTTCTACCATTCGGGCTCTTAAAGTACCTTATTTTTCATTTCTCCCTGTACAGAACTAAAACACTTTACAAACGCTACGCGCCTTAATTTAAGAGGTTATGTATATTCTCGGAAAGCCCATTTTCGATACTTATTCGCTCACAATCGCTACGTGGGTACGCGATTCAATAACTTGCAGAACATGCCGAAAACGGCTGAATATGAGGAGGCGCGTCGCGGACTGATCTTTCAGCTACGCATACCGCAATCGGGACGCTTGCCCTAGGCGGCGCTACGCAGCTTATAAAGCACCAGGCGCGTAGCGGCCGCGATTTGCCGAGCCCTCCGATTTTGCAAATAATATCATATAGATATATGAATAAAGAAAATATCGATATATTTATTTGTTGCAGACGAAGCATAATGAGCGTATATATGCGGCATGGTTTACAAAATTCTTCAATATTAATACTGTTGTACCCTTATTTCACAATCTATGCGTCCCATTGACCAATATCATTCAGTATTTCTAATCGGGGGCGAGGAAAAAAAAAGCGTTAACCCAGTAATTGGCGAGTGTGAAGTGCTTCATTAATCATCCATGGACCCGGAGGAGCCCTTGCTGTATTACTGCATGCAATACGGTTTTAATTAAACGCCTCGACGCCCTCCTCTCGAGCTCGTCCACCAACTTTATCGCCATTTGCTGGAACGTGAGTCTATGTTTTTTTTGATAAGTTCGATTGTTTCTCTATACTCCGTCTGCAACTATTGCCTCTAAGCATTGATCGATATCCGCGCACTCATTATGTTTATTGGAGGAATATAAGAAGCCACTAGTTTGGGATTGAATAATGCGTTATGAAAGTAATAATGCCATTATGTATTTGCTTTGGGAGTAGGACGGACGAAGTGGCTAGAAATGTGTTTAATGTGGCGAAGGTCTCGCCGAGTGGAAACAGTTTCATTGATTTGTCTGTGAGTGACTACGTTAGTGTAAATGAGATGTTGTGGGCCAGGGAGGGCGGTGGGACAGTGGACTGTTCGTGTGGGCTCCCGCGATGCTGTTGAGCGAATTGAATTCTTGAGCGAGCCCCAGCACTTGGTTTGGGTCCAACCTGTAAATGGTTGGTAACCCGATACAAAGTATGAAATCCCTAGGTGCGGTTCCATAACAACTCTGCGGATCAATAGCCGTATGAGTGGGGGGGCTCTCCCGCCCTGCCGGAAATGCTGAATCGTGAATAGTTCGACGTGGGAAGGAACAAAGATAAATTTCAATCTGGCTCACGAGAATAAATGAAGTAATTTATCTTTGTTTTCAGAATTGCATTCTGATTTTGACATTGCTCAACATAAATCTGGAACGGTGAAACGGTATTAATGAACATTTCCATGCATATAATTTGTATCGGGAACGAAAACACCCAAATTTATCTACCTTATGGCAAAATCAATCTTATTGGACCCTTGACTGTAAATCCACTTTTCCGAAGTAAGTGCCACCGAACTACCTACCAATGGTCATTGGAATCTCACTCTGGGTAATGCAATCTTCTATTGGAATTCCAATCACTTCATTCTGAACCCGGCGCACCAGATTCACAAAAGATGTATAGATTGAAACCAGTTTATTAGCGTCATCCGTAGAATATTCAACATACAAATCGCGCAGTTGCTCAAGCGCGTCTCGGGATTTTTTTTATCGATCCAAGTCAGATTTATTTATAGGTTCTATACTCACCGAATCGGCAAGATTCTATAATCGTTGACAAACCTCCCAAATCTTTTCTTGAAAGATCGTAATATAACAAAGTGAAGCACCTGTTTCCGCTCCTGTTCAATCCGTTGGTTAATATACATAGATTGGCAATTGTTCCAGCCTATCGCAAATTCCGAATTTTTCGGTGAGTTGAACATACGGGGTAAACTTTTGAATCCTTTGGAATGGAATTCTCAGGAATTCGAAAACCTCTCAGACAAGAAAAAAAAAATTTCTAATCACATACATGGACGAGTTACGATTGATTGGCAGTCGGAGATTTTAGACGATGCGGCAGCGGCCCAACTAAAAAAAAAGAAGTGTGTCCAATCCAATGTTGATATTCAAATAGCCGCCGCGGCTACAATGGCACACGCCCGTCTTCCTATGTATCCCTGCATTAAGGGTGGAAACTGAAAGACACGGATTCCTTTTTTACTAGCAATCTTATCCTTGAGGATCCAGTTTCACCAGGATAATATCTATTGATAGGAATCTTTCGAGATTATAGCCATTTCATGGCTCCGTTTGCAAATAAAAAAAAAAATAAAATCAATATGAAATTGGACATAAGGGTCCGGCTAAAAATCTTGTTGACTGAGGTTGGTTCGAGCAGAGGAATAAAGACCCACGCCGGCCGCGTCATACGCACCATCGAAGAAAGGTTCATCAATACAAGCGGTTTGGAGCTGTACGCCGCTTCAATCTCAGGGGTAACGCAAGCTGCCCCCCCCCATCGCGTGGATCTCAGGAACCCGTGAGTAAAACGTAATATAAAATGAATGTTTACTGGTTTTTCATTTTGCCGATTCTCGGGCTGTTGCCTGAGATGATCCACGTGTCTCCGGCTGGTATTTTCTCATCAGCCGTGTTTGTTGCGGTTCTGTTCCTAGTAAACCGCTTTGGTTGGTTAAAAACGGATTATGCTTCTTAACCTTCTGCAAGACTCGTTTTTTTTCATTATTATTTGTCCCATTGCCCCGAATGGAATGGTTACGAATGCCCGTAGGTATTTATAACGGATTTCACGAACAGCGATCCCGACCAAATAAGATCCCTACGAGCTTGGATTTTGGGGATTAATCCGATTAATCGCGCCCAAAAATGCTTCAATTGAACGAGGCCTGGGGCAACAGAGAAAGCTTGCCCCCTCTCATAACATGTATTGGTACAAAAAATACCATTACCACAACTCTCAGGGAGTTGCATACGAGCCCCCCCCCCCCCGAACCCACCTGATCGATCGGTAAAGCTCTTATTTCGATTTCCGACAGTTTACCCTTTATCCACGTTCAAACAGGCAGTCGGGACGGCACCGGAAGAAGAGAATTTAAAGGAGGCTATGTCCGCGGAAATACTATGATAGGTAGCCGGTAACGCGCGCTTATTGGCGCTTCTTCCTCCACTGCTTCAGCCGAAGGATCTTCAACTACATAGCGGACCGGATAGTCGTCCCGGTTCCCCTGTCAACTCCTGGTGAAGGTTGTGCGGGGCCGGGATATGGAACTGGACACGGCAAAAATGTCTCCGGCGGCGGATATATACTGAAATTTATGGAGCGGCTGCGAACCTCTCTGGGACCGGTGCCCAGGGTGCTCTGCATTGGCCGTGGTCCCAGGACGAGCTGGTAGTAGGTATTGATGCTTGCGTGGGCGTTCAAATAAACGCAGCAGGATCCAGAGACGGTCATGACGTTGAACGTCGTAGAGCGCTGCTTTACCCGGCTTATGAGCGTTGGTGTCCCCGTCGAAATTTCCCATAAGGTGCAAAACTCATCACCTAGAATCATACTCCAAGCCCCGAAAACTAGCTTGGATGCTATTAAGCAGCAATCCGGGACACTAGGGAACTAGCCACCTGGCTGGTTATTAGAACTCGGTTACCGATTGATCCACGCCCGGGTCTCTTGTTTTATGGATATTATGATTGGGTCACATCTATGTAGAAGTTACTCAGTCTGTAGACCGAGTACAATCTCGGATCTCATTATCAACGGATGGAGCACGAAATCAGCGGTGCGAGCTGCCGCTCACTCCGCGTTGAGGGGGGGATAGGGATCAAAGTGAATGACTTCGAGTCTTTGCCCGATTTCCATGATGAGCTCGAAAAGGCTAAAGAAGTGGCGGAGTATCTCACCGTACTTTGATAAGGCTACCAAGGCCCTGCCTCTACAGTACCTTCAGTTTTACGAATTTTCTATCATAACCGAAGTCATCCTTCGGCTCAGGGGGCAGGTGCGCAGCACTTGACCAGAGGAACAGCGCTTGTGGGAAGAAGGGGTCGAGTTTACGAGGGACCGAGGGGTCGGAAATGGCTCGTAGATTTCCGCGCACTTCGCCGAAATGGCTGAGAAACGAGGGCGGCGGCACGTAGTGTTTCTTTCGTCGCGCCCTCTAACGGTAAAGCGCTCTCCCTCTGATCGAGTGCTACGCCCCCCCCGTTCGTGAAGCGCTCCAATCGTAAATCCCCGGGGAGTGCGGCCAGTTATCTGTTGAATATTTCAGGACCTTCGTCTTACTCCTGGTGAGTTTATTATGTAATTTTACGGATAATCCAAGATGACCAATCTTTCGGTTATGCCATTACTACGTAATTTATTTCGGTCACGATAAATAAAAAAAAAAGCCAACAAATATGAAAATTTATCTAATTGGTCTCGTCGCTAAGATACTTGGAATTATAATACCCCTGTTATTGGGCGTCGCGTTCTTGGTACCAGCAGAACGAAAAGTCATGGCGTCTATGCAAAGGAGAAAAGGACCGAACGTAGTCGGCATTTTGGGACTGTTGCAACCTCTAGCAGATGGTTTGAAGCTCATGGTGAAAGAGCCAATTTTGCCTAGTAGCGCGAATATTTTTATTTTTCTAATGGCACCCGTTCTGACGTTCACACTGGCTTTGTGCGCTTGGGCTGTCATCCCTTTCGATTATGGTATGGTTTTTTCAGATCCAAATGTTGGGGTTTTGTATCTATTTGCGATATCTTCACTCGGAGTGTATGGAATTATTACGGCGGGCTGGGCAAGTAACTCCAAGTATGCTTTTTTGGGAGCATTACGATCTGCCGCTCAAATGGTTTCCTACGAAGTTTCCATAGGATTGCTTCTGATATCCGTCATACTATGCGCAGGTTCCCGCAATTTCAGCGAGATTGTTCTGGCGCAAACACGGATATGGTTCGTTTTTCCCTTGTTTCCTGTGTTTCTCATGTTTTTCATTTCTCGTTTAGCAGAAACTAATCGAGCTCCTTTTGATCTACCAGAGGCCGAGGCAGAACTCGTGGCGGGCTACAATGTGGAATATTCTGCTATGGGGTTTGCTCCTTTTTTTTTAGGGGAGTATGCTAATATGATCTTAATGAGCAGTCTCTGTACATTGCTTTTTCTAGGAGGTTGGCTGCCCATCCTGGATATTCCTATTTTCCGGGTAATTCCGGGCCCTATCTGGTTTAGTACAAAGGTTCTTTTCTTTCTGTTTGTATATATATGGGTCCGCGCAGCATTTCCACGATATCGTTATGATCAATTAATGAGACTTGGCTGGAAAGTATTCTTGCCTTTATCATTAGCATGGGTAGTCTTTGTATCTGGTGTTCTAGTAGCCTTCGAATGGCTCCCTTAAGAGGAGTGCTAAAACAAAAATATATATATTTGGGGCCGAAGGCGCAAAGCGCAGGAAACGCGGAGCGAAAAAAAAATCTATGGATTTTTTGCCTTCAGCTCTCTCCCGGCCCGGAGGGTAAGCCCGAAGGACACTCTTTGTTAGTAGGCTCCTCAGAGATTTAATAGAGATTTAATGTGAGGCTGCGCAACTTTATGTACAAAGATATCTCACCATAAACGAGTGAAACAAAAATCTAGTGATAGAAAGTGATGCCTAAGTTCGCAATTCACCAATAGAACTAACTTCGGCCGACGAAGATAGAGTCCCTATTTGAAAAAGGGCTGCCCGGACAGCGCTTTGCGCTTTCTCGGACCTTTCAACAAAAAGCACGCTTGAGGGGCAAAAAAATAGATTTTTTTGCTATATTCTCTGCCCACTTCCTTCGCGTCCGCGAAGCGCTGAAAGGACCTGTTGTGGGGGGGGCGGATATAAGCTACGATACGCTCTGCCCTCGTTGGACCTAGTTCGCGCCGTATGTCCCAAGATTATCGTAGAAGCTTTTTATTTGGATGATTATATCTTTTGGGTATTCGATGAATTGGACTAAGAAGCAAACAGGGAACCGCCACATATCCTTTCGAGATTAACTCGATTTAGCCCCTATTTCTTACTTCCCTTTATAGGTGCTACTCTCCCCCATCGTGTTACTATTGGACAAATAGCCTCAGTTGGTTTTTTATTTTCCTTTGTTATTACGCCCATGCCTGTCAGAAAATTAGAAGCCAGATTAAGTAATTCTATTCCTTCCTAATTAATTTGAATTGGGTAAATACTACTGCTGAGTTTTCTATACGCAATCCTACTTGGATTTTTCCAATTATTCGATGTTCGATTAGTGGTCTATATGCGCCTCTCACCATGGCTCGCACACTGTATGCGGGACGCGGCGGGTAGGAAAGTAGTCTTCTGCTGAAAGTAGCGAGTTGACTGAATCTGGGCGTAAACGCGCTCATTCTGAATCCGCTTTAGCTCCTGTCCGGGATGTACCACAACTCAACGGAGGGGGGGGGCGGCTACCCCTGGCTCATAAATGGCTCCTGGCTCAAACCGGGGGGCTGACGATAACAGGGTACGTACGAGGCTCAAATAGTTGAAATGGGAATATTAGTTGGTCAGCTTTACTGGTATCTATAGAGCGACTAACCGACGTGTTTAATACGACCCTACACGGCGCCGCCTTCTCCTCGATTGTAATTTGGTTCGGACTGCCATGCACTGCGAGCCCGTACCCGGAATGGGCCTACTGCAGGAAGATCATTAGTCAGTCGCATGGACTGGTCTTACTCTAGGGAAGGGGTTGGCAACTGGCAACACCAGCAAGCCCGAGACGCTTGGAAATGGCCCGAATTAATAGCGCTAATAGGCCATTACAAAACCATCATGACGAGAGGCTCTAATAAATAGCGTCCCGACGGAATATCTGGCAATGCTACGAAGACGGGCTAGACCGACTAATGATGCTACTGTCCCTACATGATTCCCTCTCCATATGAGGAAATCGGGAATTCCGTTCAATTTTTGTTGCAAAGAGCATCCAGAAACCATCGATATCATGACAGCCTCCTATATTTTCTTAGGTTAATTTTTGGTCACTTGTAATTTTTTACTTCTATTTGCTCTAAGTTCGCAAATTTTCGGATTGGTCTTTGTCGAAAGAATCCAGGTGATTGTGGCCAAATATAAAACACCCTGACTGCAACGGGCACTGGATTGGTGGGACTCGAAATAGGGAATCATTTGTTTGAAAAATGATCACAGTTCTACTCCTATATTATGGGTTATCCTTAATCCCAACCACCCAAAAATGGGTTTTAAGCACATATTTCATTGTGAGATAGCATGAATCTTTGAGGGACGCCATGAGAAGCAGGCCGTGTCAGCTCAATGGATCTCGTCAGCATCTCAGGCCGGATCGTTATTACGCTCCTGGAAGAAGACACGCTGGCCCGACGTGCTTTCCGAAGAACATAGGCAAGAACAGTGCATTCCGGGCCAAAATGAAAAACTTGAATATAGAAATAAAGAGTGTTTATCTCGTTTGGTTGCGCCCGTAACCAGCCTTTAATCGCATTAGTATATTATAAACAGCGTGAACGAGTCGTTCGAGGAAGCAAACTACGAGGCAAAAATACCAGAATCGAATTGAGTTTTCTATCGCGTAATGTGACTTCGATCCTAATTCTACTTATACCAAAGAAAAGATTTATGAACTAATAGCGGACGGATTACCATGATGGAAGGAGCTCTTATTTTTTCTCTGGAACCACTTGGTTGATACCGCCAATTCCACATAAATCCTGGTTGATCAAAAATCTGGAAAAGAGGTTTCAGCAATTTCCTCAAATTGGTGGCGCTGCTGGCTCATGGCTCTCAGAATAGAAAGAAAGCGGATATATAGAAAAAAGCTTGTCGATTTACGAAGATCCTGCGAAAACATCAGGACTTTTGGATAGGATATTTTTTGGGGTGTCATCGATCGGAGATATTCCCAAGAAACTGGGGCCGGAGTGGGGCTCTGAGACTCAAAAAACATGGCTCACTAATTGGAAATTGCTCATAGTTATGGAAATATTTCTAAAATATTAGTAATTTTGTAGAGGGAAACTCGCAGAAAAAAAAACGGGATTGATTGGGGTGTTGGCTTTTTACCTAATTTAGTGAAGTAGACTATGCATTCTGCCGTTTCTCCCATGATTCTTACTACTCTGTTCGATTCTTTTGTAATGGACCCGTCGGCCCGGGGCGTGAACCAGCCAAAGGTGACTAATGGGTAATATGTTGGGCTTGGGGCCAAGGGGGGGCATTCGAAATGGCCGGGAAAGTCCTTCGGAAATACTGATTCGGCTGGGTTCTCTGGCCGACTCGACGAGTTACGCCCCGAAACCCTGCCGGCCTTCGGCTTCCGCCTTGGGCCTTAGGCCTGCTGTTTGTAGCCTTAGCCGGCCTAAGGCATGTAGCCAGCTGGAGGAGGCTGCCCCTGAATGAATCGTTAAGGGTTACAAGCCCTCCAGCATTTAAAGGAAATTTTCAGTAATCTCGACAAAAGTTTATATTTCCATTTAAAATAGAAGCCAAAAGTTTACTATATGAATTTGTACTTTTTCATCCGGTTACTCATTCTGGTTATATCGCCCAAGCTAATCCCCTGGCCCATCCCTATTTCGTAGCCCGGTCACGGCAAGCATGGTTTTATGTTTAATAGATCACTGGGTAAACAGACACGGATTCCGCCTTTCTGTCCCCCCGCAGAACCAGATTCGTCCAATACTATTTATATTATTATTGCCTTCGGCTGTAGGAATGGTTACGGGACAACTATTACGGTAGATTTATACTTGTTTCTCCGATAGCATATGCCATGATAGATAGAGCATATGCCATTACGTCTCTATTTGGTGAACCCGGGGAACGAAATGGAGTTATTTATATATATAGCATCAGTTTACTATATACGACTCAGGTATAAAATTATGAATGATAATCAACTCCAATTTTATATAGCTTATAAGGATTCTTGGGGCGCAGGCGGGTTGAACGATGCCAACCGCACCCTTTAAAATCGTTCGGATTTGAATGGCAACCGGATACCCAAACGTAACATGGGGAGAAACTGTGGGCTAGCAAACGCAGCGCCCAAACATGCCCCGGAAACATTGCCAGCCACTACGGGTACGGGCGGACTAGCCACAGTTGTGGCTATAGGGACGGCGGTTGGCGGCATTGCAACCACTAAGACGATCGCGGACGCGAACGGATAAATTCGGAAGTCAAAAATGGTGGCGCTGGAGGAAAACAGAATTTGGCGAATATGGCGCGGCATTGGAGCTTAAAATGAACCCGCCCAAGCACACGGCGGGGACAAGTTATCATAATTTGCTTGAGAATACACGGGCAGAGTTGGATATTGCACGCGCCGCACGTAACGGCGCTAGGGCAAACTGGCAGAGCTTCATCGTATCGCACTTGCAGACACCCGTATCGAGTAAACATTCAAGTCAAGAGCTTTTACTGCCTGCTGAAAAAGCTATTGACGCCGGAGTGACCTTCGGGCCAGGCGCGACAGTGTAGATATCCGTTTCCCTACCCCCGGCCGCCGGTACTCATGTCCCCCCGAATCCTTTACAGCTATACAATGAACCGCTGCATTTATTTTCCAAGCTCTTGTCGGCTTCGGATTTTTATACATAGAAAGGGATAATAAAAACGAATCGACCGCGGCTCCGCCCGCGCTAACGATCCAATTTATGTGAGGCTTGGCGGAGGAGGAATCCGATATATACATATAAAAGGTAAATTTATCGAATTTGGGAATGCGGCATTGGAAAGAAAAAATAGGTAACAGTAACTACGCCAAGAATCACCGGGCTTCGTTTCAGCAAGGTTTGGAGCGAGAATCCGAATCTTTCTCGTCCGGATGCCGGATATAGCAGCCCATGGATTTAGCACCTCGCTTTATGTGAGAGAAAAAATGATGACCTCTATTGCCACCCGGCCCCAAATCCTTACTAATCAAACGCTGCGTCGTTTCGGGCAAGAAATTAAGTAATGACCTAGTAGACAACCGCGAACAAATAATGACAGAAGTTATTTCCAATCAGATTTAAAAAGAGCCAAGCTATCCTAGACCGCCATAAAATTGCTTACGATAGATATAGTACCCGAAATCTCCCCGCTAACATGAAGGAAGCATTGCTAAATGACTAAATTTCGCTAATATGGCTAAATCCCGAGGATTTGTAGATAAATATATGTAATTAATACTCCAGAAGCCTCATCGCTAATGACACCTTCGCTAAATGACGCATATTTACCTAATATGACCAAACCCGTTGGGGATCTGTAGTATAATACGGAGAGGAATACCCCTTAATTAATATGTAATTAAAGGGTCGGGAAAGGAATATATAATAGGAATCTATATGGGATATGGAAGAATTCCATATAATTGGGAAGAGTTAATCAATTGAATTGGAATAAATAGAATGGATTGATAAATAAAATAAATTCAAATATATATATACATATTATATATTTGTGTATAACGGAGAAAATGCATAAATCAAATAGATTCTATTATTTATAGGAGAGACTATTAAATTCATGTTTATTCTTTCTTCGCCCATCTCCCGAAAGAAAATGAGCTACTATTTTTCTTATTCGAGAGAGACGATGAGCTGCAATAGATATCTAGATATATCTATATATATATCTATATATCTATATATATCTATATGTACTAGATATATCTATATATATCTATATATCTATCTATATATATATATATATAGATATATAATTTATGGGTCAGGGGAGGAGATAGCCTTGACCTCCAACCTCCGAAGATACTAAGGACCTGGATCTTCCCTGGGTTACCACGTTCTTGAGATCTGTTACATAGGCCCCTAGTTTTCCCTTGGGAACGTCCAGAGACTTTCATCGTGGAAGTGGCATAGGAACTCCGGGCGGGGATCATGGCACTTCTACTAGAACCTTAGGTACGCTTTCGCTAGGAGCTCGAACTGGACTGAAGATAGGAAGCATAGATCGAGGGGCACAAGGGAACTCTTTTTTCGGTCACGCGGTACGTACCGCCTGTAGGTCCCGTAAGCATCTCGTCTTTATGGGGTTTGTAAACGGTGTCCGCTACATTCCGAAGATCAAGAATTATATCTGGTTGTTGGGTGCGGGGCGGGGGACTCGGTTCTGTCGGCTACCACAAAACCGGGAAACTGTCCGACAAAACAAAGGGCACTTACGACCAACTCTGCCTCGGAATACCTTTCAGTAACCTGTGGCAACTCCTTCAACTTATTGATGGAAATGGCTAGACCTTTCCTATCAACTTCAAGAATTCCTCGAATCATAATAGCTTTATTCCCTCCTCGTAAAGGAGAGGATTAGATTGCAATATCTAAAGCTGGCTAATTAATTGTATAAATCTCCAAAACCTTTGTTGTGCTCGGGGAAATTCCTTATTCCTTATAGTCCCAAAGTAATCCTTGCGTTACGGCTTACATCACCGGGGTCTTTCGGATAGGGGCCTGGGAGTGTCATCGTATAGCACGACGCTGAATCGACATCTACGAAGCGATACCCCTCCCTGAGCAACAATTCTGGGCCTGGGGGGGTTCTTAGGTACTTGTCCCTGATACACCGCTTTACCGAGTTGAAGGAGTCCTTATATAGTTAAGGGCAGCGCTGATTGCATCGATCGAATAATAGAACCGGGTAACAACAACGTTTTGCATTATCCAATGGACACTTGTAAAGGAGAAAAGATTTGTGAATTGGACCGCGTAGATTTTTGTATTGATTCCGACTACGATTCGAAGGTCTGGGGACTGTCCGACAAGAGAAGGTGAAATGCACATCATCGCCAAAGAATTCTTTTTATTTGCTTTATGGACCCCGTCGATGCTGGCTCAAGTTGGCGTTATAGAACGAAGAAAAAAAATATATATCTATTTTTTTTAACCTAAGGCCCCCGATGGGTCAATCCTGCCCATGATGTATGACGTCAATCATGAAGAACACAAAGTTTCCATGATCCGCGAAAAGGAAAAAGGCACGAAATTTATGGCAAGACGACTCTCGATTCTTAAACAACCTATATTTTCTACACTCAACAATCATTTGATAGATTATCCAACTCCGAGCAATATAAGTTATTGGTGGGGTTTTGGTTCGTTGGCTGGTCTTTGTTTGGTTATCCAAATACTTACAGGTGTTTTCTTAGCTATGCATTATACACCTCATGTGGATCTAGCTTTCTTAAGCGTGGAACACATCATGAGAGATGTGAAAGGAGGCTGGTTGCTTCGCTATATGCATGCTAATGGAGCCAGTATGTTTTTTATTGTCGTTTATCTTCATTTTTTTCGTGGTTTATATTATGGAAGTTATGCGAGTCCTAGAGAATTAGTTTGGTGCCTTGGAGTGGTAATTTCAGTGCGCCTAGGAAGTCTCGTTCAAAGATGCGAAGGTTGAAAGCGATCGCCCGGATAAGACTCCTAACCCGAGGCGGGACCAGACCGCAGGGAACTGAAGCATGGGGCCTATCCGTTGTTCCGCCGCATGGCAAAAAAAAGATTTTCTTTTCGTACGCAACAGGGTCAAGCCACAGCCCCCCCTCCCAACCACGGGGGTCCGGAAGGCGAGAGGGTCGATAAAATATTCTCGCGCGAACAACCCTCCGGAGGTAACTGTAACTAACGGGAAAAGTCGTACATGGTCCTAAACGGCGAGCAAACGAACAAACGTGAGACCTAGGGATCACCCAAAAAGACTCTATAGGGACCCTGCTTAGGTAGAAGCGGGAACCGAGTCCAGGAGCACAAAGCTTTGGCCAAAAATGTATGGGTGACAGATCAGCCATAAATGTACTCCGAGAGAGACACCGGGCAATTAATGTCGAACATACGACGAAGCCCTGACGAGTGAAATAATGCTCGGAGGAAAGGGCTGTAGATGATAAAATGCTATGCCGGAAACACGCGGAAAGGCTCTCTGATAGTAACTGACCACCCCCCTTCCCCCATGTAGTGAGGGGTGAGCGCTCGCCGCGCCTGGAGAGCACGGCGGAATCGGATAAAGCAAAGTAGGAGTAGAGGCTGGTAGCAAACCCCGAAGTTGGCTGCGTTTGAGCAGAGGAATTGGCGATGGACTCCGGAAACTGAAAGGGCAATAAACAAAGGTACCTTGTGAGGTAGGGAAAGGAAAAAATATGTCTTGGAATTTTCCCTTCCCTACAACAGCTACAATCCCAACCCGGATGGCGTATAGCAGGTTACGTCCCGTCCGAAAAGGACGACTTACAGGGGACGTGCCACTGAAATCTGGGTTCCGAGGCGTATGTCCCGGACATGCTTAGTAACTCCATAATCCAAGGGAACGGCGGCCCCCTTGCCATCTGGGCCGGCCTACCCACCCGGACAGGACCTGGAGGAGGCTAAAGCCCACCCCAATGTATCAGACATGATGCTCCAGCCTAGATGCTTACGGGCGGCCGGCGGGTTCTAAAAAATCCAATCCGTACACCACGCTGGATGGCAATTTTGAAGCCGTCAAACAGAGCTTACTACGTCAGTCCAACCCTGTCAGACAGTCCCGGCGGGGGTCCTGAATGGGGGATGAATGTAATAGCTGGTAAGCCGCCGTTAAGCGGCCCTAATTTGGACTCAATTAATATACCCCGAATCAGGATTTTCAATTACGGCGGGATGCCCCGCCGGATGGGAGATATCGCTTATGCGGGCCGCAAAGGCCGGTAAAACCTGAATAAGTTATCATGGACGAGCCACATGCGGGAAAACTTGCACGTGTGGTTCTGACCGGGGGGGGGGGAGGAACCCTATCGGTATTTATTAATGATCATAACAGCTTTTATAGGATACGTACTACCTTGGGGTCAAATGAGCTTTTGGGGGGCCACGGTAATTACAAGCTTAGCTAGCGCAATACCTGTCGTAGGGGACACTATAGTAACTTGGCTTTGGGGTGGCTTCTCCGTAGACAATGCGACCTTAAATCGTTTTTTCAGCCTTCATTACTTACTTCCTTTTATAATAGCAGGTGCTAGTATTCTTCATCTGGCTGCATTGCATCAATATGGTTCCAATAATCCATTGGGTATCAATTCCTCTGTAGATAAAATAGCTTTTTATCCCTATATTTACGTAAAAGATTTAGTAGGTTGGGTAGCTTTTGCAATCTTTTTTTCTATTTTCGTTTTTTATGCACCTAATGTATTGGGGCATCCTGACAACTATATAGGGCGACCGGTCTAGATCCCGCACGATAAAAAGCACAAGTCCATTTCTGTGCAAAGGCGTTGCACTCATCCTTGTTCGGCAACGAACACGGAGACCTTAGCATGTGCAAGAAGCTCTGTTGAGGGGGTTTCATTTACCTCCTACCCCGCCGGCCGGGGGTAACCCGAAAGTATGGAGCAAGCCGGCTCTCTTGTATTTAAGATGAGGTTCTGTACCGGCGAATCGGAGACTCTTTCGGTCCTTGTCAACCAGCAATTAACCATTGGCACCTGAGCTCTGCAAATGGTGAAGCGCATGAACGTACGTTGCTCGCTCCATGCCTATTGATGGTATATATCAACCGGGTCATAAATGGTTTGTCCTCTACTTACTCTCTCGTGCGGAAGGGTAGAGTTCAAGATGGAGCGGATTACCTATACTACTAGGGACAGGAGTCTAAACGACATCTTAAGCACAGGGCGTTCGAAAGCGAAGGTTTTCGGACGAGCCGTGTGGGAAACAACGGTGAGGTCCTAGGGCTTTTATCCCTAGGAAGTCAGAGGGCCCGTATTACCCGCCTACCTGAAAGGGACCTAGCAATAGGAAAGCGCTTGATAACAAGCAGCAGGAAAGGAGCCTATATACTTACTGAATGGTTACCGTTTGGCAAGTTTCACCTTGACGCAGTCTATCAGGCCGCCATCTTCCAAGGACCGTGTAATAGGCGCTCGAAGGAATATGCGTTGAATAGACCTTCCGGGTTTGAAGAAGCTCCGAAGAAAGTCAGGTCAGAGAGCCGTGTGATGGGCGACTATCTTGTACGGTTCGGAGAGCACTTAAGTAGCCCGGATCGGTTAACGGGGGTAAACCTGGGGCCGTATAGGGTGGACTCTTGACTCTATCCCGCAAATCCCATGTCAACCCCGGCTCATATAGTGCCGGAGCGCGGTTCGGACCCAGCAATATCCGCTACCGACGGAAATCGGTGCCTTGAGGGCGTTAAGGCTAATCCCTACCGAAACTGGGGAGTGAGTGACCTCCTTCCCAGGGCAAGCTCTTTGGATGGGAAAATGCTCTCTGTGGTTCCTGATACGAGCCCAAGCCGCCTTCTTACTATAAGGGGCTGCCGCCTCCGCCCGGGCGGGCCGGCGGTCACGTCGTTTTGCCGGACTCACGCGAGTACTCCTAATTCCGGGGGAGGAAAGGGCCCCTCTGAGGAAGGACCAAACGAGACGGCGTCGCCAAGTTCGCAGACTGGTAAATGCTTAGGGAGGACCACACCGAGTGCTTCGGATCGGTTGGGACCGAAACAAGATTGGCCGGGGGGAACCCCGGAACTGATAAGCGAAGCCTTGAATAAAGCCTTAGGCCTTTATGAGGTACGGGCCCAAGATGAGGCGAACCCGATCCATGGACAGATGGGTGGAGCGATTAAGAATTCGAATCTTGACGTTCCTCTTAACCCCTTGGAGTTTTCACATCTGGCCCAACTTGTAGAGAAACAATTCATCGATGGCAAATATCGCCATCTGGTAAGGGAGATTATATCTAAACCGGAAGTGCTACTTACGGCCTATAACAACATCAAATCCAACCCGGGGAATATGCCCGCGGGTCCAGGGAGCAACACGCTCTTCTTTCGTCGAGTGGCTTCGCCCGGCGGCATGAGCCCGAAATGGTTTCATGAAACGGGCCGGAAACTTAGGGAGGGTACATACGAGTTTGAGCCAATTCTGAGGTCCGAACGACCGAATGAAGCTGAAAAGTTCCCCCCAACGATAGCGAACCCGAGGGACAAGATAATACAGGAGGCTTTCCGGATGGTACTGGAAATTATCTACGAACCAAGGTTCCAAGATATATCCCATGGCTTCCGAAGGAACAAGGGTACTCACTCAGCCCCGAGGGAGATCAAAATGCGGTGGAAGAACCCATCGTGGTGGCTCGAATTCGATATTCGGAAATGCTTCGACACTATCAACAAGAAAATACTAGTGTCAATATTAAGCGAAACCATTCGAGATAGTAGACTCGAAAGTACCTTGAACCAAATGTGGAACGCGAAGATTATGGATGTCGAATTGGGAGACCCGACGGGGGGGGTTCCCCAGGGGAGCGTTATATCTCCCATCCTGACCAATTTATACCTCGACAGACTTGACAGGGAGATCCTAAGGATCCGAAGGGAACTCGAAAAGGGCTACCCGAGGCATCGTCAAGCCAATCCCGTATATGAGCGACTGCTGCACATCCCGAAAAACTCGGTGATGAAGATGGGACCAGCAGCCGCCTTGCTTCAAGAGAGGAGAGGACGGCTCAAAATTGTCGGAAGAAAGGGTATACCGGCGGATCCCAAGGACCCTAAATTCGTGCGAGTCTACGCGTGCCGCTACGCCGACGACATTCCGATGGCAATTTCGGGGTCGAAAGCTTTGGCCCGCGAAGTCATGGAACGAGTCTCCCGGTTCCTCGAAGACGTTCTCCACCTGGAGATAAACCCAGAGAAAACCCGTCTGAGACACGTAGTGGGAGAGAAAGCAACCTTCTTAGGTATGAGTCTCTTGGGTCCAAAACCGAGTCAATTGCACGTGGGGTCGGACAAAGTTACTCGGGCCATGAAGAAATATCGGGGTCGCGTCCGAAAGGCCGCGTCGGAACTTTCGAATGGGTGGGAGAAAGGGCTTAAGAAGCTCGGAGAGAAGTTACTAGTGTGCGCCCCCAAGGAGGCCTCGAAGGAGGCTGGTAGAAACCTTACACTTATTAAACCCGACCAAGAAGTGCGGAAAATGCTGGAACAAATTTGTCGAGAAATTGTGAGTGAGGTACAAAGGCGGCCATCGGGGATTCGTCGGGACGCCATGTTCCGGTGGGCACCTGAATCGAGTGAAGGGGACATCTTCACGAATATTATTGAGCGGGATGGACAGGGAGTGGTGAGAGAATTCGACGAATTCGTCGTATCGGTGCACGAGCTCTTATACCCGGAGTCCGAGGTTAAGCGGAAAGAAACGGGTCCAGGCCCCGAAAGGAACGCAAAGGATGTCCCCACGAACCAACGCCGAGCCTTCCGAATACAGATATACGCACCGCTTTCGCGGATACTAGACAAGTTAAGGGCCAGAGGAATAATTAACGCTGAGGGAAGACCAACCTCCGTACCTGTCCTCGCGACCCAAGACGATGTCACTATCACACAATGGTACGGAAGTGTGGCGCACGGGTTCTTAAGTTATTACCGATGTTGTGATAACTTCTACAAGATCAAAAGGGTGGTAGATTATCAGCTCAGATGGTCCTGCCTACACACTCTATCACACAAGATGAAAGCCAAGGGCGTGGGTAAAGTCATAAACAAATATACCCACGAGCTGCGGGTGGAAACGGCGAAGGGCCCAAGGGTATATTTCCCTACACCTACTGAACTGAGGGTTATGGGGAAACAATTCTTGGTAAGGAGCATCAAAGACCCGGAGAGAATCCTTTGTCTGATGGTCTTACGCACCACTAGGCACCCGGCAGATAGATGCTCGGTTATAGGTCGCCTGGAAAGTAGGATCGAAATGCACCATATCCGTGCGCTGAAACGCAGTGGAGCGGGCACCCTGTCGATAGTCAACTCTAGCAGCGACCGAATCAGTGGGCTAGAAGCTCTTCACGCGGCGCTTAACCGGAAACAAATTTCCCTATGCAGGGAGCACCACAAGGCGATGCATGCGGGGGATATCAGTCTGCAGGATATAGATGTATCTGTGGTTCTGAACCCGAAACCAAGAAGAGGGCAGGCCTGTGACTCTCGATGATTAAATTCTACAACGAAAAAGATTGGGGGTGGGAGCCGTATGAACGGTAACGTTCACGTACGGTTCTGTGAGAAGGGTTGGGAACGGAAATGGCCCCATTCCCTTACTCTCGATGGTATTTCTTACCAGTCTATGCGATTCTTCGAAGTATACCTAACAAATTAGGGGGTGTGGCCGCCATAGGACCAGTTTCTGTGTCATTATTGGCTCTACCTTTCATTAACACTTCATATGTACGTAGTTCAAGTTTTCGACCAATTCACCAAAAATTGTTTCGGTTGCTTGTAGCAGATCGCTTGCTTTCAGGTTGGATTGGATGTCAACCTGTGGAAGCACCATATGTTACTATTGGACAAATTGCTTCAGTGGGTTTTTTCTTCTATTTTGCTATAACGCCCATTCTTGGCAAATGTGAAGCCAGATCAATCAAAAATTTTAATGCTTGCGAGGCGCCTAGCGTCCTAGCAAGCTTTCTCACTTCTATTGGCTTGCTTCGGTGGTGAAATCCAAAGCTACCACCAGCCCTCCGGGCCTTACGCAATTCTCCCTTTTTTGGACCAATAATAATATACCTTTCCCAAAGGTTATTAGTTGCACCAAGTATATCGCACTTCGATGGGAGCTACCGAGGGAGACGATGAGATCCCCATGAAAAACCTAATGATGACAGCACTAGTAAACGTAGTACTAGTGACATCAGCATTAGTGACAGCAGTACTACTGCTGAATCCGGAGGCAACGATAAAAAAAGGATGCCTCGCTCATCTTCTGGCCTTCCTCTCTACAGAAAAACCGGCGGGGGCGATATGACCGGGAATAAAAGCATTGGGACTTCGCCCGCCATTCGTCGTCCCATTTAACTCCGGATCTGGAGCTGGTGACAAAAGGTTCAGGGCCTTTTGCGAACCGCCGTGTCTAATCCAAGCTTGGTTCCCGAGCATCGTTTGAACGTTTCCTTCCCTACTACATTGGGAAATAGCAATGATGTACTTTCGTAACTTCCCGGGTTTCTTAAATTATTGAAACTGTAGGGCTTCTATACGCTGTGTTATTCCGAAATTCCCACTTTTCCGTAGGACCGACCCCCCGACCCGGTGGGCGACTGTGAGTTCAGGAATTCTCGCCCTCTGGGCCTCGTGGAGGGTGCCGAATGTAGAGTGGTAAATAAAATATTATGCCCGTTGTCCGGTGAGAATATAGAGTCTACACCAAGAATTTAACCCTACAATTCTTATGACTCCTTTTTCGAGTCGAATTGTGTGCGGATAGGGCGCTAATTGATCAACAGCGGACGCTTATTGATCAATTACCCGACCCCGAGCCTAGTTTCAGGCGGTTGAGAAGCTCGTCATATGACGCGCAGCGAAATGCCTGAGGGGACTGGGGGGGGTAGCTAGCCCAACGAGCCAGTCCCCTAATTCGGCGGTTAGGCACGTAGTGCTCTCGCTTCGGTACGAAGGGTCCGAAGGATACTTTACTTCTTTCGAAAAATATATATATGAATGGAAAACAAATATATAACTATCTACCGGTTTTACGAAAAAAGAAAGATACGATTTATGGACAACCAATTGTTTTTCAAATCTCCAATAGCTACTTCACCGAAAAGGACACATGAATGTCGAACGGTATCTGAAGCACCTGAAAACTGCGCGAAGATGCCCAAGAGCATCCGATTCCGAGCATTCGGTGGAACCGGTGAACCATTTGTACGTTTGGATTTCCGAATGGGGCAGAGGGCCTTTAGCTCTGGAAGGCAAAGGACAAGGGCCTTTCTAACCTCCAGCTCCCCCCACCCCGGTGGAAGTTCGGCGGCTTGGACCGAGCGTCTTCGTGCCCTTTGGAAACACTGTCAAAAAGAGCAGTTCAAGGCAGAAGGCCTGTTTCGGCTCATCAAAGACATAGATCTGTGGATAGCGGCCTATAAGAAGCTGTCACCGGGCTCGAAGAACGGTGGTGAAAGACCGAAAGGCACCTTGATCAAAGCACTAGAAACACTGAGAGACTCTGTAATAAACGAGGGGAGCCCTACGGGCCGCCGCCAGAGTTGGCCCAAGGGGCACGAGACTCAAGGGACAGGGGGCGAAGCCCTGGGTCCGGAGGGTACGAAGGATACTTCTTTGGCTCCACGAAAGAAGAGCCGAAGACCGGAAATGGATCGTATATTTCCGCACACTTCCTTGCCCCGTGTCCCTCGGACCCACAAAGTGTCTCGTGCCCCTTGGGTCGTAGATCCTTCAGACGCTTCTCTAGCTCCACGGCTTACCCAAAAGGACAAAGATATACTGGTACAGGAAGTGATTCGCAGCATCCTAGAGACGGTTTACGAACCGTACTTCCTTTCGTGTTCCCATGGATTTCGACCGGGCCGCTCCCAACATACCTGCTTGAAGCAGATACGCCGTGACTTTGTGGGTACCGTCTGGTTCGTAGAAGGTGAAACGCAATGCTTCAATGAAGTAGATAAGCAAGTGCTTATGGGCCTCATGCGGCGAAGAATTCGAGACAACAGATTCTTGAACCCGGTTCAAAAGGAGCTAGAAACGAGCCTAAAGGCGGCCGTAGGAGCCGAGGTCATCACGGCCAAAGGGGGGGTTGGCCCCCCCCTTCTATGCAACATAGTGCTGCATGAGCCAGACCTTTTTGTTATGCGATTGAAACGTATCGTTGACGGGGGGCAGCGTCGGGCAGTCAATCTGGAGTCCAAGGAATTGTGGCGTCAATCTGCGCTGGCTCTGATCGACCGCACTCCGGTACACATAGCCAGGGTGACCTCCCGGGGGGGGACCGCCGAAGGCACCCCCCCCGGTCTAGGCCACCCGCAGGGAACCCGGCAAATAAACTATGTGCGCTTCGCAGATGATTTTCCCATTGGAGTCATTGGTCCAAGAGCTCTAGCGGAAAGGATACGCAGCTTGGTCACACGATTTCTTGAAGTGCGGCTCAAGCTCAGCCTGGATAAGACCCGTGAATCCATTCAATCTCGCTCGAACACGCTACCCGCGCACTACGTGCCTATGGGTCCGAAGGAGACGTGGCCGCCGAGGGCCGGAAATAACTTTACAATTTCCGCACACGCGGCTACGGGAAAGAGTAAGAAACAAATTTTTTGCATAAGGGGCAGAGCAAAGAAGATTGCTTTCCCTGGATACCTTATTAGTCGCGATTCGACCTACCTTAGACGGGGGCGTAGGTACGGAATACGTAGATATGGTGGGCTTAGTTTACTCGTAGATATGCGGAAAGTTATAAACCGTCTGTCGGAGAAGGGATTTTGTGATAAATCGGGTCACCCAAAACCTAATTTTGCTTACTTTCAGTATCCCCAAACCTACTCGGTTGCCCGCATAGCTTCCATTCTACGCGGCCTTGCCAACTATTACCATCTTGCAAACTCCAAACGCCGATGTGTCACACGCTTGAGCTACATACTACGTACGTCATTGGCCAAAACATATGCGGCCAAATTCAAACTAGGCACAGCAGCTAAGGTTTTTGCCAAGGGTGGCAGGGACCTTTCAAAACCAATTAAGGCTAGGAAGGGCCTCAACAAGGTCTCCAGGGTGCCCAATCGGGGGGGGGCGGGGAGCGAACGGCACTTCTCGCCAGCCATTCCCTACACGCGATATGGGCAAATAAAGCTACCCGACACGAAACCGCTAACCAAAAACTGGCAACCGAGCCAATTCATTGCCCGCCAAAACTGGGGAAACGCTTAGAGGCATACGATTGTTTATAACCACGGGTGAACCTGAGTTGGAGAGCCAGGTGATGGCTAATTATCCCAGCACTTGATGATGATATCGTGAGAGTGCACGGGGAGAGGCTCCGCAATTGAACTCTTTATTCCATGTATTTCGTTGTCCCTGAGAAAGAAGTAATTACGATGATAAAAAAAAATAAAATTTTTTAATCCCGCAAGATACAACATACTTCGTTGGCGAGACTTCTTTGGCTTCGCGAAAGAAGCGCCGAGGGCCAGGGTCCGTAAGAAGCTCTCTCCTACGCGCCGCCTTCGTTCAGTGAAAGCCAGTGATATGAAAAGGGGGCCGCTTTTAACCTATCAGGTTGAAGGCGCTTAAAAATCAATATATATCAATTTTTCAAATACATATATATATATATATATATATAAATGGAAAAAATATATCTACCGGTTTTACGAAAAAAAAGAGACAATTTATGCATAACCAATTGTTTTTCAAATCTCCGATAGCCACTTTACCGAAATGGATACATAAATGTCAAACATCGAAACATGAAAATATATTATATACCAACCCGAACAGTCTATTTCAATTATTATATTTTCTGAAGTATCATACCAATACGCGTTTTAAAGTTTTGATTGATATTTGTGGCGTTGATCATCCCTCTCGAAAACGAAGATTCGAAGTAGTTTATAATTCACTTAGTATTGACTATAATACGCGCATACGTATATTAACAGGTGTGGATGAAATCACTCCAATTTGTTCGGTAGTCGGTATATTCCCATCGGCCGGCTGGTGGGAACGAGAAACTTGGGATATGTTTGGTGTCTATTTCTCCAATCATCCCGATTTACGACGTATATTAACAGATTATGGTTTTGAGGGTCATCCATTAAGAAAAGACTTTCCTTTAAGTGGATATGTGGAAGTACGGTATGATGATTCGGAGAAACGTGTGGTTTCTGAACCTATTGAGATGACTCAAGAATTTCGCTATTTTGATTTCGCAAGTCCTTGGGAACAAATGTCGCGCAGTAACGGATCGAATCGGAAGTAAGCCAGCACCAAAATATTTCATGTTGCTTAAAGCCCTCCTGAATGACTACGGAATCGCATGCTTGGCTCGGTAGGCATCCGCTTCGTCTCTTTCTCGCCAAACTAGGTTTTTACAAGCAAGTTGGAACAGCTCAGCTTCGCTGAGCTTTTGGGTCCGAAGGAGACTTACTTCTTTGGCTTCGCGAAAGAAGCGCCGAGGGCCGGAAATGGCTCGTAGATTTCCGACAGCGGTATATTTCTGCGCTTCGCGCCTTTTGCCATATGGGCCTGCGGCGGCCTGGAGCCTTTGCGTTTGATCGGCCGGCGCTGGGGCCCCCTGTCTCGATTTCTCATCTAAGATGATAGATTGGTAACAATCTTAAGGTTCAGATTGCGGAATTATGGATTAGTCGATGTTTCCATTCATTTATGAACAAATTGGCTGGAGCTGAACTCTCCACTTTATTAGAACAAAGAATTACCAACTATTACACCAAATTACAAGTGGACGAGATCGGTCGAGTGGTTTCAGTTGGAGATGGAATTGCACGTGTTTATGGATTGAACAAGATTCAAGCGGGGGAAATGGTTGAATTTGCCAGCGGTGTAAAAGGAATGGCTTTAAATCTAGAAAATGAAAATGTAGGAATTGTTATATTTGGTAGTGATACTGCCATCAAAGAAGGAGATATTGTAAAGCGCACTGGATCTATTGTGGATGTTCCGGTAGGAAAGGCCATGTTAGGTCGTGTGGTTGATGCGTTAGGAGTACCCATTGATGGAAAAGGTGCTTTAAGCGCTGTAGAACGAAGACGTGTAGAAGTGAAAGCCCCAGGGATTATTGCACGTAAATCCGTGCACGAACCAATGCAAACGGGATTGAAAGCAGTGGATAGCCCGGTTCCTATAGGTCGTGGTCAACGAGAACTTATAATAGGAGACAGACAAACTGGAAAGACCGCTATAGCTATTGATACCATACTGAACCAGAAACAAATCAACGCACAGGGCACCTCTGATAGTGAAAAATTGTATTGTGTGTATGTAGCGATTGGACAGAAACGTTCAACCGTGGCACAATTAGTTAAGATTCTTTCAGAAGCGGGTGCTTTAGAATATTCTATTATCGTAGCAGCCACTGCTTCGGATCCAGCTCCTCTGCAATTCCTGGCACCATATTCAGGTTGTGCTATGGGAGAATATTTCAGAGATAATGGAATGCACGCATCAATAATCTATGATGATCTGAGTAAGCAATCAGTGGCGTATCGCCAAATGTCATTATTATTACGTCGACCACCAGGTCGTGAGGCGTTCCCAGGAGATGTCTTCTATTTACATTCTCGTTCATTAGAAAGAGCCGCTAAAATGTCAGACCAGACTGGTGCGGGTAGCTTGACTGCACTACCTGTGATTGAAACACAAGCTGGAGACGTATCCGCTTATATTCCTACCAATGTGATTTCCATTACGGATGGACAAATCTTTTTGGAAACAGAACTCTTCTATCGTGGAAGTCGACCTGCTATTAACGTGGGATTATCTGTGAGTCGCGTTGGTTCTGCGGCTCAGTTAAAAGCCATGAAACAAGTATGCGGTAGCTTAAAACTAGAATTGGCACAATATCGTGAAGTAGCCGCTTCTGCTCAATTCGGTTCAGATCTTGATGCTGCGACTCAGTATTTATTAAATCGTGGGGCTAGATTAACTGAGATACTTAAACAACCACAATATAGCCCAATTCCTATTGAAAAACAAATCGTGGTTATTTATGCAGCTGTCAAAGGTTACTTAGACCAAATACCCGTCGTTCTCATAACGCACTATGAGCAAGAGCTATTGAAATCTATCGACCCAGGTATACTTTCCGCTATTATACAACAAAAAAACATCACTGAGCAAATTAGTAGTCAACTGGCTACCTTTTGCCATAAATTCACGCAGAGCTTCTTAGCAACTCATCAATCATAAAAAAAGAAGGGGGGCGAAGCAGCTATTTGCTTCACCCCTCCCCCCTCCGGGTATCGGGTAGCCATGGCTTATGAAAAAGGTAGAGCATGGGCAGGGGGGTGGCGGTTGCCTGCAGGGATTATAAGCTTGGCGTTAAGAAATGTCGATCCCCGTACGAGCGCGGCAAGCTCCTTCGGCGGATCCCTCCGAAGACACAACTACAGTTCGCTGTACTCGGTGGCCGCCGCGAGCGCGGAGATGGAGGTGGAAAACCCGGAATTATCCGGTGGATGCGCTGAGAAGCGGAACCCGGCCGACACGGGACCTAATACCTTCTGCATGGAAGATGTGCGGGCTAAAACGGGCGCGTACTTGGAGTCTACGGACTCCATATGACTAGCCAGGAACGTGATTCCTTGCTACAGAGTCAGTCTTTTTCGAATCTTCAGATTGATACACGTGCCTGCCGAGCCTGCTTTATTCAACTTGGCCGAGCCAGAGCCCGAGGATCGGATAGCCGCCCGCCGGATGCAGGGAAATCTTGCACGTCTGGTTCGGGGCCTTCGTATAGGTTAGAGAAAGAAACTTCGGGCAGGGTAACACCTGTTTAGGCACATAGGCTCTTTCCCTTCATTCCGTCGGACAGGTCCTTGGTTTTGTGGTGGCCGCCCCCTGGGCCCCCCCGGCTCTAACCCTGCAGTGAGACACAAAAGAAGCTATTGGAGCAGGTGCAAGGGCATCGGTGCGCGTAGCGCCCCTTGCACTTGCTCTTTTTGGGGGCAAGTGCTTCGATAGGAAATGCTAAGATTCGAACTTAGATTGGTTAAGGATTTGTTAGGAACCAATAAAGCCTTGCATGCAATGGCTTATAACTTCCGGGTTATATCAAAAACCCTATGATCATCGACACGAAACAAGGAATTAAAAAATTTATTAGTGTTTCCTTTTTTTCTATGCCATGCTTTGGTCGGGGAGAGCTAAGAAAAAAAAGCTTTGGGTTTTGAAATCTCATCCTTCTCCTTACGTTGCGGGTCAAGCGTTTCATAGACCCGAGTCGATTCTCCATTAGGATCAGTCTGTACTTGATGTTGAATTTCATTTTATTTATTAATGCGTCAAATCGGCTAACCAACGTCGTCGGATCTAAGGCCAAGTCTGACGACAAGTCTAACAATTCGCCTGTACGCCAGGCAGATTGCATAAATAATTTCCGTATTTCATTTATTCGAATTCGAGCTTTCCTCAGACTTTTCTTTTGCCCTTCACGTATTTATCCTCCACACTATCTGATTGAATCAGATCTACGGTATGGAAACTCCGCTCCTTGAGAATTAGTTTCAAGAAACCGAGAAGGCCGAAGCAATACAGCAATTCTGCGCGTTTCGAATTGTTCCTCCATTTCCGTGCGCCTCGCGAACCTACCCAAGTTCATAGAAATAACGTCTAGGGGGGGGGTCCTTAGCCCGTAGCCGCGCAAACTCGAAAATCACCTGCATCCGTATACCAAAAAGCTGATCGAGGTTGCCCTTAATATTAATAAATATTAACTTCCTTTCTGGCAAGTTTAGCCCCATTCTTATCTTATAAATTCCATAGAACTCACAATATATAAGGGGTTTATTCAATCGGAGTTAAATCAACGTCGTTCTTCACACTTTGCAATTCCGGTACGGTGTCTAACCAATTAGCGTTGCGGATTGGACCTATAGGTAACCGTCGTACGTATTCGAAAAAATTTATTGCATCATACTGAGACTTGTGAAAACCAAGTGTATAAAAGTTTTTGGGTTGTTGGTTGGGCCAGTACAATCCTCTCAAAAATCTTTATCGTACTGGGCAAACCAGTCCGAATTCGGAATTACAAGTTTCAAAATATCCATCCAATTTGCGCTCCTGTTGTCGTTGCACACGCGAAATAGTCAAAAAACCTTTGGTTATATATTTAGGACTCGTTATTCCAGAATCGGGTACGGCCGCAAAAGCAAATATACAGGTGTCCATTTGGCAGCTGTCAACGAATCAAAACATATCGAATTAGAATTGAAAGAAACATTGTAATAACATCTTTTTTTTCAATCCGTTCCTCGTTTTCCGGAAATGGTTCTTCGTCCGGATATTCGATTTTTTCGTTTTTCAATATTGTCAATTTATTAAAATTTCGAGCTGCTTTCTCTTCTACGCCGTACGGAAAGTTGCTAATTAGGCTAGGTCTAAAACTGGCTAATATATAAGTTATCCAATGTTGGACATCAATATGCAGCACATTGTTTAAAATTGTCCTCTTCCAAAAGCGGTCGGAAAAAACGAACTTCTGTATCATAAAGATGTCGACAAGAATCTATAGGTGAATGGACTTCTTCCGAAATAAATTTAGCCATTTTCGAGGTAACCCCCGTAACTTTATCTGGTCTCATGGGTGGAGTATTAAAATAATAATTCGTCGACGTTAGTTCGTACGACATTTGAAAACTCCCGGTGTCTGCCAATTCAATTCTTTAACACTTACCCTACCATTACAAAGTTACGAGTCATTTAAAGCTTCGGATTCAATCGATTCCGAAGATCGAGCAACAATTTTTTGACCGTAACGTTTAATACAAATTCGGTTCCAAGGAATAATTCTCACATTTTGTTGGAAGAGGGCCTCGTCTATGAATAACTATATTTTTTGGCTAAAGCACGTCATAAATGATGTATGGGAAACAACTGAAGTTATAGAATAACCGGAAGTTGGAGTGTAGCTCCTCCGAATGAATTTGTGGCTTTTTACTCCGTCCGGAAGTAGCTAGCTGTATAGCGTTTCAGGAGACTTCATTCAGGGTCTCATGAAAACTGGGTCTAAGTTATACTATTTTATGGTCATCTCTAAGAATATGCTTTATGAGTACGTCGCGACTTTGTATTAATAGTTGTTCCGTCATAGAAGCTGAAATGGATATTTTGCCCGCTTTACAACTACCAAGAGAGCTTCGTAGGTTCTACCACGCCCCGGTGGAGCTGTAATTGATGCGACCTTGGCCCTTTCATAGTTAGTATTCAGAAAGGGTTGAATTATCCGCGGCAGGAAAACTATCTTTCTGTTCCTTTATGGGCGGCATTGTGCGATGGTTAGAAATAGTCGAAATTTCTGAATGGAACATGCGGCGGTACTTGTTCCGACAATAGGCATGTTTGCACTTTGATATAGGTGTAGAATGAGGTGGTTGTAACCCCAAATAAACTTGCCGTATTATCTCCGCGAAAGAGACAAGAGCCTATGAACTCTGTATCAGAGTCTTATTCCGGTATAAGTGCGAATTGAAACCGAGTGTTTAACCATTATTTCGCTATTCCCGATATTATAGCGACGGAGGCCCTTGATCCAATCCAGCGAGTTTTCTGTTATGTTTGTTTCTTCGGTGAAAATGAAAGAAAAGGGGAGGGGTAGACGCCAGCCTAACCCAGGAGGGCCTGGTGGCTCCTCGGTCAAGTCCCTAACTTTCAGGGCGGGCTCCGCCCTATAAGGACTAGGTCTGTATAGGGCGGAGCGGATCGGTGCTTAAGTAAGCTGCACAAATTGCTGAGACGTCTAAATGCTTTCCTTGATAGCTGGAAGTTCTTCAAAAGTATGAAATGCCGGAGGGCTTGGGACCATCCATTCAAGTGTCGTTGAATTCTGTTCAACAGCCCAAGGACTTGGAGCACACTTGTTTTCACTAGTTAGAGTAAGAAAAACCACTACAAAGAAACAAAAAATCCCTACTACAGAAACGTATGAGCCAAAACTACTAAAGGCATTCCATCCAGCGTAAGCATCTGGATAATCAGGAATGCGACGTGGCATACCCGCAAGCGGTTTTTTCCTTATTTATCAAATGTTAATGGATTGTGACTAAATATTTTTCTTTTGTAAACTTCTTCATCTGGAATTAGTCCTTCAGACGTTTCGGTGTGTTTAAATCCCAATGTTGAATCAGTTATTTTATTGGTATTAAGAACTGGTTCATAGAGATCGAAATAGTACTGTTCCCGAGCTAAATAATCCTTTTCATTCAGTAATAGTACCTGTTGAACCACCCACATGACTCAATAATAACTAAAATTGTCATGACCATATTTCCAACTGGAATTATAAATATATCTGTTATCGGATAATTTGGAAGGGTGATAGTATTCAGCAAGTCTATCGCTTAATTTATAACCACTACCTACATATTGTTTCCCATTAACTAAATTATGCCAAAGATAGATTCCAGTTTCCGTTAGATAATCAGAAAGGATTTGATCTCCATTTAACCAAGCTTATCATATATTGAAAGTAAGTGGTTTTTTCCCTGGTAAATTATCAATAATTAATGGATAATTAATCGAGAATTTATGATCTAATTTGACTGTAATCAGTCCGTCAGAATTAACGATAGAACTATTTCCAGAGCCTTTTTTTCGTTTTGGCCCTTCCGAATTACCATTAGACCCGGCGGACTGATCGCCAGTTTCGAATCTTTTTCGGTTTAGTATCGGATAATTCTAGGGACTCTCGAATCCAATTTACGCTCGAGTTAAGGTTATCCCGAATAGTAGTATATCTTATTAGCAGCGAGTTACCATTTCAAGAGTCTACCACTAATTTTTTTTTTTCGCTTCAAAAGGCGAACCAGTCCAATGATAAATAAGGAATATCCTTGATATTTCTAACGAGGCCGGACTATATCTTCACCCTAATTGTCTGGGAGCATCACGTATAGTCTCTGAGGATCTTATTCGTCGGCGTTGAGATTAGACTTTGGTTTCCTGCTGATTGTCCAATCCCTGAGATGGTTACTGCTCGAAGTGAGTACCAAGGGCTCTAAGGAATTTCCAGCGTATAGTGATGTTTCACTCCAAATTTTACTTTGGAAGTGGGCCTAATATTGATGACCTAGGAAATGCATAGGGAAGAAAGTCAGATTCACACCAAAGAAAGTAATCCAAAAATGAATTTGACCTAAAGTCTCTGGGTATTGAAGACCAGTTATTTTACCTATCCAGTAATAGAATCCCGCAAATAAAGCAAAAACGGCTCCCATAGAAAGAACGTAATGGAAATGTGCAACCACATAATAAGTCAACCTTACCTAGATATTTTCATATCCACTTGGACTATATCATCGCTCCATCGATCCCACCATTGACCAACAGATGCGTTTGGCCTATAGTCTCTGAGAATCCTACTCCCCATAAAGCGTAAGGGCCGTAGGGCCGAAGGGTGGGTGGTCCGACAGCCTTCTTTGGCTTGCAAGGGCCCGCCCGAGGGGCCTCTCTCGCTGGTCTCGGATAAATAAAGCCCGGAAATCGTAAATTTCCGGAACGTCCTTCGCCTTTTTTTCGTCCGAAGTGCCCCGACCTGTCGGACAGTCTCACGCCCTACGGCCCTTTTTTCTGAGTTTGGTTTCCGGCGGATTGTCCATTTCAGTAGAGTTTAGATCTACGTCATACTTGGGATTATTACTGAGGCCCTGGGAAGGCCGCAGCTGAGACCCGGAAAACGTGAAGCGATAAACTTCACAGTATCTGCCCCTTTTCTGTCCGGTTATTTTCCCCTCCTCTGTTGGACAGTCCCCCGCCCCCCTACGCGCGAAACGTTACGGCCCTGTAAATCGTCAAGCCATTTCCGACCGTAGGAAGAAGGGCCGAGGACCAGAAATGGCTTGTAGATCTCCGATATTTGGCCAGCGCCACGCGCGTAGCGCATAAACTTAACGGTTTATCGACCGCAGGTATCTCTCCAAAAGGTTATAGGCCCGCTGTAGGCCGGCCAATAAGCCCGGCGGAGTAAAGGGCTTTACTATTTACGGGTTTACGTTTTCTGGGCGACTTCGGCGCCAGAGCGCAAAAAAAGATATTTTTTTTGCTTGCTCCTTCTCTCGATCTTGATTCCCCTGAGAATGAAGTGAAAGGCCTCTAGTACTCAAGTCTTTGGGAATTTCCCGCATACAGCCAAATTTAGCCATGACACTTTTGCACGGGCTCAAGCCCCCTTTTTGTTTTCATAAAAAGCCGATATGAATTTATGAAATTGGAACAACTTCTCTCCACCCAAACTAATAATGTCATTACGACTAAAGAAGTCTATAACTCTTGCTAAAGAATTACGATTATGAGTCTCTATTAAATAGATAGGTTTCCCATTTTTAACAGCGATCAATCTAACTTGATTAGGTAGACTGAATTTGGTAGAGACACTCTCCAGAATATAATGATCGGAAGCTTGAGATATACCGAATGAATGTGAACCATTCGATCTAATACAGGAACAACCTTCAGCAGTTGTAAAACCTACGAACCAATTATCGAAATAAGATAGGTTAGTTAACTCTAATGGAGTCAACTTTCTAAATACAGATTCTAAGAAATGCTTCATAAACTGATACTCTTTTAAGGAAATTCTATTTAGAAAGCAGAATCGCGGAAATAAATAACGAGTATAAGCATCAGTAGTTACTAAAGGATAATCTGTTAATATACCTAAAACTACCTCTATCTCAGTTTTGTGATCTATTTGTAAAAGAACATATTTTTTTTTGATACATATCTGACCTATATTTGGAACTTGTGATAATTGCTTTAACATAAGATGGTTGCCTGCTGTATATTTCAATTTAATAAGAATCCTAAACTGTAATATTGTCTCTCTCCAATGATTAACTTGAATTGAGCCGTCACCGTCAATAAGACCTACAAAAAATTGTTTCATAGCTTCCGTATAATTGACAGTCCGCTTAGGGCAAGGTTCGGAGAAATCGATAATGGTGCATAATAGTTTATCATGTAGAGCAATATCTAGCCCAGAATTGGCCAATACTATTCCAGTAAGCCCCCCTACTGTGAACAGAAATATGGACCCTACAGCGAATAACATGGGTGTTTTGTATTGTATTGACCCCCCCCACATGGTTGCGATCCAACTAAAAATCTTTATTCCAGTAGGCACGGCTATAATCATGGTAGCCGCGGTGAAGTAAGCACGTGTATCAACGTCTGACCCTACAGTAAACATGTGATGAGCCCATACAATAAATCCAAGAACTCCAATACTGATCATGGCGTACACCATGCCTGGATAACCGAATACGGGTTTTCTTGAAAATGTAGAGACGATATGACTAATGATACCAAATCCTGGCAGAATTGGAATATAGACCTCAGGATGACCGAAGAACCAGAAAAGATGCTGGTATAAAATGGGATCCCCGCCACCGGCAGGATCGAAAAAGGTTGTATTAAAGTTTCTATCAGTTAATAACATGGTAATTGCACCTGCCAATACTGGAAGGGATAATAAAAGTAGGAAAGCTGTGACTGAAACAGACCACACAAATAGAGGTAATCTATGCATGGTCAATCCGGGGCCCCTCATATTGAAGATAGATAGGGTCAGTCGATGCTGCCCTCCGAACCATACGTGACAATTTCTCGTCATACGGCTCTACCTCAGAAAACTGAAATTGCTGAGTTTATTGTATCAAGTCTATCTCTATAATAGATGGGTTACTTTATTTATAAAGGGAGCTCGGGGCTTAACCGGGTTTACTAATAGGATGATATTATCTGAATCTCCTACCTATTGAGCTCCCCTGCATGATAAGCTTGGTGGTGAGCTCCACATAATCGAATCTGTCTTCGTTCGTACGCCTCTAACCATTCCCGGTAAGTTGCCTTATTTATTCCAATTTCGGCTCGAATGTCGCGAAGAGCCCTTACGTGAGGCATCTCCACGTTCCTACTTATCACCACAGATGATGCAAACCTGCCCTAACCCAGACTCGTAAAGTTTCCCAGCCCAAGAAACCTGGATAACCGGATCCGGAGTAGACATTGGACTCTCCATTTCGTAATGGTGCAGAACCTTATAGTTATTTGGAATGTTCAGCCTGCTCTTGGTATTCGGGCACATAAAATGAGCTCCAAATTTCTTGAACGCCTTTTTTCTAGTTCGGGGCTTCCATTCCAAAGCTAGGGTTAGAGCGGATGGGGTAACTAGGAACCATATCACTTTTTGCAGATCTCCTCTATTACCCGCAAAAAAGTAATAGTTAAGCAGTTCTCTAATCTTATGATTGTATAAAGCCGCCAGGATATCAGAGTGCGATAGTTCCACTAGTCCTCTCGTCGCAGTTGGGTACATTATAGTCATATGGTTCTTTTTAGAATCCCCTTTAATTTGAACAGCAAGTCTTTTATGGGAGCATCGTTCGGGTCTGACCTTTCCGTGTGATATTGGAACCTTCGATCATGTAGAATGGCCTTTCCTTTCTGGGGTTCACATTCGGCCCCTATAAAGAAAGGGGGGGCCATTCGCTACTCAAATGTGTGATGAGAATCTTATCCACATTTAGCTCCAGACCGCACGCTTGTTCAAGGAAGGAAGCTCTTGATTGATCTCCGCTCTTATTTTCTCGGCCCCGTTTCTGGTGCCGTAGATAAGTAGGAACTGCGAAATCGTCAGCGTATCTTATGTAACTTAATCGTCGGAAATTAGGATCAATCACATCGTATTTAGGATTTCTCCCCATTTACATCAGCATAGCTTTTCGAACCGCTGGATTATTAGAATATTTGCTTTTCCTACGGAAGAACCTGTAGGTTGTTCACGTCCATTAATCCCTTTCTCGAATCTGTTTTACATACTGAGCATGAATTGATCCGGTTCGTGTAAAACCATGTTACATAGGAATGGACTTAAAACACTACGAGTACCCGAATGGATGACCTTTTTCTAGCTCGATGTAAGCTGCTTTCAGGTTGGGTTTTCATAACCAGTTCTAGGGTCCGTTGACATTTATTTCGGCAAGGGCTCAGCCCTTTCATGACGGTGGAGTACGGTATCTCATTTAAGCCGTTAGATATATCTCCTTGAATAACCCATTCATGGTGACTGCCTATCAAATGGATGAAACGGAGGGCGGAGTGACATTATCTACCCGGTCTGAATCCGTGGGAGCTGTCTAGAAATTGTTCTTACCATATGGATGGCTCCCAAGCAAGACTAATTGGAGTGCTTCTTGCACTATCCTTTCTATCGGAGAGGCGATAACATCTCCCGTTGGTCGAGCATTACGTGCCTCTCCCTAAGGTCTGGTGCGTCAGTTTCGTTCTTTACTTCTGCGAGTTTTTCCCCCTTGTCTGACAGTACCGGGCGGCCTTCGTCGGACAGTATTTTGGTTTTGTGGTGTCCGAAAAAAAGTCCGGCGGGGCCTCGTCTGACACAGAAGGTCCGGCTTTGGGGCCCAGGGGCTTTTAGCGGGCTTAGGTATAAGTACTCTTTGGGCGGGTTAAATTTGGATCTATCTGACCCTTGCTCATACGTTCCGCGAGTCGTACAAACGAATTCCAGTCTAGCCCATCTAAGGTTCGACCATTTGCTCATCCTGGAGTCCTATTGCCAATCCTACCTTTGATACTCTCATAGCAATGAACCAGAAACATTGGATTCAGTATAATTCTTAGAAATCCATTATAGCGTCCCTGGTTAGCTTTACAATTGTTCACCACTTTCTTAGCATATGTACCGGCGTCGCTCCGACAACATGGGTAGGCTGACGAGAGGAGTTGCCCGAGACATTTGAAGAACTATGGATCGTGTTCTGACTAGTCGCCTTCGTGGCCTGGCTGGGTTGGCTCCCCTTCCCCTCACTACTACGGGACCTCTGAGCCCGCGCATCGTCTGTTGGACGAGCGGTTACTTCCCGTGGTTGCTCTATCTTCGTGTTTTCGCTCCTCTTCGGAGCACCTAGTGGTGTAAGGTCCTTGCGCACTTGCTTGATTGCTCAAGTCAGTTCCTATGCTGGAATTACTTGTGACTGTCCGACAGCCCCGACCGCTAACAGCATCAGTCAAAGCTTTCGCCCAGCTGGATCCCTGGGTTACTCCGCCACACACATACCGACGTATTCTGCTTGGGATATGTAGCCCCTTCTCAGGCAGTGAGTACGTATCAAGTTGGTTAACCTGACTCTGACCACCCCAGCTAAGAGACACCACCAAGAAGGGCAGTCCCCTTTGGCGTCCCCTTCGACCAACTGCTCGCAAACATGATGGATTATTAGCCCAAGATGCCGCATTGGCCTGCTGCACGTATTTCCCTATGGAAGTCAGACATACGCGTAGGAATATGGGTATTATTCCTAACCGAAAACGAGCCTCGCACGGCGCACTTGTTATAAAATTAATAGAACCTAAAATAGAGGAAACACCTGATAAATGAGGGCTAGAAATAGCTAAATCAACAGATCCTCCGGAATGACTGGTTATACCACTTAAGGGTGGATAGACCGTCCACCCCGAACCGCACATGGAAGCTCCTCCTCATGTAAGAGTCTAATCGGCGGCATTTAGCCAGTACAGATTTGGAAAGCTACAATCTTTTCGACTAGTAGTCATAGTAGCTTCCAAAGCTAGTCTTTTTTGGGTACCCGACGCGCTCTCGTGAAGTTTGCTTCTATGCAGAAAGCAAACGCGTGACCAATCACGGAAGTCGAGATATTTGGGGAAACTTCCTCGTGAAATAAGTCTCTAACAGGGTTATTGATTCCAGGTTAGTGCCAGAAACACGGAAAACCCGCTATCCCCCCTGCTCACGGGTTTCAAACTCCGGGATGGTGCAGCGCATTGCCCAAGTAATGGTCGTCATAACATGTTGCAACAACAAGGCGAGATCTGATATGCCTTTCGCACTTTGCGTGGGACAAAACCGTATATGCATGTGAATGCAACAGCTTTTTTTTCTTCACTGATGTCGTATTGAACAGCGAAGTGACCATCTCGAACTCGAAAACCAACCATTAGACAAGATGGGGCGGCGTTGTTTATCGATCTCTAGGTCGCGGAGTACCCGTTCAATCATACGGTGAAGCGCTTCAATTTTTGGGGTGCGCCTCTTGCCGTTGATGCGAGTGACTATTCCGAATACTGCAAGCATATTGTGCACCCGATCCATTCGCCTAAATGGTTAACATCGTATAACACGGTACCTACAATCCTTGCGCGAAGCTTTGGAACGAGAGGCGACTCATCTTCACAACGGAAGACAATCTTTACGTTGGGATACCGATCCCCACAGCCCCTTTCGCTTTCAGTAGTTATTAGAGAACCATCCCATTAAACTAGCCAAATAAGCATCAAGCTTATCGCCTGGTGGCTGATATTTGGCCGAACTAGACTCTTTTGGAGTTTCTTGGACTATTTCTTTAAGCTGGAAGCTCGCTTCACGTATAGTCTCTGAGGGGGTTTTTTTGACTTCCCTGCTGATTGTCCGGAGGATTTCCAGCATATAGTGAAGTTTTTGGGGTGGGCTGCGGCTTTAGCAACCCACCTCTACTAAGGCTGAGCTCGGAAGAAGTAACAATGACGGTGGCAGAAGCCAAAATGGAATATTATTTAATCTAGGAAATGCCATATCCGGACTTCCTATAAGAATGGGAACGAACCAATTACCAAAACCACCTATCATCGCCGGCATAACCATAAAGAAGATCATTAAAAAAGCGTGAGCTGTTATTAACAGTAGGGGGTCAGTCGGGTCTTCTTACGACACAGCTGCCCCCAGAACCGTACGTGAGGCTTTCACCTCAAACGGCTCGCAACTCCGGTCTCCACTTATTGCTATGAACTTTCAATCTTACAATTGAACATCTCTCCATGGATCGTGTACAGAGACAGTGCTAACATTTCCGACTGAGATAACTGGCCGTTGTTATACGCACTGTGATGGTGAGAACATAGGGGGATCTGCTTTCGTTTCGAGGCGCCCTTCCACTCGGAATAAGAAGCGGAAGTGACGTATCGGATCCTGGCCTTAACGTCTTTGACATAACGGATATGATGCGTCCCCCCGACTTTCGTTGATCCGCAAAGAGCACATGCTCTAGAAAGAGCGGCTCGGGTCGACCTCCACCAGCTAATATCAATAATCTGCTCAGCCCGAGCAATCGGATCGGGATTGTATAGGTGTATGGCTTCGTACGCACCTGGTCGAAATAGACTCATACCCGTAGCGGGACAAGCAAGGTACTTACCAAAGCGGTGAAAGGTCTTATTAGCTGTCTCCAGTTTGTATTTTGAAGCGAGGGTCAGGGCACAGGACATATGCAACACATGTACAATCTGATTAAGACGACTGCGATTCGACGCGAACGAGTAGTAATTCAGGGTTCCCCGAACTTTCTGATTGTAGAATTCCAAAATGTCTGCATGAGCCCATGGGGTTAGATTACTCCTCGCCGTGGGTATATGTTTCCCTATTTCATTCCGTTTCACAAAACCTTTTTCTCTTAACTTGCAAAAAAGTTTCGTAATGGGGGCACAAACCCGAAGACGTTCTGTTGAACGCTGCTTAATCGTCTTCGTGCGCACATGGAGGATCCGATGACTACATCGGGTGCGTTTGCAGTATGCACCTAAGAAATGGAATCCCTTGTTTGCAAGGTGTGAGACCATGGTTTTACCCAAACTAAGCTCTAACCCAAGACTCCGGTGCAGAAAGTTCTGTAACGACGCTTGAATCGCGAAAGTTTCTAACCGAGTTCCGCTTACTGAAATGACAAAGTCATCGGCATATCGTACATATAAAATTCTTTGAAAGTAAGGGTCCAAGGGATCATCATCTTTCGACGAGATTAATCCGCGCTTAATCGGGAGAGATCTATCCTGTCTGTTCGCATTCATACGACGAGTTAATAGCTTGTACTCTGGGTTAAGTCCTCTACTTTTGCCCTTGTTAAATCGATCACGAAGTTTCATCACGAATTCGTCGAGGTAATGTAGTATGATGTTGCAGAGTAGCGGGCTCAGCACCGAGCCCCGCGAAAAAATGCCTTCGTCACCTATGACCCGACCGGAAGTAGGATCCTTGTAACCCGCACGGAGAGCCCTTTGGAGTAATTCTAGCGTACGATGACACTTTACCTTTTGTGAAATTCTGTGAAGGATCGCTTTATGAGGTGTCGAATCAAAAAACTTTTGAATGTTTCCCTTCACAACCCAGGAATAGTGACCTCCTTCTAAGCAGAGCCTCTTTAATGCTGTGTGACAGCTTCGGTGGGGACGAAATCCATGCGAGCAATCTAGAAAAATAGGTTCATAGATGGCCTCGAGCACAAGCTCTAAGGCCTTTTGTACGATCTGTTCCCCGTAGCACTTTCTTTGTGGGCCGCCGTTGATGCCTAAGGGACGCTTCTCCTTCCTGCCGGGCTTCGTAAGTCCCCGCGCGGGCGAGAACTCAAACAGGCCCTTCTTAAGTTTCTCACCTACTTGTACAAACCATTCTGGACCATCCAAAGTTTTCGCATCAGACCCGGTGGGGGTCCCTGGCGTACCTCGGATGGATTCATAACACAAGGCCAAAAATGTAGGGTCTGATATGACATGAATCAGCCCATTGTATCTATTGTCCGGGCCTAAATAAGCTTGAATCTGTTCCGAAACGGACATACGGACACGGTCGGACCAGTCAGCTCTGGGGGCTGAGCCGGCGGAGCCGTTGGAACGAGACGATGTTTCGTTATCCGAGACCTCCGGGATAGAACAGTACGACCGAGAGCTAGGCTCCTTGACTGCCGGGCTGGATTGCAAAAATCCGAAGCTATTACGGGCCCTCCGAACCCCACCTCGATTGGGGCGGCGGGTTATTTCCCCGGCTCTTACATAGTCCTTGTCATTCGTGTCCGGAAGACACTTCGATCCCTTCTTCGTAAAGCCGATAAAAATCTTAGATCCTGAAGGGTTAGGCCCTTGCGCAATTAGCTGATTACTCAGCTGGTATCTGTGTAGAGTGCCCCACATTCTTCCATGGACTGCGCACACACAATGTATTGTGCACAGTTCCGACCTCCGTAGAGGCTTACTCATCGTGCTCTTGCCATAATGTGCTGCTTGAGACAAGAGGTCTACTGTAATACGAGCATTGCGTGTCAAGTCAGTTATCCTGGCCGTACCTTCTGCTCTCTCGGGGCGTCCTAGCGGTGGCAGCCCTGCCGTTCCCCGATTTGGACTTCTTGCTGCTCCCGAGTAAGCCATATTACTATGGCGCCCCTGCAAGTTGAGCCTGTGCCCTAGCTTGTTAGCTAGCTTGGATGGCACAGAGAAGAGTGGATAGCTCTTCTTGTCGGACGATGTATATCCGGGCGCACCATTATAAAGTTGATGATTTCCACCAAGAATTTGATTGCCGGGTTGTGCTAATTCCATACGAATTGGTACTGAAAAGCATGTACCCATTACTCCAGCAATGGCACCGAAAATTAAATATAGAGTACCTATATCTGTCGAGTAAAGGATTAGCCCTTCTCGTGGAACCGTGCTTGATAGTCTTCCATCACACGGCTCTCCAAGAGCCTACTCTCGATTGGACGTATGCACCTGGAATTTTATGAGGGCTACTCCCGATCCAGTTCTCCAAACTACAATAACCTCTTGTGCAATTCATCGCGATATGATCCATACACGAAGGTATTTGCTTTATATTGATGGCAACCTCGAACAACGCTTACATTACCGTAACCTTGGTCACTACTGTTACCCCTAAAAGCATCCAGGTGCCTCTCGCGCACATGGTGCATTTACACCTTATCCTCGGAGCACGCCTCCACGGAGCACCGCAATCGGGAGGAGCGCCCGAACATGGCGTAAATACGGTCCAGAGTCCGCATATCGGCGGAGCCACATTGGATGCCCCTCAAGAACATTCTTCTCATCCGTCGAATTTCGTTGGAGCTTAGAAAGCTTATTGTTTTTTTCCCCCCGTCATCCTTTATGACCATATCTCTCGATAATGCCCTGATGAGCTCCGTCGCCGATGCCTTATGCTTCCCGGCCATTGTGTGTATCAAGGACCAGCGTAAAAAATAATCCACGTAGTCTCGTACCTTGTAAAAATTGGCACAGCAACGATAGTAACTCAATAGGTCTCGGGCTACGGAGTTAAACCAAAGCACAATGTCTTCGTCGTTGAGTCGAATCGATCTAACCACACAACGAGGTTTATTATTCTCCGTAATAAGGCCCCGCGATTTGAGCTTTTTCCTTATCTCCCTTAATGGGGCGAAAATTTGCAGGGATAGCGCCTCGTATCTTCCCACGGGTCGAGCCTTTCCCCTCTCTTTATCAAAAGGGGTTCGGACTTTACACTCATCGCACCACTTGTCGAGTTTCCTCTCGAGGTTATCCATTGCTTCCCGCGCCTCATCCGGGGCAAAGTCTAGCCTGCTCGCTGAAGCCGAGTGGAAGTTTTTCTGGGAGTCCCGAATGTCGGTTACTAGATCCTTATCGGCTTGCATTTCTCTTAACAAGGCTTTAGCTAACTCCGCCATTTCCGGGGATTTAGGAAGGAGTTTTGTCGGTCCCGCAGAGTTCTGTTTCATCGACAATTTACCCAGCGCCCTAACCAAGGCATCGTGGATCAAGGAATCTTGGCGTTTGCGTTTTTGTACCCTTAGAGTAGAGATACGGTTCCTAACCCTCCGTCGCTTCTCCATGGCCTTGCTGAATCTCCTTCGAAGTTTCGAGGAGGGCACAACCTTTATCTCCATTCCCGGAAATTTAACGCTTTCGGCGCTTATATGGGATATATCACCTTCGGCGAGTTCCAGGTGGAGCTTCGAATTAACGAACTGCACAATCCTACTCTTGACCGTGACCACCAGTTTCTTGGGTCCGGCAATACCTAAGGGGAAATTGCCCGCATATCGAACGTAAAATGCGCGTGCGTAGTTGGGGTCCTTCCAATCAGTCGGGGACGGTCCCCCGGCCTCTCTCCAGACCGTCATGATTTCCGCCTGCGGCGGGGTCAGCGCTCTGAACGCCTTCGTTCCGAGCGTCCTCCTTGTAGCCGCCGTGGTTCTCTCGTCGACTCTTCGCTTGCGGCGGCTCCGTGAGAGTTCATTAGCCATCTTGGCCACTTCTTGGTCTAACTCGTGCAAGTAAATATTACAAAGTAGAGGGGCGAGGGACCAAGGGGGAGTCGACCAACGGGAGAGGACTGGTCCTTCTGGCCCGCCGCCAACAAGTCCCGCGCTGAACGGTTTATGCACGAGATCCATCCACCTCTGATCTTCTATATGCTTTTGTAAGATGAAGACCAGCTTGTGTCGATCCATGGAATCGAAGCACCTTTTTATGCCAAATTCAAGGAACCACGACGCTCCTGTCCATTTCAGGCAAATTTGTTCCAACCCCGAGTGACATCCTCTTCCGGGACGGAACCCGTGGGAGATGTCCAGGAATATGGGTTCGTATATATGTTCCATGACTATTTTCATGGCTTGCTGAACAATCTCGTCGCTCCCGATAGTTAAAGGTCTGAATTCCCTGGGCCTGTTAGGCGTGGGTGTCCCACGTGCGGCGGGTTTGAAACAAAACTGTTCGCTTCGAAGTAATTCGGCGGTTCTTTCGAACCACGCGCGATCTAGACTTTCCGGGGGCGGAGCCACTCGACGAAGGAAGAGGTTTTCTCTTTCCTGGCCCCCCCCCCCTTCCGGTATCATGTTACCTGTGTGGGACTTAATTTGTTCATAGGCCGCAATCAAGAAGTTCGGGTCCGTGCATATGGAGTAGATGTTTACAACTCTCCCGGATTTGTCGTTTCGTTCGAGAGTTTCGAGTTTCCGCCTCCAACCGCCACCGTCCATATGGACGGTTACAGCAGGGGGTTCATTACCCGACCGGTTCTCAGTTGAGTCACTATCCCGTCCGCCATTGGCATGGGGTTTACAACTCATCCCGGGGCGTGACCCAGCCCCACCCTCGCCGCCGTCATGCCTAAATCGCGCAGAATGGCTTGTCCTACCTAGCGCATTAGGTGAGCTTGTAGCATCACCGCAGTACGAGCGTTTCGTTCCGGTTCTCAGGGACGCTCCTTTTCCCCCACAAAGTAAGATATTCGGATGAGAACGGCGGCACTCGTAAGCCGTAGGCATGAAACCGCCTACGCTCCACAGAAACGGAGGGCGCATCATTAGTATTCGTTTCCCTGGACTTACCAGACCGTCTACCCCAACGCAGGACATCACTCTCCTACTAACTTTCGGCTGAGTTGCGTGAGGTTTAGCACCAGTCGTCCCGGCGCGGTTTGACCCAGCGATTCTAGCATGCATAGCGTCGCACTTGTGGTTCGTGGAAAACAGCCATCTTTGTGCAAAATTGTTCATTTCGGAACCCCATCTTTCAATAATACCATGCTTTGTTGAACTAGTTTTGACTGATGCTTCCGCAATTTGGAAAAGCGAAATTCGTCACAAACTGTTTCGCGAAAACAAGTTACTATCTTCTCCTGTAAACTGATACGGGAATGCTCTTGAATAGCTAACAGTGTTTTCAACTTTTGTTCTATTTGTTGGCATAACACAGATTTCACTGTCTGTTTGCACTTCGGCGCACAGCGCGTAACCATATCATTTATACATGATTCTCCAATCATTTGTGTACTTGAACGCAAGCTTATACTACGTAATTCATGCTGTTTCTTCAATTCGGACAACATAGCTTCTTGATAACCCATCCATTGCTGTAAATCGGAAAGGATAGCTTCGCTTCTCGCATCAAGAGTAGCTTTTATAGTTTCACCAAATGTTTTTCGACTAAATATAACGAAACACACAAAACTTAAAGCTACAATAACTTCTTCATTATATATTAGGATTTTTTTTGAACTCAAAACGCTGGAGCTTAAAATTAATATTAATATTTCACGCATCCGTATTTTTCCCTTTTTTGATTGCAATAAGGATTTAATTATAATAAATCATGGGAAAAAATGTGTCACCACGAAACTCCAATGAAGGAGTTTAATGGAGAAATCATAACTTATCAATATATATCGTCCTACAGTTTTTTTGTGTACCTGACCCATTATCATTAGCGTGCCCGGAAACACAATCAAAACCTTGAGTTTATCGCACGCACAGTTTTTTGGTTCTGTGGTGTCGTCCGACAAGACCCCTTGGGGTCCGAAGTTTTGTCGGACTGTTTCGTCGTTCCGTCGTGTCCGACGACAAAACCAAGTCCTGGGTACGGAGGTGCGTAAGCACTTTTGGACGAGAGACGGATTTCCGGGGGGGCGGAGACTTCT